ATGAGACCCATATATTAATATGACCAATGTCTAACAAACAATATCAGTGGGTAGAACAGCATCGAACGGAAAGAAGAGTACCAAACCTTTCTTTTTATTGAAAGGTTTGGTATTGTCTTTTCGGCGATTGGGACGAACTAATGATCAGAGTCTTATCCATCTATAAAGGTCACTTCGGCAGCGGCCAAATCTAGAGGGAAATTGTGAGCGTTACGTTCGTGCATAACTTCCATACCAAGATTCGCGCGATTGATGATATCAGCCCAAGTGTTAATTACACGACCTTGACCGTCAACTACAGATTGATTGAAATTGAATCCATTTAAGTTGAAAGCCATAGTGCTAATACCCAGAGCAGTAAACCAGATACCTACTACGGGCCAAACAGCTAAGAAGAAATGTAAAGAGCGAGAGTTGTTAAAACTAGCATATTGGAAGATCAATCGGCCAAAATAACCATGAGCAGCTACGATATTGTAGGTTTCTCCCTCTTGACCAAATTTGTAACCCGCATTAGCAGACTCATTCTCGGTAGTTTCCCTGATCAAACTGGAGGTTACCAAAGAACCATGCATAGCACTGAATAGAGAGCCGCCGAATACGCCAGCTACACCTAACATGTGGAATGGATGCATAAGAATGTTGTGCTCAGCCTGGAATACGATCATGAAGTTGAAAGTACCAGATATTCCTAGAGGCATACCGTCGGAGAAGCTCCCTTGACCAATGGGGTAGATCAAGAAAACAGCAGTAGCAGCTGCGACAGGAGCTGAATATGCAACAGCAATCCAAGGGCGCATACCTAGACGGAAGCTAAGTTCCCACTCACGACCCATGTAGCAAGCTACACCAAGTAAGAAATGCAGAACAATTAGCTCGTAGGGACCACCGTTGTATAGCCATTCATCGACGGAAGCTGCTTCCCAAATAGGATAAAGGTGTAAACCAATAGCCGCAGAGGTGGGAATAATAGCACCGGAGATAATATTATTTCCATAAAGAAGAGAACCGGAAACAGGCTCACGAATACCATCAATATCTACTGGGGGAGCCGCGATGAAAGCGATGATGAATACAGAAGTTGCGGTCAATAGGGTAGGGATCATCAAAACACCGAACCATCCGATGTAAAGACGGTTTTCAGTGCTAGTAATCCAGTCGCAGAAGCGACCCCATAGGCTTGCGCTTTCGCGTCTTTCTAAAATTGCAGTCATGGTTGGTTAAACTCGGTTTATGGAATTATCAGAAGCTCCCAAGCATACATATGAAGCTTGTTATTTAACAGTATAGTATGACTCATATATCTATGTCAACCGAGGTTCTAGATCAATTCAGTATAGTAATTTACAAATAAGGGAATATTAAAAGAGATATTGATCTATCTTAAATTTTCAATTTATGTACCTCATAGATGCCATAGATTTCGTATATATATATATATATACATATTATCTACTTCGTCACATTCCTTATTTACAATTTCATAAATAGTAGATTGGAATGAAAATAATCCATTAATACTAAATTATTCACTGTGGTAAAGTGCAATGCAATTTAGAAATGGAATGAACCCTTGAGATGAATTCGGTGTGAGATTTTATTTCTCGTGAATAAGAATATGAAGATCAATTCGATTGGATCCAAGGAAAAAGTAGCTAGAGATACCTATGGGAATTGGATCCGATCCATCTGGGTTGCCCGGGACTCGAACCCGGAACTCGTCGGATGGAGTGGATGATCTCCTCCTTCAATAGGAGGAAAAAATCTCTCCCCAAACCGTGCTTGCAATTTTCATTGCACACGGCTTTCTCTATGTATCTATTTCGTAATCATCTTAATTCCCGGAAAAAAAATAGATTGTGGATCGATTCTATTCTGGCAATTGCTCAATGAACATTTCATCGGTCGAATGGGGTTTCTACTTGTAGATTTTGTTTATTCCGCCAGGAATTAACAAAAAGGATTTCTTTGGAGAATATCTGAATGCCAAATTCGTTCTCTCTGTGAACGGGTCTTTGAGAAAGACAAAGAGATCAATTCTCGTTCTTTTGGAGATGATTTCGTGAATAGTTCTGAACCGAATCTTTCCCGAACTACGCGTATCGCACTTTTATGTTTACAGGCTAAAGTTTTAGCACATGGAAGTCGAAGTATATACTTCATATGATATAAACCATCTTTCTTTGAGGATCCACTGTAATAATGTAAGATGTTTCTCCAAATTCGATCAAATCGATGGAGGATATTGTCATCTGTTAGACCAGTCCAGGCCAATCTACCAGTTGGGCGCCCTGAGATATCACAAAACCTTTCTTTAGCTAAATATCCAATCAAAAGTGTAGTTGGAGCTATTGGATCGAATTCCTTGGTAATGGGATCGGTAATGAATGAATCATCCAGCATTTTTATCTTAACCACGAAAGTCTTCATTTGGACGCTAAATAAATAGCCCAGGAAAGAAAAACAATTCTTGGATAATTCATCGATAGATATCCGATATGGTTGGGACCGGAGATGAAAATGACACTGCCAAAAATTTGTAAGATGATATCTCCATTTTTTCACTAGAAGGTAAGTACCCCTCAGAGCTATAAGAAATCTTTCTCTATCTTTCACATAATGAATGGAAGGATCCTTCAAAAACCAGATACTTTTTTTCAAATCTTTAATAGATTTATGAGAAAATATGACAATATGCTCGATCTTTCTATAAAAAGTAGTTCGCTCTAGAAAAGCTCCATAGGACAATGATCGTGAATAAGAAAATCGTTTCCAAAGGGGAACTAAAAGAGATTCACATTCATAGACATAATAATTCCACAGGAACAGGGATAACCTTGTCTTTTCTTTCGAAGCGATGAGAATCAATTGATCCAAATTCTCCGAAAGAATAAGATTTCGATGTTCGTGGAGAACAGATCGTAATGAGTGTAAAGAAGGAGCATCTTGGATCCAGTAACGAAAAGTTCGAACCAAAATTTCCGGATGAGTAGAGTGGGGTATTCGTATATCTAAGAGAAAATTGGAATGTGGAATTTTGTCTTCCATAAAAGGGAATATGGAATGGATGGACCGGAAACTATTCCATTCATTCATTCCTTCTAGATAATGTTTCGATTGGATTGAGAAGGTAACTTCTAGAACCACTGTCAAACCTTCTAGTACCAATTCGGAATAGAAATTCCTGTTGTGACCAACTAATTTATTTTTATTTTGGTTGTAATTTCCAAATGAAACAATTGAACCATTCTGTTGACGTATCCGACTAATTAAACGTTTTACAGTTAGGAAACTGAATCGATCATTGTAACTTGAATTTTCCATCGATTCGAAGGAACTTGATCTACTTAAATAATGATCATAAGCAATTGCGTAAAGATTTTCTTGAAAAAGGAGTGGATATAGAAAACGCCGCTGCCGGAATGTATCTTCCTTTCCATTTCTTCGAAACTTATCCATTTTCAATAAAACCTCGGCTATGGCCCTCATGAGAGTGACCTCTTGGGTTACAAAATAATACATGGTGCGATCCATCCGGTCAAGACAAGATAGATAATGATCCATCTGAGAGATAGAGATCCTGTTCAATGGATCTTCTATCTAAAAATCTCACATGAGAGATAATGAAAATCCTTTCTCTTAGCGACCTGATCGCTCTCCTGACTTTGGAATGAATTGACACGGTCAGTATACCATTTCTCCTACACATTCGTACTCGAGTACTTAGGACTCATTCTGGGCGGATAAATCCCTAATCGTATTCATAAGAAAAACCTCCCCCATATAGATGGACACTGATATGCTCTTAACTCCTGATCAGTAAAGGGGATTCCCCATCTAAATGAAGAACAGAAGCTCGTTCCTCTGGTTTTCCCTATGATTTAGGCCATTTAGCTCTATCCATTGACTCACCTGACTTAACCGCGAATTGATTCAATCCTATTTCACAATTATCACATTGAAATGGATGAGCATATCACACATCCATCTATGCATATGATATACGTTTCCCATCCATTTGATTCCTTGGATGAGATTTGGTTCTGATCGGATACGATCAGATCAAGTCTCATCAAGATCATTTATTTGAACGACATGCTGTTTTTTCCATTCATTTCCCTTCCAGGATCAGTCATAGTCTCACAACTTTACCGAAAGTATGGACGAATTTGTTACTCCATATAAATGTGTAAAAGATATTAGTCGCACTTAAAAGCCGAGTACTCTGCCATTGAGTTAGCAACCCATATTAGGATATAGATGTGATCGAAGTCGAATACGGAGTTATAAAATAAATACGAAGTTCTCAAATATCAAATACGAAAGAAAATAAATTGAATAATCGTTGAATGAGGGAAACAAAAACCTATGTGAATGTCTAGGTTAATGATTAACTCGTTCATTCATATGTATCTATATATACGTAGATTTTTATCTACCATTTACGGATCAAGCCATTTATCCAAATGGGGTTATTTTTGATCCGTCGACCAAATCATCATTAAAATTTGGAAGAACCATTAACGAACTGGTGAACCCAAGAAGGAAGGATCTATATTTCCATATGAACGGATTATATCGGCACAATATATCATTGTCAATCCCGGAATGTTGTAGAGAAATTAATTGTTGGATTAGCAGGACGGGCGCATTGAGAAGAGATCTTGGCTTGGGCTTATTCACAATAAGGACAACGAATTAGACCGTCCCGTTCATTATGAAAATTTGTACAGAATAAGGAGCTCCAAAATTAAAATTTTGGAAGCTCCTCATTTTATCGATCTAATTATTCTCTCTATCAACTCAATCTTTCATCCATCTAGATAAAAAGATTTTCATATTCGTCATCTTCATATAAGATCGCATGGGAACAGGAATGACTAAATGAATATATAATACAAAAAATAGAAATGGATGGTGAAAAAACAATTGCACAAAGCTAAATATTGGATCCATTCCTTTCCCTAAAGATTGGTCTGAAATTTTTGAAATATCCCTGCCTTCTCCAAAATATCATGAACGGTTTCTGTAGGTTGAGCCCCTTTCTCAAGAAAATGTAGAATAGCAGGAACATTTGAATAAGTTTGATCCTTCATTGGATCGTAAAAACCCACTTCCTGAAGAGCTTTTCCTTCTCTTCGAGATTCAACGTTAATTGCAACAATTCGATAAGTAGCTAATTGGGATAGGTAGGCTATAATCCCCCCCCCCTGGAAAACGTATATGAAGCTTTTTCCTCATACGGCTCGAGCAATAAGAATTTTGATAAGATTCATATATCTTTCTACTATAGATCTATGTCTATCTATCTATATAGATAGATAGGCTATATGAACTTAGTACTTTTCCTTCTCAAAAAGGAAAAAAAAAAAAGAAATAATTCATACTCATAGCTCAAGTATGCTTAGGTAATGCTCAACCATCATAAAATCCTATTCCTCCACTTTTTGAGCCGTCTTTCCCCTATTTTTTTTTTTTTTTTTTCATGTTTAATCTATCTCGATCTCTCATTTTTATCGAATCGTTTGAACAATCATAAAATAGGATTTTCTTGTTCTGAGATCGATCATCTTTTAATCATTAGGTCTGAGCCTTATCTTGCTTCGGTGGTCTCCAATCTTTTTAGAATGACAGCAACGTACATTTTGCTATTTGTCCACGTTGAGCAATCATATGAATGATTGATCCTTATATGATCGAATCTATTTCTTATTGAAATATTCCTACCCATCATAATCGGTAATTGTTTACCTGTTCCGATTCAACCATTCTGATTTCGTAAATCAATGTGGACTTACAAAGTCGTTATAGCTCATTTATCTACACTGACCTTAGATTCTGTCCCCTGATCAATGAATGAATTAATACTTACTGCTCAAGCTCCGTCATGTAATATTTATATTTTCCTTTTCTTTCCCCTATTTTTTTTTTTTCTCCCAAAGAAAAGCAGGAATAAAATGAAAAAATGTTGAACTACGAGCATCTCCATTCGGATATGAAATGGCGGATATATTAATCCACGGAACCGATCATGTCGTTCAAGTCGCACGTTGCTTTCTACCACATCGTTTTAAACGAAGTTTTACCATAAGATTCCTGATCTAAAAATTCATATATAATTATGAATAGTCATTAATGAAATTGATACGATAGGAACAGGGATCGAATTCGATTCACTCCTATTGGATAAATAGAAGAAATTTCTTGTACAAGTACAAATGGAATAGATTTACGGAATGACATAAATTAATCATCCTAGCTAGATACCTAACACTTCTCTGGCTGCATAGATTACTTCGGTAGTAATGTTCACAATGCCCTTTTGTTGTGCGAATTTATCGATATTTCTTTCGACTTTGTTCCTAACAAAGTGGGGAATTTTACTTAGTTCTCGTCGACTTTCAGGATCCCAAATCAGGCCTATACCCGTGGATAGTGATCTAGTCATTATTTCCTTAGTATCATGACCACCAAAAATATCTAGAAGATGATCTTCCATACCCAGGGCGAATGAGTTATAAACTGGATCAGCTATTTGATTAGTACCTTCGTAACCCAGAAAGGGTCGATACCCCAAAGGAAAACTTTGGATATGAACTGGTGAAGAAATAACTCCACAAGGAATATCGAGACGTTTACCAATATGACGTTCCATTTGAGTACCAAATATTGCAGATGGTTCTACACGAGCGATCATATCTCCCACTTCAGTATGATCATCTGTGATGAGTATTTTATCACAGAAATCTTGAATTTGCTCTTTGAACCATTCTGCATCATGTTTACAATAAGTACCTGTACAACTCACACGAATTCCCATCTCTCGAATAGATATCTTAGTAATTGAAGCAGCATGGGTTGCATCGCCGAAAACGACTGTTTCTTTCCCCGTCAAATTCTGACAATCGATAGATCTCGAGAACCGAGCAGCTCGGGAAACAAATCGGGTTTGTCCATCAATGTAGGGTTCGTAATCAACCTTTTTATTCGATGAAATGGGAGCCAAGGTATTAACATTTCTATGGATCTGTTGGATGCATTCGGCCATATCTACAGCTCCCATGGGAGTTGTGGATACATAAGGCATTCCGAATTCATTCTCCAGATACATCGCTGTCATTAAGCCCACTTCACGATAAGGAACTAAATTGAACCAAGCTCTTGGTAGATTTATAAGATCTTTTACAGATCCTCCTTCAGGAATCACTTGATTAATCTTGATGTCCAGATCTCTTAATAAACGTCTCAATTCACGGCAATCATGTTGATTGTGAAAGCCCAATGTGAAAATCCCAATTATATTTGCAGAAGGTACATCTGTTACGGATTGATCCAATGTTTCTTGTCCGTGAGATCTATCCAAATAATATTTAACCACTTGTTCCAAAGTTCTATCTGCCGCCTGAAGTTCGTTCACTCGATAATGATCTATATTTGCAAAAATTACGTCGGAATCAGAAATTCTGGATGCTTTGTTCGCGAAGTTTTGCAAATCCTCTTGCAAGATACTAGAGGTACATGTAGGCGTCAATATGATCAGATCGGGACGTTCCTCTTTATCTTTTCGGAGAATATTCTCAACAACTTTTTCTCGAGATCCACGTGCTAGTACGTGGCGATCTACTATACTAATAGTTACAGGAGCAAAATCTCTTTCGCGTTCTAACATAGAACGCATTACATTGAAATAATCATCTCCTAGAGGAGCATGCATAATGGCATGGACATTTTTAAAAGAACTAGCTACTCGTAAGGTTCCAATATGAGCAGGACCAGCATACATCCAATAGGCTAATCTCATGGATCAGATTTTCTCTCAAATTGATCTGTGTTCCCACCCTACATCACAGAGATATCCCTTGCCATGTCTGTCTCATGGGAGACACATTCCCTTTTTATAAGTATCGTATATGCAATGATGAGAAATCAAAAGTGAAGATCCAATTTCATCGGATTTACCATTTCTCTACTTATCCTTTCTCTTTCGACAAAGAGATAGCAATATTTGTTTCAATGAAATGAGTCTGGGACGGAAGGATTCGAACCTCCGAATAACAGGACCAAAACCCGCTGCCTTACCGCTTGGCCACGCCCCATTTCCATCCGATGCTCCGCATTCATATATGTGCTAGTGAATACTAATATTCAGTATTTCGTCAACCTATTAAACAGAGTGTTTGGATCAAATAAAAATAGGTTCGTATCAATCGGGAAAATGATCCAATAGGTTATTGATAGGATTAAGTATAATAGAAAAAAAAAAAAAAAAAAAAAATATCTATTTCATTGGTCATTATCTATCGAATCAGGTAAAATATTTTGTAAAAAACGATCTCTTCCGACCCGAAAGATCTATAATCAGACTCGCCGAATAGCTTCAATTGATCGACGAGATGCTTTTTGGGGCGTCATATTACATAATGTTTGAATATAAAGAATATAAATCGGAGAATCTAAATGCCAGCTATGTCTAATATCTGTCTAGATGATGCCCTTCATTTGAATGATCTATTTCTGGCCAAATTACCCGAGGCTTATGCTATTTTTGATCCAGTTGTAGATGTAATGCCAATTATCCCTGTGTTCTTTTTTCTCTTAGCCTTTGTTTGGCAAGCTGCTGTAAGTTTCCGATAATATTCGAAAGTTTCAATCCTTTACAAAGAAGAATGAAAAATTCACTCGATTCAAAACGAATCATGGTTCAATAGTTCCCATATAGTAAAAATTCTTGGATTGCCATCATTGATTAAGAGGTTCTTTTATCACCCCCACTCTTTTGTTCTGCTCATTTTGTGGGGCAGAGGTTCTCTTCTGGTTCCCTCCCAACGATACCAGATCTAAATCTTTCTGAATTAGAAACCCTTGTATTCATCTTAGTCGATTTAAATCTCATCGCAAGCCCGGTTCGAGCTATTTTTTTATCTTTATGTAAACGACATATTCCCATTGGAGAAATATCCGTTACATCTATGGAATAGAACGAGTATAAATGGGAATTCACAATCTATTTCTTTCCATAATTTTTCTCTGTTGAACAATTGAGTCTATTTATTTTATTACTTGAGAACTCTTCGGATAAATGGCAGAGCGGTTGATTGCAACAGTCCCGAATTTGTTCCAACCCAAAAACAGTTAGGTAAATAAGGATTCAAATCCCTATCTTTCCATTCAATCCCAAGTGGGGAAGAGAGAGGAAAGAACAAAAAGTTTAAGAACAAGGAATGAAATTATCCATCTTCTTTCAAATTGATCTTCACACATGACTTGTAGATCCAAACAATTCCGTTATTCATAATAGAATATTATTCCTTGGTATTAAAGTATAAATATGTGGTACGAAGATTGACGATCTATTTTGTTACACTTCTAATAATGATCCCGGAGATTACGTAATGTTTACTCTTAAGTTGTTCGTTTACACAGTAGTGATATTTTTCGTTTCTCTCTTTATTTTTGGATTTCTATCGAACGATCCTGGACGTAATCCTGGACGTAAAGAATAATTCTTTTTCTTCTTCCGGAGAGATTGAAAATCTATCTCTTCCATAGGAAGATCTGGAATCTGCTGATTTGTAGGATGAATCTCAAGTTATTGAACGGAGAGAGAGGGATTCGAACCCTCGGTACGAATAGCTCGTACAATGGATTAGCAATCCACCGCTTTGGTCCGCTCAGCCATCTCTCCGAATTATGAAAAAGCAGTTTGTGCTTAGCACGATACTAGAGTGAAGATCTATACCATATAAGTATGTACAAATTGTATCAGTAATATGATCGATATAGCAATTTTTCGGATAAGGACCAACATTTCCGAAGAGAAAATAGTCTTGTTCATTTCGTCCGAAATGATTCTTCACTTTACCTGGCCTGGCCAGTATCTGGCTGGCCAGGCCCTTCTTTTCTATAAGTAAGAAGAATCGAACGAATCATTGATACAGTGCTTCACCTAGTCTGAAAGTTAAAATACTTGTTGTCAAAGCAGCAATAAGAGCTATCGAAATTTGACTCTCTGATATCGATGTCATCTCTTCATTCCCTCTCCAATCATTCTTTAAATAGAAGAGTTAAACGGATTAGTCCATTTTTTTTTTTTTTTTTTTTTTTCTAGTATCGGGCTTTCTCCAAATTCTATGGATATTTTGGTACATGAATGGGCTCTCTCATGAGTAGGCTTTTATTTATTTTAACGATCTCCGCTGCTTGGGGCTATAGCTATGGATGTTCCTGATTTTAACTGAACAGATCCCATGGGATCCAGAATAAAAAGATGGAAAGAGAGAGAAAATAGAAAGAAGAAAAAGGATTGTGGAAAGTGATTGATCTTGACAAAATTTTATTCATTTATCAATTCGATAGAATCGAAGGGGTTGAAACAGAATGAATCTAGAGGTTCTTGCACAGCTTACTGTTCTGACCCTGATAGTCATATCAGGTCCATTAGTAATAGCCTTATTAGCAGTTCGCAAAGGTAACTTGTAATTACAATAAGCCATCTCCGAGAATGAAATACTATTTTATCAAGTATTGAATCTCCGGGGGTGGAGATCCAGGGATGGAATGATAGGGACTTCCATTAGAGATTAAGAACTCCTTCCCGTTGGACAAAAGATCGATCCGTATGTTACAATTGAATTGTGGCGGGTATAGTTTAGTGGTAAAAGTGTGATTCGTTCCATTACCAACTTGAATAGTTGAAGGATCTTTCAATTCGATCCATGTTCCGATCGATAGCTTTATTTCTAGATGGGTTCAAATCCTTTCCTATCAATGCCGTGGCTAGGAATAGCATACATTCTCGTAATTCGGGTGGAATGAGAGAAAAGAACGCACTTTCAATTCCAAGACGGCGAAGCAGAATGTTTTCGGGATTAGATCGATCTATTTAATTTGATCAGTCACAAATCCATGGATGGAAATCCAGAGATATCTCTTTTCTTCATCGTAACTAGATCTTCAACTTACAGGGAAAATAAGTTGGAGCCAAATAGCTATAGAACGATGATTTTAGTTTACTGAGGTCACCGGCATTTTGTTCGAGCTCGGTGGGAACTCTTTTCCTGAAGATTGGAGCCAGTAGAAATAGAGAACGAGGTAACTAGAAAGATTTTTTTATTGAAATATTGAAGCTTTCCAATTTTCTCTTTCTAGAAGGATCATCTATGAAGTGAGTAGGTATTTCACATTTCAGGTCCATTCACGTATGAGAACTAACATAGATGTTATGGATTCAATTCATAGAACAATTCAGATTTGATGGGAAAGGAGAGGATAAAAGAGAGAGGATAGGAGGAACAGAAATAAGATCCGGATTCAATCTTTTTTCCTAAAGATTTGATCTAAGTATTCCTCTTCTTCATATCCCTTTCACTCTATCCCCCATGAAGGAGCCGAATGAAACGAAACTTTCACGTTCGGTTCTGAATTAGAGGTGTTGAAGATTGGGAATTAACGCCGACTATAACCCCTAGCCTTCCAAGCTAACGATGCGGGTTCGATTCCCGCTACCCGCTCATATTACTTATTCAAGATATATCAATTGTTTCCGTGGACAATTTCTCATTCGAAATGAATTTTCCATTTCCATATGACATATACTCTATTCTTTACAGAATCCCATCGTGGACGGATGAATTTGTCCACGATAAAGTATCCCTTACGGGTAAGAAAAAACAAGGTAAAAAAAAAAAAAGAAAGGAGAAGAATAAAAAGCGTCCATCGTCTAATGGATAGGACAGGGGTCTTCTAAACCTCCGGTATGGGTTCAAATCCTATTGGACGTAATCTTTCTCAATTGCTCCAATTGCTGCGCTCAGAAATGTACTGAAATACGTTCTTCAACTCTTCTCCTTGCCCTGAACGGCCCCACTAAAATGTCTAATATTCATTTCTGTTCTCGAAGTAAAAAAAGTTCGATATGTTCCTGAATAGCCTCTTTCAAAAGGGCTTCTGCTTGTTCCGTGAATGCCCTAGTAGAGCGTATAATTTCTCCAAACTGAGGTTTATTAGTTATTAAATACTCGCGTAACTGAACGAGAAATTTTCTCACCTGTGCGATCTCTAATATATCTAGATATCCATTTGCTCCAGCATAAATAGTAGCTATTTGTTCTTCCACTGTCAAGGGAGCTGATTGAGATTGTTTGAGCAACTCACGTAATCGTTGACCTCTTGCCAATTGATTTTGAGTAGCTCTATCAAGATCAGAAGCGAATTGTGCAAAGGCTTCTAACTCTGCAAATTGAGCTAACTCTAATTTCAATTTTCCAGCTACTTGTTTCATAGCTTTAATCTGAGCTGCGGATCCTACTCTAGATACAGAAATACCCACATTAATTGCGGGTCTGATCCCGGCATTAAATAGATCAGCCGATAAGAATATTTGTCCATCGGTAATAGAAATTACATTAGTGGGAATATAAGCCGAAACATCCCCTGCTTGGGTTTCGACTATCGGTAAAGCAGTCATGCTCCCTTCACCTAACTGAGAACTTAATTTAGCTGCTCTTTCCAAAAGACGAGAATGCAAATAGAAAACATCTCCTGGATAAGCTTCCCGACCAGGTGGTCTTCTCAATAGAAGAGACATTTGTCGATAAGCTCGTGCCTGTTTGGAAAGATCATCATAAATTATTAAAGTATGTTGTTCCTTATACATGAAGTATTCGGCTAGAGCTGCCCCTGTATAAGGAGCGAGATATTGTAATGTAGCGGGAGAATCTGCAGTTTCTGCCACCACAATGGTGTATTCCATTGCGCCACGTTCTTGGAATGTATTAACTACCTGAGCCACGGAAGAGGCCTTTTGACCAATAGCTACATAGACACATATTACATCTTGGCCCTTTTGATTTATAATGGTATCTGTAGCTACTGCTGTTTTACCTGTCTGCCTGTCTCCAATAATTAATTCTCGCTGACCGCGCCCTATAGGGATCATGGAATCAATAGCAATAAGCCCCGTTTGAAGAGGTTCATATACGGAACGTCTTGAAATAATACCTGGAGCAGGAGATTCGATCGATCTAGATTCGGAAGCTGTAATTTTACCTCTGCCATCAATAGGTTGAGCTAGAGCATTTACAACACGACCCGAATAAGCATCACTTACTGGTATCTGAGCAATTTTTCCAGTTGCTCTTACGGAACTGCCTTCTTGTATCATCAAACCATCACCCATTAATACAGCTCCAACATTATTTGATTCTAGATTCAGAGCAATGCCTACTGTACCATCCTCAAATTCCACTAATTCACCTGCCATTACTTCATCAAGACCATGGATACGAGCAATACCATCTCCTACTTGAAGTACGATGCCAATATTAACAACTTCTACTTCTTGGTTATATTGCTTGATCTGTTTACGGATAATACTACTAATTTCGTCGGGTCGAATGGTTACCATTAGCGTCTATTAATTATCTTCTGAAAAATGAGACCTATAAAATAAAGGCTAATCAGTTGTGTTTTTTCATGGCTCTAAGCATGCTGATATTATGATCGATCGTACGTAAATGTAACTCGTTATTCAAACGACTATTCAGAGTTCCCAAAGCTCTTCGTAAAGCTTGGCGAGAAATTTGTTGTCGGACCTGGTCAATTGCTCTTTGTTGTTCGAAGTTAACGGTCTCGTTTTTAGAATCCTCTAATCGTTCCAAATTCTCATGAGCAGCATTGATCAGATCCTCTTTTTCTCGTTCTATTTGAGAGTATCCATTTACCTGGATCTCATCCGCTCTCATTTCTACTTCTCGTAAGCGAGCCCGAGCTTTTTCGAGCTGATCAGTAGCTCCCTTGTATAGCTCTTCCGAATCACGAATAGTACTCAATATTTTCTGTTTACGGTCATCTAATAAATTACTTAATGAAAGTAGATCATCTATCCATGAATTTCACGAATTCATGATCTCTTCCCAAACCGAACATGAACCTTTCGATTCATTCGGCTCTCCCGCTCAGTTCTGGCATATCGATCTCCTTTTTTTACCGAGCCTGCCCTTTCCGTTCATATTCTGTAAAATTTAGATAGAATCTAGAGGGCTCCTCCGACCAGAGGAATTTTCAATTGTCGGCAAAGTTGTTCTTTCCTTTTCCTTCTTCTCTTTCTTCTTATTCTCTCTTTTTTCCTTCCTCTTTCATTCGTATTTCTCCTTTTTTCCTTTTTTCAAATAATCATTTTTTTTCTGCGTAGGTTGTCGGTTCAGCATTTAACCCAAAATTGGATAGGAGATTATGACCATTTCCATCAGTGGATGGATCAAATAATTCCATTGATATGAATGTTATATATCGGATCAATCTCCAACTATGCCTTTTTAACCCATCTCATATTGACACAGTGGTGGAAAGAGTACCCAGTTGTGCTTGGACTTCAAGCAGTTTAGCTTTAACCATTTCAATGTCTTCTCTTATCGATTAGTGGAAACTAAAAGTTCATTTCCCGATCAATTACGAAATGCTATAGTTCTTCCATATTCTCCATTTAGAAGTAATTCGTTGAGATCATGCACTTTACTATCGTGCAGCTGGTTGGATTCAACCATATTATTCAAATAAACAACTCGCACACACTCCCTTTCCGAAATAGATCAGTACACCGAGCACCACGCTTAGATTTATTAGATTTGTTCCTAAAATATTGGTATTCAACCCGAAACCTCCAGCAGGAGGCCAATAACCCAAGGAAAAGGAAAAATCAGTCCCATTTATCATATGCTCTCCCCTTATAGATAGGGCTATTAAAGTTTTACAGAATTCTTCTCTCACTCAACTCTATCTCCTGTTCCAGTTCCAGATAGGGATATTTCGGGGGACCTATTCAGTCCCAGGTCCCGTGTTTATAGGGGTAGTATAAAATACTTTGTTCGTTCCACTTCCTGTCACAAAAGTCAGGAATATTTCCGGCTAAACTAGGTATAGGGAGAGAACTGATCTTTATTCCTTGGATCAGCCCCTCCCCAAAAAGATCGACTGAACAAAGAAATTATGCAATAATAACGATAATGACAAGGGGTACAGATCTTTCAGCGATTACGGGATCAAACAAAGGGATTTGCAAATAGAAGTGCTAACGCTACAACTAGTCCATAAATAGTTAGAGCTTCCATAAAAGCTAAACTTAACAGTAAGGTACCTCGTATTTTACCCTCTGCTTCTGGTTGTCTCGCAATACCCTCTACGGCTTGGCCCGCAGCAGTGCCTTGACCAACACCAGGTCCGATAGAAGCGAGGCCTACAGCTAATCCAGCAGCAATAACGGAAGCAGCAGGAATCAAGGGATTCATGGTAATCTCCTCTTACTAAGGTTGAGAAATGGTTAATAGTGCGGCAATTTCATCTATTGACTGCTCACCAATAGTTCAATTATATAACAATTCAGCTGGAACGACTAAGAACTCGAGGTGTTCCTTATTCAAATATCAAAGTGATTATATCCTCGAAGGAGGAAAACTTTTTTTTTTTTTTTTTATGCGCTACCCCTATACAAATATTTCTTCTTATATCCAAAATAGACGCAGATTTTTATTCACTAAAGGAATGTAATGTACCGTCTCGATAAGTAATTCTATATCACATCCCTATATGAGATCTTAATCATTCGTATCACGTATACATGGATAGATATCTATTTATATATATATAAATAGATAGATTTGACCAATTAATGGAATTAGTAGTTCACTGATCATAATTCTTATTACTATGACCGAGCAATCGAATCTTCAATTGACCGGGTATACAGGTATAACAAGAATAAAAAGAACAGGGATATATATATATCATTGAAAGCGAAATCCTATAAAAAATTATACCAAAGAACATTCCGCATCACTTTCGCTCTTAACATACATCTTGAGTTATCTATAGGTTAGGGCGAGATTCGTAAAATCTTCTGTCCGATCGGAAAGTGATTTAATGATGACCCTCCATAGATTCACCTATATAAGCTGCGGCTAAAGTTGCAAAGATCAGAGCTTGAATAGCGCTTGTAAATAATCCCAGAAACATCACAGGTATAGGAACCACCAGAGGTACTAGAGAAACAAGAACAGCAACTACCAGTTCGTCAGCTAATATATTACCAAAAAGTCGAAAACTAAGTGATAAGGGTTTCGTGAAATCCTCTAATATATTGATCGGTAAAAGTACTGGGGTTGGTTGAATATATTTACCAAAATAACCTAACCCCTTTTTTGCAAGACCTGCATAGAAATATGCTACTGACGTGAGCAAAGCTAAAGCAACAGTAGTATTAATATCATTTGTAGGTGCAGCTAGCTCCCCATGAGGTAATTGGATTATTTTCCAGGGGAGAAGAGCACCTGACCAGTTAGAAACAAGAATAAATAAGAACATAGTTCCGATAAAAGGGACCCAGGGGCCATATTCTTCTTCCCCAATCTGAGTTCTGGTCAGGTCCCGGACAAATCCAAGGACATATTCAACAAAATTTTGACCACCAGTCGGAATGGTTTGTGGATCTCGAACAGCTATAGTAGCTGAACCTAATAAGACAGCAATTACAACCCAGGAAGTTATAAGCACCTGTGCATGAACTTTAAAACCCCCGATTTGCCAATAGAAATGTTGACCTACTTCCACACCGGATATCTCGTAGAAATGATTTAGTGTGTCAATAGAAGATTGTACAATATCCATATTACCCCTTACAAAGATTAACTTCAATAAGAAATGATTTTGGTTGAATGACCAATTTCTCAATTACCTCACTTTCATCAAAGATATTGGCCACGAAAAATGGAATGGTCATTTCAATAAGAATATTTATGGTGATTTTAATATATTCCCTGAGATTTGGGAATAGTAGCCGACCCAATAAATTCGCTCTTGCGAGACCTAGAAATAGTAGCCAACTCAGTCAATACCCAGATCCCGGGTTTTTAGAACGAGGAATTAACTTTTCATTGATTCACCTTTCATAGAGCTATAATGACCTTCGCAGATTGATGACGTTAATTTGTTCAAGATCAATCGGATTGAAGCTCTAGCATCATCATTGGCTGGAATTGGGATATCCGTGAGATCTGGATCACAATCCGTATCAACTAAGCAAATTGTCGGGATACCTAAAGTTATGCATTCCCCAATAGCAGTGGATTCTTCTTGTTGATCGGCAATTATTACGATATCGGGCAAACTTGTCATGTATTTAATCCCACCTAAATATTTCTGCAATTGAGCTAATTGTCTCTTGAGCATTGCTGCCTCTTTCTTTGGAAGTCGATTGGATTGTCCCGTATCTTGTTCTTTCTTCAAATCTTTGAACTTCCGGGGTCTCGTTCCTGTAGTGGACCAATTGGTTAACATACCACCAAGCCATTTTTTATTTACATAATGACATCGAGCTTTTATAGCAGCTGATGCTACTGAATCAGCTGCTTGATATTTCGTACCAACTATCGGGAATTGTTTTCCTTTACCTGCTGCATCGAACACTAAATCACAAGCTTCTGATAAAAAGCGAGCAGTTCGAGTCAGATTTATAATATGAATACCTCTGCGCTCTGTAAAAATGTAAGGCGCCATTCTGGGATTCCATTTCCTAGCTTGATGACCGAAATGAACTCCTGCTTCCATCATCTCTTCCAAATTGATGTTCCAATATCTCTTTGTCATTTCTCCCCCCCCCTTTTTTTCTCTCGAAAGAACGAAATACCATGGGCTTAAACATGGAATTATTCCGACGGAATTGATTGCATTTCAGAGATCGCCTGTTCGTATCATATATGGTGCGAGTTATTCATTCTATCGAGCTATTCATTTCATACTCTTATTATATGATCAATATAACAAGAAATTTGGTTATCAGCACTATTTCCGTCCGCATAATGGTTGTTCAATGTATTGTGAGAATTCCTCCTAATGGGGAAGGGAAAACAGATACTTTTTCATGATGAAAGAAAATATCTTTCACTTTGCCACTAAATATCTCATTATTTTCCGTTCTCGGATCAATTTCGTTCCGTTCCCCTGAATGGTAAATAGATTGTTTGAATCCGGTACCGGCAGGTACTATCCCCCCCAGAATGACATTTTCTTTCAAACCTTTCAACCAATCAATACGACCTTGGAGAGCAGCTCTGGCCAAGACCCGAGCAGTTTCTTGAAAACTCGCTTCTGATATAAAACTTTGAGTATCCAAAGATGCTCTTGTTGCTCCCAATAACATAGTTCGATAGTAGGTCGCCTCTTCCAGGGCCCGATCCATTCTTTGTGCTCGCGATAATTCGATTAGTTCCCCGGGTAAAAAAACATCAGCCATTCCATCTCCCGAAATTAACACTTTCGATGTCATTTGGCGTACAATAATCTCTATATGCTTATCAGAAATTTGCACTCCTTGGGATCGGTAAACCCTTTGAATCTGATTGACCAAATGAATTCTACTTTGTTCCATGGTTATCTTAGAACTGATGAACGACCCCCAGGGGCTCCCGAGAGATCTCGTCATATCTCTGTTCCAATCCTCAAAACTTTTTTCTAGATTCATCGATATTGAATTAATAGAACGAGCCTCTGACAATTGTTCAACCTTAGGAAGACCCTGAATTATATCACCAGATTTGAATCTTTCATATATCAATGTTATCAATGTATCTCCCTCGTTAATAATTTCTCCATAATGACCATGAACAGTTGCTCTTCGAGTAGCCAAATAGAGCTCAGCTAATCTAATTACTAAGGATTCCTCATGAACGGCTATAATTTGACCAGATCCGGGGAGTGGTTCATCCTCAGATATACGTACACTTTCACGAATCAATTGTCCAAGGCTAACTACTGGAAATGGGTTTTCGCAAAATTTAGATAAGGGAAAGCACCTATTTGAATTGAATAGATCAGAAATGATGTTCCTGCATGGACCAAAATTAGAAACTACCGTATTTTCGTCCATAAAATACCATTTTGGTACTCGGAGAGTATTTTCGGAATTGCCAAAAATAGGCTGTTCCTTTAATGAAATATTATAATACTTATTATAAGTTATCGAATGGGAAGACGGAGAACGGTTAGCAATACTATGTAAGTTACCCAAGAAACCCGACAATTCAATGATTTGCATCATGGAATCATCTTGAATTGATCTATTTACCATATCATAATGTTTAGATCCCTTGGATAAAACGATTCGGGAACAATCGGATGGTGACAGAACCATAAGAGATCCACCTTCTTCCCTTTCATTAGGTAATGCACGGATAGTCCCTTGATGCTGACTAAGTAATTGACTCTCCTCATTGGAAGAAATGGGATTAGCGTGATCCAATTTGTTATGAAACATAGATTTTGAACCTGCTGTATTCTTCCTTTTTCCCATATACAAGATGGGGTATTTCGCCAAGCTAATTTGAAGAAAATTTCTAACGATCCCATTTGTTCTTACTTCAGTAAGAGAGGCATAAGCCTCTTCCATAGAATCTTTTTGCTCCCAATCCAATACTAAATAAGTTCGAACCAATTGAATACTTATGTCATTAATTACTTGGATTCGTTCACCATCTCCATAGAGAAGAAAATTACCAACTCGAACTTGCAAGTTGTCCCCTTCCCTCAATAGATCTAGGGAAAGGGGTGCTGTTATATCTGGCCCATCAGGTATTCCATATTCCACGACGGGTCGGACCGGAACAAAAGGCTTTTCCTTAGGAGGTATGATCCATTGTAAATAGATCCAATTTTCAGATTGGAATTCATCAAAAAGAATCTTTCCCGGTGGTATCAAAGTGCCGTTGTGCCGAGATATTCCATGTATCTCCCCGGGAAAATAAATATCTCCGGGCAATATTCTCATTTCGATCTTTTTTTTAATTCTTACTATCCGAACTAATCCACCTACTTGGCTCTCAATATCGCAAGTGATTTGTGTACCTGCTCGAATAATACTATTGTTTTGTACCATTATAGACGAAGATTCATATAGGATATGCACTTCTTCGGGGATGAAAAGAAAGCGACCTCCTTTCATTTTATCTTTCGATCTGAATCCTCTTGCTCTTTGATCTCCGAGGTAATTCTCTTTATTGCCGATCGAATCGACCTTTATAGTCCCATATTTGATAATTCCTGAACTATTTATTCTGTATCGAGAGTCATCCAAAACAGCAAAAATGTCATTTCTCTGTGAAATACCATTTCTGGATATTTTAATAATAAGATTGGGACGAGATATTCCCTTATTTCCCCGTTCTTTATCGTATCGCAATGGGACGAAGAATCTATTTCTTTGCTTTTTCCCTGAAATATTGAAATTATCAGAATAAATGGTAGAATAGATAGAATCCCAATGCTCGTTGGATATGACCCGATCAATTTCTGAATAACTGGAGATTTGTTCTTCTTTTCCATAAAAGTTCGAGTCAACTGATTTGTGTTTCATTCGATCTTGATTCACCGAATAATCCGGAAGTAATTCATGTTTGGCAAGAGGAAGTTGAACATTTACTTGATCTTGATCCTTATGAAATGGAAAGGATACCGCGCTGGATCCGTGTATACCCCCCGATAATACCCATAAATGACTTGTCCTGAGTATGAGATGAACATTACCCTGTACATATTCAGGTGCATGACACACATTGGTACTCCAGTGCATTTCTCCCTCTAGGTTAGAATAGATATGTTTCCGAACTTTCTCTTTCGAAGGAGATGTTCTAGCATGAACTTCGGCAATAATTTGTTCCGATTCCACATATTGATTATTCTGAACCAAAAGCAAACTTTGTGGTGAAATAGTTAAGTCATGTACCTGATCTTGACCATCAAGAGTGATGGATAAGTTATTATGGCACATAAAAGCAGGATGCCCATGACGTGTACGCGTGGGATAAACCAAATTTTCATCGAATTCAATTTTTCCGTTGAAAGGAGCTCGTACATGTTCTGCAATATCACCTGTAAATACCCCACCGGTATGAAAAGTCCTTAGTGTTAGTTGAGTTCCTGGCTCTCCAATTGATTGGCCCGCAATGATGCCTACTGCTTCTCCTAATTCGATCAAGTTACCATGAGTAGGACTACGACCATAGCATAATCGGCAGATCCGAGATAGACTCTTGCAAGTCGAAGGGGTTCGTATATAGATTGGTTGTGCTCGAAGGGTTATTAATTGATGGGCAAGTCCAACCCCAATATCTTGATTACGCGTGGCAATGCATCTCATATCTATATATACATCGTCCGCTAACACGCGACCAATTAGTGTTTGTAGAACAATTCGATTCTTGATCCTCTCTCGACCTTGAATGAGATTGACAAAAATACCTTGGATAGTACCACAATCTGTTTTACGTACAACGATGTGTTGAACCACCTCAACAAGTCTACGCGTGAGGTATCCGGCATCCGATGTTCGTACAGCAGTATCCACAACCCCTTTACGAGCGCCATAACAGGAAATGATATATTCTGTTAAAGAAAGTCCTTCGCGGAAATTACTTTGAATGGGTAAATCAACGATTTGTCCTTGAGGATCTGACACTAATCCTCTCATACCTACTAATTGGTGAACCTGAGATGTACTTCCTCTGGATCCTGAGAATGACATCATATGTACTGGATTAAAAGGATCGGTCATCCTGAAATTAGGATTCATTTCTTGTCTCAAATATTCACTTGTAGCATACCATGTCTCAATTGATTGACGTAATTTTTCCACTGCATGTACATTCCCATAATGATGATGTTTTTCCGAAATAGAACCTTGTTGTTCCGCATCTTGGACGAGCCATCCCTTGGAAGGTGCTGTTAGAAGATCATCAATTCCTAATGAAATAGCCGCATCAGTAGCTCGTTGGAAACCTGAAGTCTTAAGTTGATCCGAAATATTTGATGTATATGTCATTCCGAAGTGATTTATTAATCTGCTAATAAGTTGTTTCATGGCAGTTTTATCCATCGCTTCATTATGAAAGAGCAATTTAGCCCGTTCTGCCATAGGGAAAAACCTCCGCATTTTCGTAAGCAAGATCCAACAATGGGTTCGAGCCAGTTATCCTAGGGCTTCCTCAATTTTGATTTCCGCATGAACGAGATGATTATGGGACTAAAAACATTATATTATGATAGCTGGTAGCGATTTATTCGGGTGTTCAGAAGCCCGAGAGAAGCCTTGTATGGCTTCTTCTATTTCTCGATCGAAACGAATACGACCAACAGTTGTCCGAATGTATATACTGAGTATTTCTCCTACTTCATTTTTTCCTATTCGGTAATGTTCATAAATTTCATGGAAGATACCCAAAGATTCATATTGAACCTCGATAGGGGCTTCTCGATCTACTGAGGTAATAATACGTAAACCTACCCCCCACCGAAGCCATAAAGGGCTGTCTAATTCAATTCGTTTTTGCCAATGAGCCCCGAGCGCATCATCATAACTATAAAAAGAAGGTTTTTTACAGGAAAAGATCTTATATTTAGAGTAATATGGGTGGTACCTATTTCCATAAATACCTTGATTATTTCCGACCGTTAATATATAAAGTCCAAGAAGCATATCTTGAGTTGGTACGGAAATGGGATCTCCAATAGCTGGAGACAATAGATTTGTATGAGAAAACATAAGTAAACGAGCTTCTGCTTGAGCCTCCAGAGATAAAGGTACATGAACAGCCATCTGATCCCCGTCGGAGTCCGCATTAAATCCCCCACAAACCAATGGATGTAAACGAATGGCACGCCCTTCTACTAAAATAGGTTGAAATGCTTGTATACCTAATCTGTGCAAGGTGGGTGCTCGATTTAACGATACAGGGTGTCCTTGCATAACTCCTTGAAGTACCTCCCATACAATGGGTTCTTTATCTCGAATTATACTTTTCGCAGCCCTTAAGTTGGGAGCAAAATGTCGTCTAATTAGACCACGAATTACAAATGCTTGAAAAAGCTCTATTGCTATCTCTCGGGGTAATCCACATTGATGTAATGGAAGGGAGGGGCCCACCACAATGACAGAACGACCTGAATAATCAACTCGTTTACCAAGTAAATTTTCACGAGATCTTCCTTCTTTGCCTTCGATTACATCTGAAAACGATTTATAAGGTCTATCATGACTGTCTCTCATTGGTTGTCCACGAATGCCATTATCTAGAAGTGCATCTACGGCTTCCTGGACCAATTTTTTTTGACAAATAACTAATCCCCCTGGCGTAGATCTACTTCTTGCTAATAGATCGGTAAGAGTATTATTCCGATAGATAACTCTCCGATAAAGTTCATTTGGATCTGAAGTGATCAGTTCACCTCCACCTAATTGAACGATTGGCCTCAGTTCAGGAGGAAGAACTGGCAATGGGCATAAAACCATCCATTCTGGTTCTATATCTGTTTGGAGGAAATGTTTAGCTAATTTCATGCGTCTAACCGAAAAATCCTTTCTTCTTTGAATTTTTCTATCTCCCCATCCATTTCCGGCCGATTTCTGTTTCCCCAATCTCTTCCATTCCATATATGAACGATCCATCAGAATTTGCAGATTCAGACCAGCTAGTTGTTCCCTGATAGCATCTCCTCCAGTAGCTATTTCTCTATGTCGAAATGCCCCAAAGCCCCGAGCAGAAAAATAATGAGGGATAATATCCCTCCAGGATTGAATTTCATATTTGAATGGACCCCGTGATCGTAATGAAGTTGGTTTGTTAGCTATGGGCCTAGCAATAAAAAGATTGAGATAGGTTATTTCCCCCCCCCCTCGGAATCGGACGTGAAAGTTTTCTCTCATCCGGCTCAAGCAGCTGTACCGGAACGGAAAGTTCTTTGAAGAAGAACTCCTTTTGCTCCGGAAAAAGGACCAAATAGCTACTCTTTACTCAAGTTCCAAGTGGAATTTTTCCTCTACTCCTCTATCGTATTACGGCATAAAGATGGAATTATTGAGTAGTCTCCTTTCCCTCCAACGATACATTTCGGAAATACCTCCGATTCATTTGAATTTGAGACTCATGAGGGATTTACTTGTCTGTATCTCGTTCCATTTGATCCTTTAGGTCCTTGCTCTACTTCGATGGTTGCAATGCTATTTGAAGCATATATGCGATGAATAGACTCCTACAGCCATATCTGATTAAATTGGTCCGGAATACATTGATTCAGGGATGATCAAAATGAAAGAGAATGACTCTTGAATTCCATTATACGAAAGAAAAGAAGTGTTTTTCACGAAGTCTAATAGCAATTTAATATGGAATATATAAACCCTGGACCCATTCCTCTTTCTCAACATCTCTTCTAGATGCTTGTGATTCTGAGCTTCATACTATTTCTCCTGAGAGACATGTCAGAGCTAAAGGCATCCCAATGAGATTGAATAGGATGACAGTTCCTTATTCCGGATCTGCAGAATCGGAATTTGTGATCAAGTCGCACATCGCAATATACTGGGCCTTCTGATTCTTTGAGAGGTTTGGCTAATAGATTCGCAATATAACTGGGAAGGCGTTTTGAATACCATACGTGAACCACTGGACATGCCAGTTCGATGTATCCCATTCGATATCTTCGAATTCGAGAATCAACAAATTCAACTCCGCATTGTTCACAAAATTTTGAGTTTTCTTTTTCATTTCCGATCACTCGAGAATTTCCACAAGCACAAACTCCACTTTTGATAGGTCCAAAGATTCTTTCACAGAACGATCCATCTTTTTCTGGTTCATTGGTTTTATAATGTAAAGTATAGGGTTTAGTCACCTGTCCAACTATCCTTCCATTAGGTAAAATTCTCTTGGACCAAGCACAGATTTGTTCAGGAGAAGCTAATCCAATTCGAAGCTGTTGATGCTTATCCCGGTCGATCATAAAAGAAAGATTCTGATTCATTTTGATTAAACTTCCTTCCTATCTATCTGAAAGTCGTTTTCATATATAATAGCATGATCCAATTCTGGAGCTAAAGATCGTAGTTCTCGAACGAGCAATCGAAAAGATTCTGGAGCAGTACCAGGTCTAGGTATTGGTCCTCCAGTGATAATGGCACCAAGTACTTCATGACGAGCTCCAATATGGTCAGATTTAAGAGTAAGCATCTCTTGCAGAATATAAGCAACACCAAAACCTTCTAGAGCCCAAACTTCCATTTCTCCTACTCGTTGCCCTCCCCGTTTGGATTTTCCTCTAAGAGGTTGTTGTGTAACAAGTGCATAAGGTCCACTGGAACGTGCATGGATTTTATCATCAACCTGATGAATTAATTTCGGCATATAAGCTTTTCCTGTTGTAACAGGTTGTTCAAAAGTATCTCCTGTTCTTCCATCAATTAACCTATTTTTACCGGGATGATTAGGTTCAAATACCCATGGATTAGCTGTTCGCTCACTAGCTCCATAGAGCTCAGGAAACACTGGTTTTCTCGAAGCTTCTCGCTCGTATCTTTCGTCAAAAGGTGTTATTCTATAATGTCTGTTCATCAAGTTCCCTGCTAAACCGGGCAAACATTCAAAGATCTGTCCTACATTCATTCGTGAAAGTACCCCTAATGGGTTTAATACCATATCAACTGATGTTCCGTCTTGCAAATAAGGCATATCTTGTCTAGGCAAAATCTTCGAAATAATACCTTTATTACCATGCCTTCCGGCTACTTTATCGCCCACTTGTATTTTACGTTTCTGTAAGATATATACGTGGACCACTTCTGCATTATCACCAAAATTCTCTTCTTTATGGATCCATCTCACATCAATAACCCGGCCTCTTCCACCTATGGGTACTCTGAGACAACTTTCCCTTGCGGTAGACACTTGAATACCAAATATGGCTTGTAATAATCTTCCTTCCGGGGCACGCAATGATTCTTCTGCTGGTTGAGGTGTTAATTTACCCACTAGAACATCACCTGTTTCTACCCAAGATCCTAGCATTACAAGGCCATTTCCATCTAGATGACGGAGTAAATGAGCATCTAAATGAGGTATTTCTTTAGTGATTCTCTCAGGGCCCTGGCTTGTCATACAAGTTACAATTCCATATCTTTCGATATGAAAAGAGGTATAGATATCTTCATATACCAGACGTTCACTAATGAGTATTGCGTCTTCAAAATTGTATCCTTCCCATGGCATATGAGCTACTAATATGTTTTTTCCCAAAGAGAGTTCTCCCCCTACTGTAGCTGCACCGTCCGCCAGAATTTGTCCTTTCTTCACATATTCCCCTCGGCGAACCCTAGGTTTTTGATGCATACAAGTATTGTTATTAGAACGTTGATATGTAACCAATTCTGTTCCTACAGTGTCTCCATCAACCGATGAAGTGATTTTTCCAGCATCGATATACGTGATCCTTCCCCCTTGTGTGGCTATAGCTGCACTTCCTGAATCTGGAGCTGCTTGACCTTCTAATCCAGTTCCGACAATACATTTCTCAGGTTGGAAAAGTGGAACTGCTTGACGCTGCATATTCGAACCCATTAAAGCGCGATTCGCATCATTATGCTCGAGAAAAGGAATGAGGGAAACTCCAACGGAGAAATATTGGAAAGGAAAGATACTTCGAAAATGGATTTGTTCCCATGCAATAGCTAAGAATTCTTGTCGATATCGAGCTGGAGTAACTTGTTCCTCTCGAATCCCTTGATTTAACGCCAAATAATTTCCTGTGGCTATCCGATAGTATTCATCTTCTCCCGATGATAGATAAACCATATGTTCTTCTTCCGATCTCTCAGAGATTTTATGGAATGGACTTTGTAAAGAGCCGCAATGACCAATCCTTGCACGAATAGCTAATGATGCAACAAGTCCAGCATTCATTCCTTCGGACGTCTCAATCGGACAAATACGCCCATAATGACTAGGATGAATATCCCGTATTCGAGAACTAGCAGTTCGCCCCGTCAATCCTCCGGGACCCAAATAACTTAATTTTCGCCTATGAACTATTTCTGTCAATGGATTAGTTTGATCCAAAAATTGGGATAAGGGGTGTGAGCCGAAAAAATCCTGAAAAGTAGTTGTTAATGGAGTTGAAGTTACCAAGTTATTAGGAGTTGGTAAACATTTGCGCTTAGTTGCTCTGCGTATAGTTCTTCGAACTGCATTTTCCAAACGACCTAGAGCTAATCCGAATTGATTTTGTAATAAATCTGCTACAGAACGAATACGCCGATTTTTTAGATGATCCATATCATCAAGTGTACCCATTCCAAATTTAACTCTGATCGAGTAATCCACAGCAGCCAATACATCTTGCGGTAATGAAAAAATCTCGTTCTCGGGTATATCAAGATTCAGTTTTTGGTTCGGATTTCGTCGACCAATCTTCCCTAATTCACATCTTTGTTGGAGAAATTTTTTTCGTAATTCTTTACATAGAGACTCGGAAAAGACCAAATCGCCACTTACGCAATAGAGTTTCTTATAGAACTCCGAAATGGCATTTTTATTCGACCGAAGATATTCCTTTTGTTCTTGTCTCTCGGTCAGGAGAGATAAGAATATTTTTGGATAGCAAACATTGTCTAGAATCTCTCCGAGATTTGAACCCATAGCTGATAGTAGAATTGGAATAGATATTTTTCGTTTTTTGCTCACACGAGCCCATATCCTTGTTTTTCCGTCAATCTCTAATTTTGATCTTCCTCCCCAATCTGAAATTATAGTGCTGGTATATAGAGTGATTCCACTCTGGTCTGGTTCCGAACTGTAATAAATACCGGGACTTCGTAATATTTGATTGACCACGATTCTGGAAATTCCATTTACTACAAAGGTTCCTTGAGAGTTCATTAAGGGAAGATTTCCAATAAGTACAGTTTGTTTCTGTATCTTTCTACTATTCCTCTGAATCAATCTTGCTGGTACATATAATTCAGAGGAATATGTAAGGGACTGATATACAGCATTTCTCTCTTTGATCAGGGGTTCTGCTAATTCATATTTATTTCCAAATAGTTGAGATTCAATTTCTTGATCTGTATCCTCAATTTTCGGAAAATTCTGAAGTTCCTCGATTAAGCCTTGATCAATGAAACGACAGAATCCTTCGAATTGTATTTTCCCAAATTCAGGGATTGTAGACGTTCCCTTATTTTCATCTAATAGCATTGGAAGTTTCCCGTCCATAAAAAGAACCTATTTCGTTATTCCTTATTGATCCATAAGAATCAATCCGACGAAAATGTATATCTCGTTCGCTATATCCCGTGAAATTCTACCTATATCCAGATATACGTATAATTGAATAGAGGAAAGGTCCTTTGATACTCCCATTTACTTGAAACGGAGATATGAACAAATGGATCAAACCATTATTAAGTGTTAGAACAAGATTGATTTGAACACTTATCAAATGTTATAATGAGATTGAATAACGAAGAAAGGATCTGATATATTTCCTTGGTGGTTGACTTTAGCACCTGTTCAATGTTATAATGAGATTGAATGACGAAGAAAGGATATGATACATTTCCTTGGTGGTTGACTTTAGCACCTGTTCAATGTTATAATGAGATTGAATGAGAAATAGTATTTGATCTTTCTATTACATTTCCATAATGGTTCGGCGACATAGCCAAGTGGTAAGGCAGAGGACTGCAAATCCTTTATCCCCAGTTCAAATCCGGGTGTCGCCTGGTTAGGTGGAGAGAGCGAAAGAGAAGGAAGAGTTTGGATTTCCATTATATCACCTCTGGAGACAACTTAAGCTGCTCCATATTCCCAATGTGGCCCATCGCCTTTTGATCCTGTCATAAATAGACGAACCTGTGGGAATAAGGGAAGTTTATAGAAACTTGTTCCGAAGAACAAGTGAATCTATGGATCTCTCAGAGAGACTCGTCAACAACGTTTGGAATGGAAAGGATCTAATTTCGACTTTGCGTTATTGTGATTAGTTCCCTTATCATCAGTGATCGATAATGGAATAATTTTTTTGTAAATAGAGAACACAATTCGTATGGATATAGTCAGTATCGCTTGGGCTGCTCTAATGGTAGTTTTTACATTCTCCCTTTCACTCGTGGTATGGGGAAGAAGTGGACTCTAAGAATCTAATGCAATTCTCAATCAATCGTTTTGTTCCAAATCATTCAATAATAAAAATATCTTCGATTTCGTAAGGACCTAGGAATATTGAGTTCTTCCTATCCCGAAAATTTAATATTCGTTCTATAGAACGATTTTTTCTTCTTTTATAGAACTATTTTCCCTTTCTTTCCGCAAGGGATATGCATAATAGAATCAATTTCTTACCCTTTTCCTATGAGAAATTGGATTCTTCCTCAATCTCAAGTTTTGATGAACTAGTTCTTCTCTCAAATGAACCGAGAATCTCGTTCTCTCCAATCAATTTCTTTTCGAAATGAAAAGATCGATTGGGTTGATTTCGGATGTGCCTGTCCTATCCTCTTTTTGTGATATATCCAGGATCTTTATACTTAGGCTCATGTCAGACTCGGTCGGTTCTACCTATCCATGTTCTACAGAGAGGGCAGGAATCAAAACCAAAAACGTATGAATTAGTCTACATTTTCCTCAGATAATTTCAAATTGATCTAATTTGATACAGATCTGTTCTCGGATAAATATGGAGCATATTGAGCTATCTTAACCATAGATTCCTTTTCCATATGAATGATTTTTATCATGCCATTTCAAGTTCCATATTCACTATGCCCGCCCCATAGAAGTATATTAAACTTCGATCCAAAACGATATTTTTAAAGTACGTTCAGAATCAAATCTCTGCCCTGTATCTATTAGGTCTCTATTTTTAAAGGGCATATAGAAGTCTACCTATTGCGATTAGCCCTGTCTCTGCTACGGCACCAGGTCTTAATTCTATATATATATATATATATATTAGAGGGTATAGAATGTAGTATTTCTATCTAAAATAGAGAATTTTTCCCATAGGGACAAATGCTATTCAGATATATCCATAGATATAGATATATATGCAATGCGGAATAGGTAGTACGAAAGAAAGGGCTATATAACCCTTTCTTTCGTACTACCTATTCTCAGAATCAATTTCTACCCCGTGATAGAATTGATAAATACAACTTATCGCCTATTACTTATCATCTATTTAAGATTAAGGATTTGGATCCTTTCAATTTATCTAGTCATGAGTAAAAACTCAAATTCGGTATGAATCAATTGCTTTCACTGACTGTTTTTACGTAAATGATAAGTAGAAAAGCAGTAGGAACTGAAATGAACAGTACAATAGCGATAAATGCGAGAATATTTACTTCCGTGATCTTATCATTTTCACTTCGTTCTACAATAACTCGAGATTTGATCTCATAAAGATGATGAATCCCTTTTAAGGATCCATAAATGTGATTGATTGAATCCCTGGAGTATGAGATTGGACGAATAGAATCAATTTTAATAGCAAAATCTGATGGATCTAATGAATTACTCAATGGAAATGAGTATAACATAATATGATCCTTTATTCATACCGGATCCAGTAATTCGATTCCCAATCGATCATATTTGTCCCACTCAACTCATATAGTCACATTTATCGCCTTACTTATGCAATAAGATTTTGCCACTAATACAGATTCTATTGGACATAGGCCTAAGCGTTACAGATATGGTAGGGATATGAGGGAAGAATCACCCTGAACGGGTGAAGTTAATGATAATCCAAATTGCTATTCGGAAGACAGAAAAGTAGGATAAAGACCGATTCGATGAATAGTATTAAGAATCTCATATTCTGATCAATTTCCTATTTTGATAGAACCAATTGGGTAGGGAAAACCCTACATCATTAGAGAGAGTACATCTTTATCAGTACCCCGTATGTCCCAATATGAGATGTATATATGGAGAATCGATCCTACGGATCGAGGAAATGAACAAGGATGGATCGGACAGTTCTCCCGATTCGAGTAGGAGAGATGCCCAAAATTGCACTAATTCCCCATGACAAAGAAATGATAGTTCAAATTTTCTCCGGGGGGATAACCCATGACCCAGGAACTATAAAAACTATTTTGAATAGGAAGTCCAAGGATCATTCAATTCTTACATGAGAATTCTTAAAAATTGCAGTGTTCAAGGATCTATGATATGGCTGGTCATGAGAAAAAGATACTAGCGAGTGTGGAATAATAACAATATTAGACATGTCTTTTAGAATGAACAGGAAAGAGATGGAGGGGTGTATACTGGGTATCATCAGGAATGATCTAGAGGGACCGACCTCCACGAGATTATTACTTGGGAAGACTACCTCTGTGTTCCTCTCAGATCTCTCTATACTCTCACGAATATCTGTTCAGAGAATGAAATATTTCATGAGGTAAATAGGTGTTTGTGTTGTCACAAATCACCATGAGAATGAAATGTTCTTACCAAAATGGTTACAGAATTAGAGAATCCATTCTGGATTTGATGGATATCTATCCACATCTATATCTACATAGATGTCTATAGACATGGATGAATATGGTTTTTTTCTACCGCAAAATGCGTTTACCCCCATTCTTTTTTTATTCTTCTTCAGATGATTTAGAAGAGGAATTGATCAACTTATTGGATCGGGACTGACGGGACTCGAACCCGCAACTTCCGTCTTGACAGGACGGTACTCTGACCAATTGAACTACAATCCCAATAGGTGCACAGTACAGTACATTTACTATCAGATTCTTAATACAGATTAGATTAGTGCCAGATCAATGAAAGATCTGATCTTTCTCTTTCTCTTCCTTCTATTATCCCTTTTCCTTTCATTTAAAAAATACCCATTCGTTCTGTTCCATATCCATATAGATATATACACATATCTATATAACACATATCTATATAAAGATATAGACAGATCGGGGATTCAATAACCAGTTACCTTTCCATCAATATCGAAGATTGACATGAATATTTCATATCGATGATGGGTTGGTAAAGTTGGCATTGGGTCGAGCTGGATTTGAACCAGCGTAGGCATATTGCCAACGAATTTACAGTCCGTCCTCATTAACCACTCGGGCATCGACCCAGGAACAATGAATTGAAAGTGTTTGGAATACCAAATAAGTATTCCTGGAGAAAGATTCCCATAGTACCCCTAGGGGAAGTCGAATCCCCGCTGCCTCCTTGAAAGAGAGATGTCCTGGGCCACTAGACGATAGGGGCCTGCCTATCGTCATAATAGGCAAATTTCTGTGAAATTGTCAATAGTATGGCCCGAAGAATTTTTTCTATGCCAGTGGTTTTATATCATTATTGTATTGCTCGTTCGTGAACTCCCACATGTATTACGAAATAGATAATTATCACGAAATAGAGAATCCACCCGGTAAGGTTTTATAGATACCAACAGGAAATGGTCACAACCCCATTTGTGAATTCGATTTTCAAATTTGATTACTTCTTCGTGTTTGCGCAAGGCCACCTATACATTCCGTTGAACAACGATAGGTAATATTTAGGAGATGTTCCTTCTACCAATATTGCGTTCTTCATATAAGATAAGGACCCCCCGACTAATTTGCGGAATCGAAGAATATTCATATTGGTTCTGAGAAAAAAAAAGTAAGTGAATCTGACCCATTAAGTTAGGGATGTATCAGCTACTCTGATACCGAGATTTGATGGAGATTATGAAAGTGGATCTTTTCGTTGAATTATCCAAAATTGATCGATATTATCGATCGAACTCGCTTATTCAGCTATCGAATGTTTCGTCGAATTAATCGTTATTATCTTCTCTCCCCGGAAAGGGATGAATATGGGAGTGTATTCTGAATCACAGACAAAATGGAATTCCCTTTCTCTTTAACTCTAGGAATAGGTTGATCCATATGTATATAATAGAATCTATATACGAATGTTGAATTCTATCTCGATATATCAAACATTCCCATATTAACGATTTCCCTTTGCTTATTCCACCAATGAGAAATAGATCGAAATTAAGATATAGAGAGAAGAGAAAGAAAAAAAAAAAAGAAAGGAACTTTGAACTTTTCTATTACAATGGTAAAATAGATAAGTATCCTTTTTCTCCTCGAAGAGAAGGAAAAGGACAAATCTTAGGAATTATTTCCTTTCGTTCTATGGGTTAGAAAAGCATTTACTCCTTCTTGTTCTTGTAAATTCATTCGTATCGGACGAAGATATAGCAATAAGAATATACATAAAGATTGATGGGATCGATAGAAATACTCTTATTGATTTTTCCATAAGATCTTGGAGAGGGTTAAAGAATGAATAATAAATTCAATATTTCAAATATTGAATGGAATAGAGATTGAGAATAGAATCTGATAAAGAACTGAGGGGAAAAGAAAAGCTCACCTGCCTCCGTTATTTCATTGATGTTACTTGATTATTCGAAGATCAGATAGGAACTTAATATGAAAAACTTGGAATCGAGCTATCATGCATTTACCTATATTGGATTGGTTTGGTTCAATGAAAGTGAAATATGTGTGCCAACAAGAAATCTTCGGAACCGAATCTTTTGGGAGGGATGATGGATAATCTGTTGTCCGTAGATGATCAAACCATCGTATACCTTTTGATGATATAGGGTGCTCGGAAATGGTCGAAATAGTTCAATAGGAGGATCACTATGACTGTAGCTCTTGGAAAGTCTTCCAAAGAAGAAAAAAATTTATTTGATATTGCGGATGACTGGCTACGTAGGGACCGTTTCGTTTTTGTGGGTTGGTCTGGTCTATTGCTCTTTCCTTGTGCCTATTTTGCCCTAGGTGGATGGTTCACGGGTACAACCTTTGTAACTTCATGGTATACTCATGGATTGGCCAGTTCTTATTTGGAGGGCTGTAATTTTTTGACCGCCGCAGTTTCTACTCCTGCTAATAGTTTAGCACATTCCCTGCTGCTATTATGGGGTCCTGAAGCACAAGGAGATTTTACTCGTTGGTGTCAATTAGGTGGTCTATGGACTTTCGTTGCTTTTCATGGTGGTTTTGGTCTAATAGGCTTCATGCTACGCCAATTCGAACTTGCTCGATCTGTACAATTGCGACCTTATAATGCAATTGCATTCTCTGCTCCAATTGCTGTTTTTGTTTCCGTATTCCTGATCTATCCATTGGGCCAGTCTGGTTGGTTTTTTGCACCTAGTTTTGGCGTAGCAGCTATCTTTCGATTTATCCTCTTCTTTCAAGGGTTTCATAATTGGACCTTGAACCCATTTCATATGATGGGAGTTGCCGGAGTATTGGGTGCTGCTCTTCTATGTGCTATTCATGGTGCTACTGTGGAAAATACTTTATTTGAAGATGGTGATGGTGCAAATACGTTCCGTGCTTTTAACCCAACTCAAGCTGAAGAGACCTATTCCATGGTCACCGCTAACCGCTTCTGGTCTCAAATCTTTGGAGTTGCTTTTTCCAATAAACGTTGGTTACATTTCTTTATGTTATTTGTGCCAGTGACCGGTTTATGGATGAGTGCCATTGGAGTAGTTGGTCTAGCTCTAAACTTACGTGCCTATGACTTTGTTTCCCAGGAGATCCGTGCAGCAGAAGATCCTGAATTTGAGACTTTCTATACAAAAAATATCCTCTTAAACGAAGGTATTCGTGCTTGGATGGCGGCTCAGGATCAGCCTCATGAAAACCTTATATTCCCTGAGGAGGTTCTACCCCGTGGAAACGCTCTTTAATGGAACTCTAGCTTTAGCTGGTCGTGACCAAGAAACCACCGGTTTCGCTTGGTGGGCCGGTAATGCTCGACTTATCAATTTGTCTGGTAAATTACTTGGGGCCCACGTAGCCCATGCCGGATTAATTGTATTCTGGGCTGGAGCAATGAACTTATTTGAAGTGGCTCATTTCGTACCGGAAAAGCCTATGTATGAACAAGGATTGATTTTACTTCCCCATCTAGCTACTCTAGGATGGGGAGTAGGTCCTGGTGGGGAAGTCGTGGACACTTTTCCATATTTTGTATCTGGGGTACTTCACTTGATTTCCTCTGCAGTTCTAGGTTTCGGTGGTATTTACCATGCACTTATAGGACCCGAAACTCTTGAGGAATCCCTTCCATTTTTTGGTTATGTATGGAAAGATAGAAGCAAAATGACCACAATTTTAGGTATTCACCTAATCTTGCTAGGTGTTGGTGCTTTTCTTCTAGTGCTCAAGGCTTTGTATTTTGGAGGTGTATATGATACCTGGGCTCCTGGTGGTGGGGATGTAAGAAAAATTACGAACCTGACTCTTAGCCCAAGTGTTATATTTGGTTATTTACTCGAGTCCCCCTTTGGGGGAGAGGGATGGATTGTTAGTGTGGACAATCTAGAAGATATAATTGGGGGACATGTATGGTTAGGTTCTATTTGTATCTTCGGGGGTATCTGGCATATCTTAACCAAACCTTTTGCATGGGCCCGTCGTGCGTTTGTATGGTCTGGAGAAGCTTACTTGTCTTATAGCTTAGGGGCTCTCTCTGTCTTTGGTTTCATTGCTTGTTGTTTTGTTTGGTTCAACAATACAGCTTATCCCAGTGAATTCTATGGGCCTACCGGCCCAGAAGCCTCTCAAGCTCAAGCGTTCACTTTTCTAGTTAGAGACCAACGTCTTGGAGCTAATGTGGGGTCCGCCCAGGGACCTACCGGTTTAGGTAAATACCTTATGCGTTCTCCTACCGGAGAGATTATCTTCGGAGGAGAAACAATGCGCTTTTGGGATCTTCGTGCTCCCTGGTTGGAACCTCTAAGGGGTCCTAATGGTTTGGACCTGAGTAGGCTGAAAAAAGACATACAGCCTTGGCAAGAACGACGTTCGGCGGAATATATGACTCATGCTCCTTTGGGTTCTTTGAATTCCGTGGGTGGTGTAGCTACCGAGATTAATGCGGTAAATTATGTATCTCCCCGAAGTTGGTTGGCTACCTCTCATTTTGTTTTAGGATTTTTCTTTTTCGTGGGCCATTTGTGGCATGCGGGAAGGGCTCGTGCAGCTGCAGCAGGATTCGAGAAAGGAATTGATCGTGATTTCGAACCTGTCCTTTCCATGAACCCTCTTAACTAGAACAAGAGATTAAATTGATGAAAGAGAGAGATCGATTCAATTTCATTGCATCTCCCAATCGGTATAGGGGTATCATTAAATACTCCCCTTCCAACTTGACCTTGTAGCTCGGCTATATTCAGCCGAGCTATTCTCTTTTTGGTATGGGCCAGGCCGATAAGTTGAATTGTTCAACAAACAAAAGGAGAGAGAGGGATTCGAACCCTCGATAGTTTTTTGTAACCATACCGGTTTTCAAGACCGGAGCCATGAACCACTCGGCCATCTCTCCCGGGGATAATTTTTATTTTACTCCCCCAGGGAATATCTGCCTATATGGTTTATACCATGACCGTATATGCATAGATTGATGCATGTATATGACATATACCTATACCTATATATGACATAGGATTCTTTATCATGATCATCTGGAAAAAGAATTTCCCTCCTCCTTCACGCCCGAATAAGAATTCGATGGCCATGGTGCATTTGGGGAAAATTTCGCCGGATGGGGATCGGATGGTATAGTCCATTTCACCCGTCGGAAGCTTGTGGGGTCACAAACATGACTATTGCTTTCCAATTGGCCGTGTTTGCATTAATTGCTATTTCATTCCTCCTAGTGATTGGTGTACCTGTCGTACTTGCCTCTCCTGATGGTTGGTCAAGTAACAAAAATGTTATATTTTCGGGTGCATCATTATGGATTGGATTAGTCTTTTTGGTAGGTATCCTTAATTCTTTCATATCTTAAATTGGAAATGTTTCGGGTTAGAATTTCCTCCCCACTCAGATGGCATTCTAGTTCTGAAGGGCATTTGGTATAAGTTCCAAGAAACAAAATAAAAGTGTTCGAGGGAGGGGTTCTTTCGCTATAATGTAACATTATTACATAAATGGTATCTAAACATATACAAATGAGATATCTATCTATATCTATAGATATGTTCATATCTATAGATATATAGATATATCTATATAGAAACATATATGTTATATATATGTGTATATCGGAATGACTAAGAGCGGGTATGGTTGAGTGGTAAAATTTCTCCTTGCCAAGGAGAAGATGCGGGTTCGATTCCCGCTACCCGCCCATTCAAAGGAATGGAATAGGATAATTAATAACTCGTGTAGTGTTCATATATTTATCCTACTTCTCATTCCATTCTTAAATGAGAGGATAATATTTTCCAGACTGTAAATATTCTTTCTGTTCTGGCGGAGACGGGATTTGAACCCGTGACCTCAAGGTTATGAGCCTTGCGAGCTACCAAACTGCTCTACCCCGCACTATCCTTTGATAGGATAATCTAAAATTGACATACCAAACAAGCATTGGACATGCCATCCCCCTATAAGGATAGGGGGACTTTTCTTTCTATTCTCACTTTCTATTCTCATAAGAATATTCAAGAGAATATTTTCTCTTCCTACCAACTCGATTTTTTCATCCCGGGCAACAAACATGCGTGGGTCATCTCACGAAGTACATGTCCGGATAGACCGAAGTCCCGATAGTTGGCTCTGGATCTCCCAGTCAGAAAACAACGTCGATGAAGACGTGTAGGTGTACTATTACGTGGTGAGGATTGCAATTTTCTATGAATTTCCCATTTGTCATCTAATGATGAAACTTCGCTTATCTCTCTTTCCAAAGATTGACGAATCGAATGATATTTCTGTTCCAATACTTGTCTCTTTTTCTCTCTTTGAATGAGACTTTTTCTTGCCATAAAGGTTCAGTCGATACTATTACCAATGATGTAGGTCAGATTTGAGATGGAGAAATATTACGTTGATCTCTCCTTCTCTGTGGATATATTCTTGTCATTGATATGATCAAATCCCATTTTTTTGATAAAGGAGAATTAACCGAATTTGCCTGATGTAGAGGCGATTAAGAAAGCTGCATAAGTGAATATATAACCTACGGAAAAGTGAGCTAATCCAACTAATCGTGCTTGGACAATGGAAAGAGCTACTGGCTTATCCCTCCATCGAACTGAATTAGCCAAGGGTGTGCGTTCATGAGCCCATGCTAGGGTTTCGATCAGTTCCTGCCAATATCCACGCCAGGAGATCAGAAACATAAATCCAGTAGCCCAAACAAGATGCCCAAATAAGAACATCCACGCCCAGACAGATAAACTGTTCATACCAAAAGGATTGTATCCATTAATAAGTTGTGAAGAGTTCAACCAGAGATAATCTCTTAACCATCCCATTAAATAAGTGGAAGACTCATTAAATTGCGCTACATTACCCTGCCATAAAGTGATATGCTTCCAATGCCAATAGAAAGTAACCCATCCAATGGTATTCAACATCCAAAAAACTGCCAAATAAAAAGCATCCCAGGCCGAAATATCACAAGTGCCGCCTCGTCCCGGGCCATCGCAAGGGAAACTATAACCGAAATCTTTCTTATCTGGCATTAGCTTAGAACCACGCGCATCTAAAGCACCTTTTACTAAGATCAACGTAGTTGTATGCAACCCCAGAGCAATAGCATGATGAACCAAAAAGTCCCCAGGACCGATTGTTAAGAATAGTGAATTACTATTATCATTAATAGCATTCAACCAACCAGGTAACCATATGCTTTGACCAGCGTTGAATGCTGGACTATTTGTTGAAGATAAAAGTACATCAAACCCATACAAGGCCTTACCATGAGCAGATTGTATCCATTGAGCAAATATGGGCTCGATCAAGATTTGTTTTTCTGGAGTACCAAAAGCAAGCATAACATCGTTATGAACATAGAGTCCCAGGGTATGGAAACCTAGGAATAAACTAGCCCAACTCAGATGAGATATTATAGCCTCCTTATGCTCCAACATTCTTGCCAATACATTATCCCTATTCTGTTCCGGATTGTAATCCCTAATGAAGAATATAGCTCCATGAGCAAAGGCCCCTGTCATAATGAACCCGGCAATGTATTGATGATGAGTATATAACGCAGCTTGGGTAGTAAAGTCTTGTGCTATGAATGCATAAGCAGGTAAAGAATACATGTGTTGAGCTACCAAGGAAGTGATGACTCCCAAAGAGGCTAGAGCAAGACCTAATTGAAAGTGAAGAGAATTGTTGATTGTGTTATAAAGACCCTTATGTCCACGCCCCAATAGGCCTCCTGGAGGAATATGTGCTTCTAAAATATCCTTTATACTATGCCCGATCCCAAAGTTAGTTCTATACATATGACCAGCAATGAAAAAAACAAATGCAATAGCTAAATGATGATGAGCGATATCAGTCAGCCATAAACTTTGGGTTTGCGGATGGAATCCTCCGAGAAGAGTTAAAATAGCAGTTCCCGCTCCTTGAGAGGTACCGAATAAGTGACTACTGGAATCAGGATTTTGAGCATAAAGATTCCACTGACCTGTAAAAAGCGGTCCTAGACCCCGGGGATACGGTAATACATCTAAGAAATTATCCCATCTGACGTGCTCCCCCCTTGATTCAGGAATAGCGACATGAACCAAATGCCCTGTCCAAGCCAAAGAACTTACTCCAAAGAGTCCTGACAAATGATGATCGAGACGAGATTCAGCATTTTTGAACCATGAAACACTTGGCTTCCATTTAGGTTGTAAATGAAACCTACCCGCTATTAGAGAGATGGCAGAAAGAAATAGCAAGAAAAGAGCTCCAGTATAAAGATCTTCATTAGTGCGCAAGCCAATTGTATACCACCACTGATAAACACCAGAATGAGCAATATTAACCGGGCCGGGAGCACCTCCTCGGGTGAAGGCTTCTACAGCCGGTTGACCAAAATGAAGATCCCAAATTGCATGAGCAATAGGTCTTACATGTAAGGGGTCGCGTACCCATGCTTCGAAATTGCCTTGCCAAGCCACGTGGAATAAATTACCAGAGGTCCACAGAAAGATTATTGCTAACTGACCAAAGTGAGAAGCAAAAATCTTCTGATAAAGGCGTTCTTCAGTAATATCATCATGACTCTCGAAGTCATGTGCGGTAGCAATACCAAACCAAATACGACGAGTAGTTGGGTCCTGGGCTAAGCCTTGGCTGAATTTCGGAAATCTTGATGCCATAATGCTTTTCAAATCCTCCTAGCCATTATCCTACTGCAAGAATTCTTGCTAGGAAGAACGCCCATGTTGTGGCGATTCCACCCAGAAGGTAATGAGCCACTCCTACAGCACGTCCTTGCACAATGCTCAAGGCTCTGGGCTGGATAACAGGAGCAACTTCTAATTTGTTATGAGCCCAAACGATAGATTCGATGAGTTCTTGCCAATACCCACGGCCACTAAATAGGAACATTAAACTAAAGGCCCAAACAAAATGAGCACCTAAAAAGAGAAGACCATAGGCAGATAATGAAGAACCATAAGATTGGATCACTTGAGAGGCTTGTGCCCATAGAAAGTCACGAAGCCACCCGTTAATGGTAATGGAACTCTGTGCAAAGTTTCCTCCCGTGATATGAGTTACCATTCCCTGATCACTTATACTACCCCAAACATCGGACTGCATTTTCCAACTGAAGTGGAATATCACTACCGAAATCGCATTGTACATCCAGAATAAACCTAGGAAAACATGATCCCAGGCGGATACCTGACATGTCCCTCCTCTTCCAGGTCCATCGCAAGGAAAACGAAAACCAAGATTCGCTTTATCAGGTATTAAACGAGAGCTACGGGCAAATAAAACGCCTTTAAGTAAAATTAATACAGTCACATGGATAGTAAATGCATGAATGTGGTGTACCAAAAAATCCGCGGTTCCTAATGGAATTGGTAACAAAGCCACTTTGCCGCCTACTGCTACTAGATCACCACCTCCCCAAGTTAAGCTGGTGCTCGCTGTTGCATCAGGAGCTGTTGAACCCGGTGCTAAAGCATGAGTGTTTTGTACCCATTGAGCAAAGATAGGTTGTAATTGTATAGCAGTATCCGAAAACATATCTTGAGGACGCCCTAAAGCGCTCATAGTATCATTATGAATATACAGACCAAAACTATGGAAACCTAGGAATATGCATGCCCAGTTGAGGTGTGATACAATCGCATCACGATGTCTAAGAACACGATCTAATAGATTGTTGTATTGAGTAGTTGGATCATAGTCTCTTACCATAAAAATGGCTGCATGTGCAGCGGCGCCAACTATGAGAAATCCGCCGATCCACATGTGATGTGTGAACAGAGAGAGTTGGGTGCCATAGTCAATAGCTAAGTATGGATAGGGAGGCATAGAATACATATGGTGAGCTACGACAATAGTCAGAGAGCCCAACATAGCTAGGTTAAGAGCTAATTGAGCATGCCATGAGGTGGTCAAGATCTCGTAAAGACCTTTATGACCCTCACCCGTAAATGGACCTTTATGAGTCTCCAAAATTTCTTTAAGGCTATGGCCAATGCCCCAATTGGTCCTATACATATGACCGGCTATCAGGAAAAGAATTGCAATAGCCAAATGATGATGTGCAGTATCGGTCAGCCACAGACCCCCCGTGACTGGATTTAGTCCTCCACGAAAAGTTAGAAATTCTGAATATTCCGACCAATTTAGGGTAAAAAGTGGGGTTAATCCCTCAGCAAAACTAGGATAAAGTTGAGCTAAAAGATCGCGATTCGAAATAAATTCATGGGGAAGAGGTATCTCTTTAGGATCCACTCCAGCATCTAGGAGTTGGTTAATAGGTAAAGAGACGTGTACTTGGTGTCCTGCCCAAGATAGAGACCCAAGTCCTAGTAACCCCGCTAAATGGTGGTTCAACATGGATTCTACATCTTGGAACCAAGCCAATTTTGGAGCAGCTTTGTGATAATGGAACCAACCAGCAAAAAGCATTAACGCTGCAAAGATCAATGCACCAATTGCAGTGCAGTAAAGTTGTAATTCACTAGTTATTCCAGATGCTCGCCAAATTTGAAACAAACCAGAGGTTATTTGTATCCCTCGAGAACCTCCACCTACATCCCCATTCAGTATTTCTTGACCTACTATTGGCCAAACTACCTGAGCACTGGGTTTTATGTGAGTAGGATCACTCAGCCATGCTTCATAATTGGAGAAACGAGCGCCATGAAAGTACATCCCACTTAGCCAAATCAAGATGATGGCTAGTTGACCGAAATGAGCACTAAAGACTTTGCGGGAGATCTCTTCCAAATCATTGGTATGGCTACCAAAATCGTGAGCATCAGCATGTAGATTCCAGATCCAAGTAGTAGTATTAGGGCCTTTAGCTAGTGTCCTTGAAAAATGCCCAGGTTTGGCCCATTTTTCAAAAGAGGTTTTTATAGGATCCCTTTCCACCACAATCTTTACTTCTGGTTCCGGTGAACGAATAATCATTGAGTTCTCCTCTTTCCGGACGAGACATAAGAAGAAACCCGCCAACAGTAATTAGTGAACTTCTGATAGATATATGTTTTCAACCCGTTCTTCTCTTTCTTTTCCAGTTCATGACCGGAGCGACTATGATACGGAGTCAATCTGGGGCAGGTGTTCAAATTTATTATGACATATCCCTGAGGTGCTCAATGGACCATTGCAATTCAGGAAAAATATTTCCTCGTGTGATGTAAAAAGTATTTCTCGGTGCAATGATCATTATTATATGGATATCTATATCTAGATATATCTATATCTAGATATAGATATCCACACAGATACCCACATATGTCATATCATATATCACATGTCATTATGGATCACAATGACTTTAAATTCTTCATGGATCATTGAAGAGACATCTCTGAATTTCACCTTATTCAATAGATCTATTTCATTAACGATCCATAAAAGGTATTATTTGCGATATTGTCGATCTATTCCCATGAATAGATGCCGAAATAGGATCAAATTAAAAAGAGTATTACGAAATCATTCCATTGATCTCCCCCGGAGAATCAATATTTGGTAATTTAAAAAAAGGATTAGGAATAGAGATTCTCATTCGCCAAGGCGTCCTGTAATCTTTAACCAATTTTGTGCTTCAATGTAATTGCCTGGAGCAAGCGCTATGGCTTGTTTCCAATACTCAGCAGCTCGATCGGACCAAGCCTCCGCAGTTTCAGGATCTCCCTGTCGAATGGCCTGTTCTCCCCGGTCGAGATAGGTCAACTTGGAAAAGTTTCCTTCCCTTAGAACCGTACTTGAGAGTTTCCTACCTCATACGGCTCAATCAACTATTATTTGTATTTGGTCCTCCACTCAAAATTCAAAATATATCATTGAAGAGAATTCATTGCAAATAGGTTCCATTTGATTAGGTCAATTGAAGGACCAAAAAGGGTCAATGACATGAGTTTTAACTTCACTTTTGATCGAATTTTATCTTTTCTCCCACCCTCAGAAAGAGAAAGTAGAGAAACAAAGATCTCTACTTCAAATCATCCAAATAGAGGTCTTTTTGAGAGGTAACTATCTCAATTTTGCATAGAAATTTTGAGAAGTACTTCCCATCTGGAATTGATGGGGAAGTGCCTTCTTCTATCTTTAGGATCTGATCCTACACCGCTGCTCGATAGCTTAGTAGATAAACTCTATTGCATAAGTTGATCCCTGACTTTTGTGAGTGAGCAGATCTCATTGTATCAGCCCGAATTTTCAATAATTGATCTTTACGGTGCTTCCCCCATCAATCGAATTCATTCTTTTATCCATGGAGTATATAGGCTCTGCTTATCCATTCATATTTGGGCTCCTATGAAGGATGGTCTTTTTATTACAGCTGATAAGAAACCGTTATTTCGGACGGCGCATATGTAGAAAGCCTTTTTCTTTGTCCTTCCCCATAGCAGTTCCTAACTGATCTATTCCATAGCACAGATAGCCGCACGTAATGACAGATCACGGCCATATTATTAAAAGCTTGTGGTAGGGATGGGTTTCGTTTCAATGCCTGGAAATAATATTCCAAAGCCTCGGTATGCTCTCCGTTACTCATGTGGATAAGACCTATATTATACAGTATATAACTTCGATCATAAGGGTCAATTTCCGGTCGCATAGCTTCATAATAATTTTGTAAAGCTTCCGCATATTCTCCTTCGGATTGAGCTGACATCCGTTACGGTCGTTCATTCAATTGAAATGATCTCCGTTCCAAAACCGTACGTGAGATTCTCACCTCATACGGCTCCTCCTTTATAGTACATAATAAGGGGAATAACCCGTAGAATTGAAAAAAGATTATTACCCAACATTTTGAACTAACAGGGGCTAGTGTCTTTCCAATGAGTCTCTAGCCATCCTTATCGCAGAGATTCTTTCCTGAGCACTGAGGATCTTAGTGCTAAAAATGGAAACTCTAACAATTCATTTGTCCTTAACGCCCTGTATTTTCTAGGAATTAGCCACTTCAACGATCTACGATGGTTATATCATATGGATACCCGAGGTACAAACGAGATGGATGTTTGTTGTCCCAACCATTCTTATTAGCCCCCATAAAAGGGATAATGCGTATGAACTATAACGAAGCTTTTGTGTTGTTGATTTCCACATGTAGTGCTTTTCCCCTATGCATGCCTATTAGATAGACTCGACCATACAAAGCCTATTCCATAGGTGTAACCTTTCGCTCGATACTGGGATCTCTAGGAGATCAGGGCATCCAAGGTTGCATCAACCGGGGATACACGACAGAAGGAATTGTTTCATCTCCAAAACTCACCTTCACTAAGCGTAAGTTTTCTTTGACTCAATATTATTTTATTTCCGAATCCCGTCTCCCCCCCCCCCGAGAGGGAAAGAACGGAAAAAAGATCGAATCACACCATCTCTGTAATAGGTAAATGCCTCTTTTTCCCCTGGAGCTGTGGGGATTATTCGCAATAGGATATCCGCTACAATTGTGAAGGTCTTATCAGTAAAATTGTCATTTCTCTGAGATCTAGGCATAGTCAGTTATAGATTTGATAATTCTTCTCATTCCCTTTTTCCGGAAATGATCCCATGAACAAAAGGATTTTCCGGTGCACAATACCATAGAAATCGATTTTCTTACGATCGGAAATATGTGAACATTCCAATTGATTCTTCTATCTAATAATAGATAGACTAATAATAGATAGATGGGGAATGCTCGGAACAATTTGATGTTCATTAGTAATATCGACCAATAAGCAATAGAAAAAGATTCCTATTCAAGGAACTGTTTCTACATATTCCGTGAACTCGATAAGTTATCATTTTCATTTGGTCGTGATCCGAACGAAAGAAATAATAAAGAAGTGAAATGATCATTGCATAATGAGAATCAAATGACCATCAATTATATGTGCATATATTTATAATATGATCATCATGAGACAATTTATACAATAAATTGTTGTCGAAGAATTCTTCCTAATTATTCCATAATTGATACCAGACAATCATTTTGTAATTGATATATGATCATGATATGGAATGGATTAGTAATCCATTCCAATTTCTCAATTGGATCGGGAATATCAATTCAAATAGGATGAGATCATCGGATCAACAAGGATGAAGATTTCCTAAAAGAAGAGGAAGTGCTGGAAAATTTTTGTCCCTTCTGGGGATTGAATAAGTATTTTTACCTTCGCAAAAGGATTCAGAACTGATCGTATCCGAAGAATAAGAATTACTAAGGGACTTGCTATCCATCAATTCCGTGGATTAGAATCGGAAGATCTCGTAGGAAAGATGGCCGAGCGGTTCAAGGCGTAGCACTGGAACTGCTATGTAGACTTTTGTTTACCGAGGGTTCGAATCCCTCTCTTTCCGCACCTTAACTTTCTTATTATTCCCCATCGTTCTGTTCTCCCAATAGATCGAATCCCAAGGGGATGATCTTATCATTCTGAGATCAATCCCCTCCTATTTCGTGATATAGGGAAATAGAATAAACGTCGATTCGTGATATGAGAAAGTAAAAGAACATTGGGAAAAAGCGGACGATAAATGAAAGTATCATTAATGATCATATCGTATAATAGCGTACGGGGGGATGAACAAAGATAAGTCGAATCCCAAGAATCGAACAATTCTATCTACTCGTCTCCTTAAAGAAAAAAGAGAGAAACATAATTGTCTAGATGTACAAGAACCTCTCTTTTTCATTCTCAATTCAAGCTTGACGGGAATAATATTCTACAACCAGCAATTCATTGATCTTTAAACTGATCCATTTACTATCTATTATTTGATTGACTAATCCTTTATATTGTGACGAATGAAGAGTCAAATGATTCGGCATTTGATCCTTCTGGGATAAATCGAGATTTTTCCCGATCATAGCTCTCGATCTCCGTTGATCTCTTATAGTAATAACATCTCGGGGTTTGCAACGATAACTTGGTATATCTACCACACGATCATTGACCAGGATATGTCTATGATTAACCAATTGTCTGGCTCCAGGAATGGTAAGAGCCATACCCAATCGAAAAATAATATTATCCAAACGCATTTCAAGTAATTGCAATAGGATCTGGCCCGTTGATCCTTTGGCTCTTCCAGCAATACGAACATATTTAAGTAATTGTCGCTCTGTCAGTCCATAATGGAAACGCAATTTTTGTTTTTCTTCCGGACGGATACGATATTGAGATATTTTTCTAGAAGAAGATTGATTGGTAGGATCATTCCTGGATTTCGGTCTTTTATTAGTCAGCCCTGGTAAAGTTCTTAGACGACGTATTATTTTTAAACGAGGTCCTCGATAACGGGACATAAGAACTCCTTCTTTTACGAAATGAACAAATAGTACTGGAAAGAAGAATAGTATGAATCGTATAAACATCAAAATGGAGAACAAAGATCTCTTGAAAAATTGGTTTGGAGAGATCTAAATAGATCTGCTCCATTCAATAACCCATTCCGTTTCTAGTTGAAAGTGATCATGGCATAGCGGACCCGTGAACCAACGATCGGAAGAAAGAGGAATCTTCCTCATATTCCTTGATCCTAACAAAACATTATAGATCATGAGGAGGAATGAAGGGAATAACAAAGAGCCGGCTATCGGAATCGAACCGATGACCATCGCATTACAAGTGCGATGCTCTAACCTCTGAGCTAAGCGGGCTTGTATGAATAAGCCATAACTGCATATCATTAGTATGATATTCATCAATATATTCGGAATCTTAGCAATTATAGCTAATTGAGCTCAATGACGCAATCCAGATTCCAATGAAACATTGCTTGGATGTGGATTCGTTCGAGAGAAAGGAAGGGAAGAAAGGATCAATTGATATTGATCGTTTCACTATTCCAAATCAAACAGAAAGGGAAAAAACATTGCGCGGGAAATGCAGAAATGATAGAATCATTTTCAGTCATACTAGATGATAGTGGAGATGGTAAGAGAGAAAGAAATAAGAGAAGACATCTCTCCCAGTACCGAATGGATATCCAATGAATAACTCTGATGAAAATGGAATAATAGGATGAGATTACAGTGGGATCTCGTTTTTCAAAAGGGGATATGGCGGAATTGGTAGACGCTACGGACTTGATCGAGTTGAGCCTTGGTATGGAAACCTACCAAGTGATAGCTTCCAAATCCAGGGAACCCTAGGACATTTAGAATGGGCAATCCTGAACCAAATCCAGTTTACAGAGACAATAGTTTCCTTGACTAGGAAGAGAAAGGATAGGTGCAGAGACTCGATGGAAGCTATTCTAACGAATGAATATTCTTTTCCCCAGTGCTGCATCTATGGAATAATCTTTACATTTACACTCCAAAAGTGGGAATGGTCCATACTATCAAGCAAAGTTCATGATCGGGACTTGAATCATTTTATGCATTTCACTATTAGTGAGACGCTTGGGTCAATTTTAAGTTAAAGGAATAATTCGACATTAAGTAATCCAATGATTAACTTCACCTCCCTAAAGAGGAAGTCGGATCGATTCCTGGAGTGAATTTTTCGACGAGGATAAAGATAGAGTCCAGTTCTACATGTCAATGCCAACAACAATGCAAATTGCAGTAAGAGGAAAATCCGTCGGCTTTATAGACCGTGAGAGTTCAAATCTCTCTATCCCCAAGTCGAGTTCGTTCCCGAATGACTGATTTCTCTTTTTTTTTTATACAATTTCGAATTTGTAATTCTCACTTTCGAATTGATTCTTTTCATTCACCCCCCCCCCCCCCATGAAGAAATAGAAGTAGGAATCTCTCATTATCTATAGATAGATATCTAGATCTCTATCTATATATAGAGATCTAGATATCTGAAATATCCAATCTGGATAGAGAATTGAAAATTCTTCGATCGTTAGCAGTCCTTCTCATGAATGGTTACTTCCCGTAAATTTTGTTCGAAAATAATTTTTTAACTAGGAAAAAAATCCCCATTTTTTATGGTCCCTTCAGTTGACACAAGTTCAGGTCCTATGTTAGAATGATGCACAGGGAAGAGCCGGGATAGCTCAGTTGGTAGAGCAGAGGACTGAAAATCCTCGTGCCACCAGTTCAAATCTGGTTCCTGGCATGCGAACTCATAGATCGAGAAATATCTATCTAGATAGATGGATATCTATTGGCATACATACTCATCCATATCCATATACCTAGATCATAATACACAGTTATCCATATTCATATTTATGTATCTATATGTACGTACATATTTATGTATCTATATGTACGTACATATAGATCCCGATCATAATAGATGAATCAGCATGTTCCGTTCTCTTTCTCCCTTTTTGTTCATATTGTCCTTCCCCGTTCCAATTGGATCTCGATACCCCGTGCGTATATAAAAGTTGGTTCGAAAACTCGGAAATACGGAATTGACAGTGTAAATAGATAGGATCTATTCTCAACTGGAATTGGTACAAGTGAAATCCGATCTTTCTCTTCCTTTTTGTATATTATAGAATGTGTACGTGGTACATGGTTTGTGATGCGTAAACGAATTTGATTCCTTAATTTATCCCGAATAGGTTTCTTCCAGATCCAAGAATGTAGGATGATGTAAATGGATAAGGGATTCCATTACGACACTAGCAGAAGTCTATTTATCTCACTCCATCGAAAATATGATATATTGTTCAAATTGAATATTTCAAATTGTAAGAGCGAAGATTGTTTACTTTTATTCCATTTAATGAGCATCCTGTATCTCGTAGAAATTAGGTGTAATATAATCTTTGCGTAGAGGCCAACCAATCCAACTCTCAGGCATCAATATACGTTTCAGGCGTGGATGACTTTCATGAAGGATTCCCAACATATCATAAGATTCTCGTTCCTGAAAATCAGCACTTTTCCAGATCCAGAAAATAGACGGAATTCTGGGATTTTTCCTTGGGACAAAAACTTTTATACATATCTCTTCAGGTTGATCCGCATCATCCTGTATATTTGTAAGGTGATATACACTAGCCAATGATCCCCCCGGCGCTACATCATAGGCACACTGAGAACGGAGATAATTGAAACCATAAACATATAAAGCGACAGCTACAGAGGCCCGATCCTCAGATTTTATCTGTAAAGTTTCTATGCCCTGGTAATCAGAACCCAGAGGTCTGTGAGCTAACTTATGCTTGGCTAGCCAAGCGGATAATCGACCCTGTACTTCATTAGTCTTTCTTGTAGGAGTATCCGTATAAGTATTTAACATTTCCAATGGAATTTTTGAAAATTGATTTCCTGTTCGTTACTCTTTACAAAATATTCTTCATTCCTCGATTCCTGGAAAGATACTGAATTCTCGTATTTTACAAAATCGGAGGGTATCTCTGAAGTAGATTCAAAGGTTTTGGAAAGTATCTCTGAAGTAGATTCAGATTGAGGTTCGGGAGATTTATGGAGTAACTTCTGATCATAGTTTCCAGTATAAAGACTGGATCCAACACGAAACTTATGATTTTGAGTGAAATATCTCTTTCCTTGTTGGAGCTTGGTCCTATCCTCATATATTTCTCGAGCTACCTTTTTACGAAGTTTTATTATAGCATCTATAATAGCCTCTGGTTTTGGGGGGCAACCCGGCAAATAAACATCTACGGGAATTAATTTATCCACTCCACGAACGGTACTATAAGAATCTGTACTGAACATTCCTCCTGTAATAGTACATGCTCCCATAGCAATTACATATTTTGGTCCGGGCATTTGTTCATATAATCTCACTAAAGAAGGAGCCATTTTCATGGTCACAGTGCCAGCTGTTATGATGAGGTCGGCTTGTCTAGGACTAGATCTTGGTACCAGACCGTAACGATCAAAGTCGAATCGTGAACCTATTAATGAAGCGAATTCAATAAAACAACAACTAGTACCATAAAGAAGCGGCCATAAACTGGAGAGTCTGGCCCAATTCGACAGATCATTTAGGGTAGTTGAAATAACTGAATTTGGAGTTGTTTGACCAAGTAAAGGGGATTCTGTAGAACCCATCACTGGTTTTATGCCATTTTCTACTTTCCCTCCACCACCCAAATACTCGGAAGCTAAGACCATTCCAATGCTCCTCTTCGCCATGCATGAACTGAACCAACAATTAGGATAAGCACGAAAATCGAAGCTTCTATAAAGGTAGATATACCCAATATATCGAAACTCATAGCCCATGGATAAAGAAAAACTGTTTCAACATCAAAAACAACAAAAACCAAAGCGAACATATAATAACGAATCCTAAATTGTATCCAAGCATCTCCCATTGCTTCTATACCGGATTCGTAACTAGTGAGCTTCTCTGGGCCTTCGCTAATGGGGGCTAAAGCTCTGGAAATTAGGAATGCCAGAATAGGCATGAGGCTAGATATTAGTAAAAAGATCCAAAAAGTCTCATATTCAAAAAGTAGAAACATGAATATACTCCTGTGAAATAGATCAAATTATTCCATTTTCCCGTAAATGGATTCATCACTCCTCTCCCAAAAATAGAACAATTGATTTTCATCGATCTACATATTACTATTTTGTCCAAGGCTTATTCCAAAATTCATTCAATGAAATATTACTCGTATATGTGATATGTAGAAGTATTACGTATTTATCTGGGAGAAATCGACTTATTTCACCCCCGGTTATTTCAGAAGTGAAAAGTCTGGTTAATCCTTCCTCCCCCGTATCAGTCATTTATATACTTTCATTTACCGTCAAACAATAAAAATTGATTCTTCTTAGAAATCGATCTTGCAATAACACAGTTTTGCACATTGGTTCGGCGAATTACACGTGATTCGAGTTGTAACGAGAGACATGGCCTGATGTAATGCAAGGAAATGTCCAGGAATTTCTATAAGAGCTTAGGATTTCTTGTATGTTCTATTCCGATATTTGAATCTTGTCCATCAAAATATGGATCTTTCTCATTGGAGGGTCGTTCTTTTCACTGATGCGTCGTTCGACTCCATCTGCTTGTTTCATATCCGAATTTCTTTATACCCATATTCAGTTTATCTATATATTCCATTGAACCCCCAGAAACCTATCCATCTCTTATAACAAGAAAAAGGCTTATGTATTCAATTTGTAGAATTATGCCTTTTCGGCATGGTCCATCTCACACGATTGCCCTTAGGGACAATTGAGTTCTTTGTCAGATACTTATGTAGGTAATGGGACAAGTGTAGAAATTTTCGGGTTTCCGGATTCATCAACGGAAGGAAATAGTGAACATTTCACAATATTGGGAGAATATGAGAAGGGGGAAATCTCAGTTGTCAGAGATTTGGAATGAATCTTCAAACAATTGTAACGTGCGTTAATGCTTTGGTTCGTTATACAAATGATTCCAGGAGTAGGATTCAATTGGATCGTCCATTCGTAGTATCCAGATCCATTTGTAGTACTGAAGAAAGAGAAAAAGGATCAAGTGACCATGGAAATGAATGGGTCAATCTCGCGGAGAATGAAGCTTATTAATAGATGAATCCGACCAGTACTATGTATTTAACATGTGGACAGATATAGAATTGATTCCGTTCGATAATATGCCGGATAAACTATTTCCCCCGGAGCTTCATTCAGTAATATCTTTATCGATCCCGTAACAGGGATTGATCCGTCTATTAAAGATAAAAAGTACTAAGGGGTTATTTCCTCTGTGATATGACTTTTGATTCAGGATCAAGACAGTCGTTCCATTCCGGGAATATGAATTGGAATTCATAAAGGTCCAAGTCTATTTGTGCCTTGTTGACCCGGCCGGGCATTGAACGACAAATACTACTTTAGGATTGATGGACAATATTAAGCGATCCTATAACTTCTGTTGATGTAACCGCGTTGATCGAACTGAACAAGTTTCTGGTCGCACCCCTCCCTAGGTCAACAGGATAAAGATTCCAGGGCATCCCGTAATAGGAATCTTGAATAGAGCAAGAAACAATTCCTGTTCCAATCACGACGGTAAAACTAGCTGAACTGGGAGTGATCTACGGAGGATACTTCGAAGAATACGTTACCGACCAATCCAATGGACCAATCAGGGGAGAGAGGCGGACGTTTATACATTTCAGAACGATTTACATAATGTTTAGAAGGTAACTGATCCAGGTTATTCCATCGTAAAGTAGGGGAGGAATCCGGAGATCTCAGATTTTCCTTGGATAAGCCTACCCAAATAGGATCCTGATCTTACCAAGGAAGGTCCACATCAATTCGAATTATGGAATGATGATGAGCAATCGGAGCGGATCGATCGGAATAACAGAATGAATCCTGTACAATAATGGAGGAAATACCTAATCACTCGGCGGATGAATTATGCCAAGTTTACGATCTGCCGGAGAGGGTGGGGGGGGGGACCTATCGGAATAAAAATTCCAACCGAACGACTCTATCTGCTCATTTTCTGTTGAGACCTACAAAAGAGTCTTATTCTCGGAGACGATGCCCATCAATTATTCTCCGCGTTATACACGTTCTCAGACACGCTGCTGAGATGATATGATCGTACGTTTACTCTCGATCGAGATAACAGCCGAGTTTCCATGGGTAATTCATAGAAGTTCTCGTGATCCATCGTACGTATTGTATATTTACAATACAAATAATTAATCCTTTTCGAATCTCACATTACTCGACGTTGATTTCCGTACATGCTATACGAGTATTCTGGCTACTCCAGGGGATGGCTGGCATCGAGCCTCTTTCTTTGGCAATAGATTCCATTCCAACTCTTAGGCATATGTTTAGATCAATAAGGATAGATCCGACGCATTCAGGAAAACACCCGAGACCACATATAGGTCTAAATAGAGTACACGTCTCTGATCCAGATCAAATGGGAAATTTTGATCGGATCGAATAGACCCCGGATCAATCTTATCAGGGTTATCATATGATGAAACGTTGTCCCATTCTGGATCGTTTCATTTCGATGAGAGATCGATTTTAAGAAAATCGTTAGATTCTCTCCATTCATCCACCCAATAACCTAAGTCTTATTGGGGTGCTCTAGATAGAATGAATTCTAATATGAATTGGTCGAAGTCCCTTTCATGGAAGTCGAATTCTTGAGTATGAACTTCAGATCAAATTGTACCTAATAGTGGGACTAATACAAACTCTTTGAATGAATAATTGGATACTCCAGAAAAGCATGGGGCTTTCCAATCCAATATTTGTATCTAATAAGTATGCTCATAATTTTCATGATTACAGGATGAACTTTTCACGTTTTTGTCAGCAGTTTTTGGATCTGGATATGCTTTTATATCTCAGAACCATTCAGAACTTACTGATATCTCGATAGGATCAAAGTGATAGAGAATATCGTGATCCACAAATTGTCCTCTTTTCCTACGGCTCCGGGCTATCAGTTTCATAAAGGCTGTTGATAAATACGTATTTATTTGGATCTCGGGACATTTCGATGAACATTGTGCAAATCGGGGTATATATAGAATACTTCATTCTATAATTCATTTGATCTATGAGTACCTCTTATATGAATTACGGCCTTGCCCTTCGTAAATTATGTCACGATTAGTTTCATTTCTGCGATACGAACTATTTAGATCGGGCAGATACCTTTCTAGATCTCCCTTGAGTCATTCATTACACCAGGAGTCCCCTGCATCTGTTAGACCAATGAGGTTTTGATGATCGATGCTAATTACTATTCGACCGAAGTTCTCAAATAGATTCAGACCTTACAGATGTACTGGGACAAATCATTGTGACCTTGCTTGGGGTTATCGGAGGTGTATTAATAACCCCTCAATAATGGGTGATAAGAGCATATCAACATGTCAGTCATGTGTTACTGATTTTTATAGATCAATAAACAAGGGATCATCATAAGTTAGATGATCTGCCCCGTTCCCACGTTCCTATCGATCTATTCATGGGCATATAAGAATAGTTGACAGTCTCCAAGAGACTCTTTAGGACTGAGTCATAGGTAATAAGGGATATAAGGATAAAGAAGTAATATAGTAATACCAAAACTCAGTGGAATGTATAGGGCTATACGGGCTCGAACCGTAGACCTTCTCGGTAAAACAGATCAAAGTTATTATTATCGAAATGATTTGAACTGTTCCAAAAACCCAACATGCATTTTTCTTGCATTGGGCTCTTTCATGAACTGATGGATCGATCAGTTAGTCTGCCATTCTTTCCTTTCCAGAAAGATAATAAGATGGCTCCGTGTGCTCCAAGTTATTCTTTTTTTTTTTTCGGAAGCAATCCCAAAGTGATTCAAAAGGTTCGTTCCCTCGACGTAGGTCTGCCTCGTTCAGGCACAGATTGAACCCAAATAGAGTCTCTATCGCTCTGAAAGTTAAATATGAGACTCCATACACCTCAAAGTTCATAGAGCGAAAAGAAGATATTTTGAGGTCCCCGTATTGTACTCATTATGCCTAGCATTGAATGAACCTGAGATTTACCATATCAACTAGATCCGGAATTGGAATCAGATCGAACCTCATCCTTGTCATGCTATTGTTCTCCCAGATCGATCGATGGAGTAAGACATCAGTATTTCACATAAGATCTATTTCATGGATCAGATGAATCGATGAACTCTCTTGAAAAGCATTGGCGCACGTGTAAACGAGGTGCTCTACCTTGCTGAGCTATAGCCCTTGCTATTCTTAATGATACACTATCATAACCAAATGGATCCCCCTTTGTCAAGGTGGATATTTCATGATCTAATACGTCCCAATCAGTTCAATCCTGCCAGGGACATATTGTTCATAAGTTCAATTCCATTTAGAATGTTCATAGATCCAACTCTATTTATGATGATAAATGACCTACTTAACTCAGTGGTTAGAGTATCGCTTTCATACGGCGGGAGTCATTGGTTCAAATCCAATAGTAGGTAAAACTTATTAGATGTCATTTACTTTGGTATCTAATAAGTTTTACCTACTATTGGATTTGATTGGAATAAAGAATCCATTTTCAATAATTATCCGAAATCCTTACGTTAATTGGAGACGGAGGGCAAAATAGCACTGATAGCCTCTAATCGTGTCCTGGCTCTTCTGAGAGCTACATTAGCTTCAATCACTTGTCTCTTGCCTTCAGCTCGAGCTAGGTCAGCTTCAGCTATTCGAAAAGTTTCCCGAGCCTCTCGAGGATCGATGTCAATACCTTTCTCTGCATCATTTACCAATATGGTGATTTTATTATTGTCTATCCTGGCGAAACCGCCCATCAAAGCCATAGTAGACCATTGCCCATCGAGACGTATTTTTGTGATCCCTATATCTAAAGCTGCAACAATGGGAGCATGATTTGGTAATACGCCAATTTGACCGCTATTGGTAGATAAGATGATTTCTTCAACTTCTGAATCCCAAACAACTCGATTAGGAGTCAGTACACGAAGATTTAGGGTCATTTTTTAAATTAATTCTCCACTTTTAAGTTCATAGCCTTCGCGGTAGCTTCATCAATGTTACCCACCAAATAAAAGGCCTGTTCGGGAAGACCATCTAATTCTCCGGAAAGGATCATTTTAAAACCTCTAATTGTTTCTACGAGACCGACATATTTACCCGGGGAACCAGTGAATACCTCTGCTACAAAAAAGGGTTGTGATAAGAAACGTTCAATCTTTCGTGCTCTTGCTACGGTTAAACGATCTTCTTCTGATAATTCGTCCAGTCCAAGAATAGCTATAATGTCTTGAAGTTCTTTATAACGCTGTAAAGTTTGCTTGACTCCTTGTGCAGTTTCATAATGTTCTTCGCCCACGATCCAAGGTTGGAGCATGGTCGATGTTGAATCTAAAGGATCTACTGCTGGATAGATGCCTTTGGCAGCTAATCCTCTCGATAATACGGTAGTAGCATCTAAATGTGCAAATGTTGTAGCAGGAGCGGGGTCGGTCAAATCGTCTGCAGGTACATAAACTGCTTGAATGGAGGTTATAGATCCCTCTTTGGTAGAAGTAATTCTTTCCTGCAAAGAACCCATTTCTGTACTAAGAGTTGGCTGATAACCCACAGCGGAAGGCATTCTGCCTAATAATGCAGATACTTCTGATCCCGCTTGGACAAAACGGAAGATATTGTCGATAAATAAAAGTACGTCTTGCTCATTGACATCTCGGAAATATTCAGCCATGGTTAGGGCGGTTAACCCAACTCTCATACGAGCTCCTGGTGGTTCATTCATCTGGCCATAGACCAGAGCTACTTTCGATCCCGAGATATCTTGTTCATTAATTACTCCCGATTCTTTCATTTCAACGTAAAGATCATTTCCCTCACGGGTGCGTTCTCCTACTCCGCCAAATACAGATACACCTCCATGAGCCTTAGCAATATTGTTGATTAATTCCATGATGAGCACTGTTTTACCTACCCCAGCTCCCCCGAATAGTCCTATTTTTCCTCCACGGCGGTAAGGAGCTAAAAGATCCACCACTTTAATGCCTGTTTCGAAGATTGATAACTTTGTATCCAACTGTATAAAGGCAGGAGCGGGTCTATGAATAGGAGATGTTGTGCGAGCATCTACAGGACCTAAATTATCGACAGGTTCTCCAATAACATTGAAAATTCGTCCGAGAGTAGCTCCACCAACCGGAACACTCAGGGGAGCTCCTGTGTCAATTACTTTCATTCCTCTCTTCAGACCATCTGTAGCACTCATAGCTACAGCTCTCACTTTATTATTTCCCAATAATTGTTGTACCTCGCAAGTAACATTAATTTCTTGACCAGCCGTATCTTTGCCCTTAATTATCAAAGAATTTAAAATATTAGGCATATTGCCTGGAGAAAAAACTACATCCAGTACTGGGCCAATGATTTGAACAATATGTCCCACATTCTTTTCCACAAGTGTGGGAACCCCAAGAGCAAGAGGATTGGTTCTCATAATAATAAAAAGGGAGATTTGTTCGAATTGCTCGCTAATACTATTAAAAATGTTTAGTATCGAATCGATCAGTTCATGATGAATGAGAGTTACCACCTTGATCTACTTAGTGATATTTCGCTTCTCAAGTTCAACTTTTATTTTGAACATGAAGTAGATGGATAAAAATCATGAGAAAGTCTTCAATTTGTCCATAACTATAAGCATTTCACCCCAGATTGCGTCCAGATTATCCATTCAATGCGGAACTTGAACCCTATTCATAATCTTTCTCTCATCGGTCGTTGTCTCTTCCTTTCATACGCACATCTATTTTTTCTTTTTTTCTTTTTTTTTTTTTTTCGTCCTATATATCTGCTTTTAGATCTACAATCTACACATACATATATTATCTATTAGGATCAAAGGTCGATTCGGTTCTTTAAATCCATTAACTAGTCTAATAGCTGAAAGGTCCTTGGGTCAATGCATGGAGGAACTTGAAAAGCAAAGATAGGGTTGCGCCATACATAAAGAACATTATACAATAATAGTGTATTTGGCAAATCTTATTGCCCAATAACGGACGACTTGAGTTAGTTCATGGTTCCGCAGGAGATTCCTGTGAAATCCTTTCTTTACGTTCGATCCATGTCGAGCAGACCTCGTCCTTGCAAGAGTTATTAATTGATGAGTTGTAGGGAGGGACTTATGTCACCAAAAACAGAGACTAAGGCAAGTGTTGGATTTAAAGCTGGTGTTAAAGATTACAGATTAACTTATTACACTCCTGAATATCAAACCAAAGATACCGATATCTTAGCAGCGTTCCGAGTAACTCCTCAACCTGGAGTGCCGCCTGAGGAAGCGGGAGCTGCAGTAGCCGCTGAATCTTCCACTGGTACATGGACCACTGTTTGGACCGATGGACTTACCAGTCTCGATCGTTACAAGGGGCGATGCTATGACATCGAGCCCGTTCCTGGGGAGGAAAATCAATTTATTGCCTATGTAGCTTACCCCTTAGACCTCTTTGAAGAAGGTTCTGTTACTAACATGTTCACTTCCATTGTAGGTAATGTATTTGGATTCAAAGCCCTACGAGCTCTACGCCTAGAAGATTTGCGAGTTCCTCCTGCTTATTCCAAAACTTTCCAAGGTCCACCTCATGGTATCCAAGTTGAAAGAGATAAATTAAACAAATATGGCCGTCCTCTATTGGGATGTACCATTAAACCCAAATTGGGTTTATCTGCCAAAAACTATGGTAGAGCAGTTTATGAATGTCTTCGTGGTGGACTTGATTTTACCAAAGATGATGAGAACGTAAATTCCCAACCATTTATGCGCTGGAGAGATCGTTTCTGCTTCTGTGCAGAAGCAATTTATAAAGCTCAGGCTGAGACGGGTGAAATTAAGGGACATTACTTGAATGCTACTGCAGGTACATGCGAAGAAATGATCAAAAGGGCAGTATTTGCCAGAGAATTGGGAGTTCCTATCGTCATGCATGACTACCTGACGGGAGGTTTTACTGCAAATACCAGCTTGGCTCATTATTGCCGAGACAATGGCCTACTTCTTCACATTCACCGCGCAATGCATGCAGTTATTGACAGACAAAGAAATCATGGTATGCACTTCCGTGTGCTAGCTAAAGCATTGCGAATGTCCGGTGGAGATCATATTCACGCCGGTACTGTAGTAGGTAAACTTGAAGGAGAACGAGACGTAACTTTGGGTTTTGTTGATCTACTGCGTGACGATTTTATTGAAAGAGACCGAAGTCGTGGTATTTATTTCACCCAAGATTGGGTATCTATGCCAGGTGTTCTGCCCGTAGCTTCGGGGGGTATTCACGTTTGGCATATGCCTGCTCTAACCGAGATCTTTGGGGATGATTCCGTACTACAGTTCGGTGGGGGAACTTTGGGACACCCTTGGGGAAATGCACCTGGTGCAGTAGCGAATCGAGTTGCCTTAGAAGCTTGTGTACAAGCTCGTAATGAAGGACGTGATCTTGCTCGTGAAGGTAATGAAGTGATCCGCGAAGCTAGTAAATGGAGTCCCGAATTAGCTGCTGCTTGTGAAGTATGGAAGGAGATCAAATTTGAATTTGAGGCAATGGATGTCTTGTAATTGAGTGACTCTCCGTTCGTTTTCCTAATAGAACTCGGCCCAATCTTTTACTACAAAGATTGAGCCGAATTGTAAATGGAGATTAGATATATGCATAGATCCATATCTATCTATGTACATGTATAAATATGTACATACCTATATACATAAATCAATATCTTATTTATTTTTCCCAAGATCGAATAGCTCAAAGCTTATGAAAATGTTGTTGGCATGGATTTTATCCATCCCATAAATTGATCTTATGGATCAACCTATAGGGTTGGTAGCTCAGTGGATCAGAGACCATGGTCCCGGACCATGAAGTCAAGGGTTCGAATCCCTCCTAGCCCATTTTGGACATTGTCCCCCTTGCTGTATCCCGTGCTGAGACATAGACCTTTTCTACAAAGATTCCATAGGTTTCATAAAGAGGGAAAACGGATCGATCATATCGTATGATCCTTCTCTCTCGGATGATAATTACTCTTTCTTGTGGTATAAAAGAGAATCTTTATTGATAACCAAATAAAAGGTTCTATCATAATCTCGGATCAATGCTTCGGATTACTACGAATAAAATGGAAATGATTCATCCCACTATTCTTTCGGTAACGATCCTAATACTAATAATATAGTATTACTTAATAATAGTAATACTTAATATACTAATAATTGGATCTATTTTGTCTAATAAGATCCCTCATGGAAAAGAAAATTGCAAAGTAACAAGAGATCTCCTCCCCTTTTTTATACTCATATCTAGGTAGAACTCTATGTCCTTGAAAGAATGGTTCGAAGAAAGGCGTAAAATAAGTGGATCAATCGAAGATCTGATCGAAAGGACTAGTAAGGACTATATCGTCAATGAGATGGACAAGAACAAGAATATAAAGATTGATTTTAATAACAGATTATGGGTCCAGTGCGACAATCGTGAGAACTTGCTCTATATGAAATATTTGAGACAGAATAAGAGTGTTTGTGAAGAATGTGGATATCATTTGCAAATGAGTAGTTCAGACAGAATCGAACTTTCAATTGATCATGGCACTTGGCATCCTATGGATGAGGACATGGCCGCCCCAGATCCGATTCAATTTCATTTTGAGGATGAACCTCATATAGATCGTATCACTTCCTGCCAAATAAGGACAGGTTTAACTGATGCTGTTCAAACAGGCATAGGTCGACCAAATGGTATTCCTATCGCAATTGGAGTTATGGATTTTCAGTTCATGGGAGGTAGTATGGGCTCCGTGGTAGGTGAGAAAATTACTCGTCTGATCGAATACGCTACCAAGCAATTTCTCCCAGTAATCATGGTGTGTGCTTCCGGAGGAGCACGCATGCAAGAGGGAAGTTTCAGTTTAATGCAAATGGCTAAAATATCTACTGCTTTATATATCCATCAATTGGAGAAAAAGTTGTTATATGTATCGATCCTTACATATCCCACAACCGGTGGAGTGACTGCTAGTTTTGGTATGTTGGGAGATATCATCATTGCTGAACCTAAAGCATACATTGCATTTGCAGGTAGAAGAGTAATCGAACAAACATCAGGTCAGAAAGTACCTGACGGTTTGCAGGTAGCTGAGCATTTATTTGATCATGGTTCATTTGATCTGATCGTTCCGCGTAGTCTTTTAAAAGGTGTTCTGAGTGAGCCATTTCAACTTTACGGTTTAATTCCTTGTGAAAAAGAACGAACGTTAGGTTTAGTTTCTTGTAACGAACAACAATTCTCAAGTTCAGCTCCTCGTAACGAAAGTGACAATGATACAGTCCCCTCTCATAGCGAAAATCGAAAGAATCAACTTCAGAGAATTGTTCCTCATCTTTCCTTTTTTTAGCCAATTATTGATCCTCGATCCTATTATTAATAGGAACTCAATATTAACAACTAAATAGTAACTAACTATTCTTATGAACGATATGCAATAGAATAGTGAATTTATCGCTCCCCGGAATTGGGGAAAATTACGGATCCATGTTCTTGCTACTATTTGATCAAGTGTTATAATATGGATAAGCGCTGTGATATATTTGTATACATTTATTGAGTCCTAATACCAAAAATTCTCATTCATTATTGACTCCGGATCTCATAGACATAAAAAAATGAATAAGAATAAAAAGAATATCTCGGATTCGACGTAAAATGATTTTACAGAGACTCATGAAAATATTTGACGGAAAAAGGAACAAGATTCTCGTGCATGTCTTTTATGGAGAGGGGCGACTAGGTCCACTTATTTGGTCCTATAATCATTCCTTGTAATAGAGATAAATATTAGGGTATTCGTTCTATGACAAATCCCAACTTACCTTCGATTTTCGTGCCTTTAGCGGGCTTATTTTTTCCGGCAATTACAATGGCTTTTTTGTACTTTTATGTTCAGAAGGACGAGATTTTATAAATCTGATCGGATCAGATCTTATAGATCAATTTGAATCTCTCAATTGTGGAATAAATGGGATATCTATCTGTTCCTGATGATCTTAAATGGGACTAATCCTACTCCGGACACGAACAAAATAGATATCTATATCTATTTATCAACATATGGGAGGTGTACCATGTGGTACATATACCATATGTATGCATGTATAAATGTATAGAGATTTCTATCTTTATACGCATACATATCTATGTGTATATGGAGATGGTATTTCTATTCCACTGATCCGGCGAGGTGTTGTTTTTACAATTGATAAGTAATTTCCTAAAAAATAGAAAGAATGGGGAACATGGAAAGGAGAGAAAGAAAGTAAATGTTCTTTTAGATAAAAATTCTTTGATATGCATATAGCTAGTTAATAAGAGTTACTTCGGAAGCCAAAGGAGTCAAGTTTTGGCCATTTTCTCTAAAACCGAGTAGGACGAAATTGAATAAAATCTGTTATGAATTGGCGATCTGAATGGCTCTGGATAGAACCTATAACAGGATCTCGAAGAACAAGTAATTTTTGTCGGGCTTGTATCCTTTTTTTTGGTTCACTAGGATTTTTCTTGGTCGGAATTTCAAGTTATCTTGGTAAGAACCTGATACCCGTATTGTCATCTCAGCAAATCCTTTTTGTTCCACAAGGAATTGTAATGTGTTTTTATGGTATTGCAGGTCTGTTCATTAGCTCTTATTTGTGGTGTACAATTTTATGGAATGTAGGTAGTGGTTACGATAAGTTTGATGAAGAAGAAGGAATTGTATGTCTTTTTCGTTGGGGATTTCCTGGAAGAAATCGTCGTACTTTTCTTCGATTTCTCATGAAAGATATTCAGGCGATCAAAATGGAAGTTCAAGAAGGTCTTTATCCCCGTCGTGTTCTTTATATGGAAATAAAGGGCCAGCGAGACATTCCCCTAGCTCGTACCGGTGAGAATTTAACCTTACGGGAAATGGAACAAAAAGCTGCCGAATTAGCTCGTTTCTTGCGTATATCAATTGAAGTATTTTGAAATGAACCAAGGAATGGATGTTCTCTCGTTGTTCTTCGAACATCTTAACGGACAGATCTATATGTACCAGAGAGAGGGAGGTTACAATGTAACTAAGATTTGTTCGGGAGAAATACCATGCAGTTCCCTCCCGCAAAGTAGTACTTATGTGATGATCATATCAATGCAAATTCCTTCGGTAGTTCCCAAAGACTCCATATCGCTCCTTGTAGAAGGCCTATAGAGCCAGTAGACGGATATGACATGAAACAATTACTAGATATGGCATTCTCTCCAAAATGTCTTTGTCGAACTCCAATTCCATATATGCGTACGGAATTCGAGAATTTCAGTATTCGTAATATACTGGAGTCCTTTGGAGCGCAGAATTGGCATTTTTAGACCAATTTATTAAATGAGAATGGATTCTATCCCTAAGTTCTCTCTCTTTTTTGCCAATAAACATTCGTCTCTTTCCTTTTATTTTTATTTTTTTTTTCCTCCTTTTTATCCGGAACAAACCGTTCCTCATCCGAAGAATATTTTTTTTTAAGGGTCGAACAATTACGCAGTAGATCCTGAATCTATAGGTCCCATACCTCGTTCTACAACTCGTACTTTATCCAGATTTCGGACAGAGCTGACGGGTGAATCGGGTTCGTTAGCGATTCACGAATTTAAAGTGGCCAAATATAAAGCATTAGCTTCCCTACGATACCTTGCATGTCTAGTATTCCTGCCCTGGGGAATCTCTATTTCATTCCAGAAAGGTTTGGAACCTTGGGTTACGAATTGGTGGAATACTGGTCAGTCTCGGGAATTTTCTGATTATCTCCAAGAAGAAAACGCTCTAGAAAGATTCGGAGAAATAGAAGAACTATTCCTGTTGGAGAGAATGGTGGAAGATTCTTCGGAAACACATTCACAAGATCTTCGTATAGAGATTCGCAAAAAAACGATCCAATTAGTCGAAATGTACAATGAAGATTTGATCCAGATCATCTCACATTTATTGGCAAATTTTATATGTTTTGCTACTCCAGGTGCTTATTTCATTCTGGGTAAGGAAAAACTTGTCGTTCTCAATTCTTGGATCCAAGAATTATTCCATAGCCTGAGCGATACGATGAAAGCGTTTTCTATTCTTTTAGTAACCGATTTATGTATTGGGTTCCATTCGCCCCATGGTTGGGAACTGATGATCGATTCGATCTCCGAAAATTATGGGTTTTCTCATGATGAACAAAGAATATCTGGTCTCGTTTCAACTTTTCCGGTCATCTCAGATACAATTTTCAAATATTGGATCTTCCGTCACTTAAATCGTATATCTCCTTCACTTGTAGTGATTTATCATTCAATGAATGAATAAATAGGAATGAATAAAGAATAGGTTGTTCTATCCGACAACGAGTGAATAGGAATTGGATTTTCGTACAGAAACTAACTATTACAGATCTCCTTTTTACTCTTTCTCTTCCCTTTCCTCCTTTCCCTCTCTTTCAGTGGGATACTTCTGATTTATTACTTTTGGAGTTAATATAATAGCGGAATTGCGGGCAGGTAATTATGGTAGCTATCTACCCCATTTATCGTAAAGAGATTTGGAACCAATAATCGAACCATGCGGAATATAAATACTTATGACTGGATGAAAAAGTGGATGACTCGATCAATTTCCATCTTGGTCATGATACATATGATAACTCGGACATCTATTTCAAATGCATATCCCATTTTTGCGCAGCAGGGTTATGAGAATCCCCGAGAAGCAACTGGACGTATTGTATGTGCTAATTGTCACTTGGCTAAGAAGCCTGTGAATATTGAGGTTCCACAATCCGTGCTTCCGGATACTGTATTTGAAGCAGTTGTTCAAATCCCCTGCGATATGCAAATAAAACAAGTTCTTGCTAATGGTAAGAAAGGGGCTTTGAATGTAGGAGCTGTTCTAATTTTACCTGAGGGCTTTGAATTAGCCCCTCCTGATCGTATTTCTCCCGAGATTAAAGAAAAAATAGGTAATCTTTATTTTCAGAATTATCGTCCTAATCAAAAAGAGATTCTTGTAATAGGTCCTGTTCCCGGTCAGAAATATAGTGAAATTGTGTTTCCCATCCTTTCACCGAATCCTGCTACTAATAAAGAAGTTCATTTTCTTAAATATCCCATATATGTGGGTGGTAATAGAGGAAGGGGACAAATTTATCCCGATGGAAGCAAGAGCAACAATACGGTCTATAATGCTTCAACAACGGGTAGAGTGAGCAAAATATTACGTAAAGAAAAGGGTGGATATGAAATCACTATAGATAATGCATCAGATGGTCGTCAAGTGGTGGATATCGTACCTCCGGGACCGGAACTTCTTATTTCCGAGGGTGAATTCATCAAAGTTGATCAGCCATTAACGAATAATCCTAATGTGGGTGGATTTGGCCAAGGAGATGCAGAAATAGTACTTCAAGATCCATTACGTGTTCAAGGTCTCTTATTACTCCTGGCATCTGTCATTTTGGCACAAATCTTTTTGGTCCTTAAGAAGAAACAATTTGAGAAAGTTCAATTGGCCGAGATGAATTTTTAGGTCCATAGATTTTCAAACATGAGGTTGACCGAAAGGTTTGGCTGTTTATTGGTGGCTGATGCAATCATGTACAATTCAAATAATAAGGTCATGCCCCTGGAGAGCCCTCAATATCATCATCTCCCCTCCCTTGTTCGTAAATAAGATATGAGTCATTACTAGATCTATCTATAGATAGATATGTGCATTTCAAATAGGGAGTGACTTGATAAGCACTAGAACAGATCAACTTGCCGAACAGCCCTCTATTCATATGCTACATAGCATATACCATATCCGTGCCATATAGCCTTTTTCTTTTGCTTTCTTATCCATTCATCATATCTAGAAGAATGATCCGAAGGATATCAAAGGGAAGGAAGGAGAAAAAAAGGAAGAGGGGGACTAAACGATCTCGGGAAAGATTCTTATCTTCCTGATCCTCAATCTTTGATCGAAATCGATTTTACGCTTTCTCTTTAGGGTAAGAGGAACTAATGATTTTTCTGATCCCGTTCGTAAAATCCCAAGTCTTTCGCACGTCCTACTGAGAACCTTTCAAGTTCATGAAAAAAGAGGAGCAAATGGATAGAAAAGGCAATACCACTCATTGAGCAAATGGGATCTATCTAGCAAATTCATGAAAAAGGCTCATTTCAGATAGAAAGGGAAAAGGTGCTATTTCCGGCTTGGACCATAAGAGCTCAAATTCTATATTCACACATTCGGATTATCGTAGTTCTAACTTTTAGAGGGATGATCCGCAGAATCTCTCATTTGGGGAAAATGAACAAAAGTCATGCATATTATGCGGCGGGACGATCCATTCCTTAGTCATTCTTCCTAGGAGGAACAGCTGAAATGTATAAATTAATCCAATTATTTGATAATACGTATCAGAAGCGAAAGAATAGATTGGTTCATCACTTTACTAGAAGGCATTGGAGTAGCTGAAAGAATCGTGTAATTTGTACGAATCTTCTGATTCATATAGAAGTAAATCTTGAAAATAGATTTCAATAAGACCTTACCCTTCTTCGAGTTAAAAGAAGGGTAAGGTCTTATTGAAATCTTCACTTTCACATGTATAGTCTTTTTTATCTATGTTCAGTTCATTTTGTTACTATAGGGATGACCCTAATCCAGAATATGAACCATAGAAAAAGATGCCTATTAAACCAATCACAAGGGTACCAGTTACAGTACCTATCAGCCAAAGAGGAATCCTTCCAGTAGTATCGGCCATTTCTCTTGCTCCCTTTCACATTTTATTAAGTAGTCATGCTCAAGACATAAACAGTCATGGATAATTATGAGTATCAGATCTCTCCGGATGAGATAAGAGGCACTGTTTTTAATTGAAAGAGTAATTAGAGAATAGAACAGCAAGTACAAAAATGAGTAACAACCCCCAGTAGAGGCTAGTACGATTCAATTCAACATTTTGTTCGTTCGGGTTCGATTGTGTCATAGCTCTGTGATTTAGATAGAGTTTATCGTTGGATAAACTGCATTGCTGATATTGATCCCAAGAAAAAAACTGTAGGTACAGCTAGTCCGTGAACGGCCAACCATCTAACTGTAAAAATTGGATAGGTTCTATCTATGGTCATTGGTACCTCCTAAAAAGATCTAGTAAATTCATTGAGTTGTTCCAACGGATCGGAACGGCCAGTGATTAATGGAACCTCTTGTCGGTTTTCTGTGAAATACTCGTTCGGCCGGGGGCTTCCAAATACATCGTAAGCTAAACCCGTGCTGACAAATAACCAACCTGCAATGAATAGGGAAGGTATAGTAATGCTATGGATAACCCAGTATCGAATACTGGTAATAATGTCAGCAAAAGAGCGTTCTCCCGTATTCCCAGACATGTTCAGCTCCGTATATTCTTGTACAGCCAAGGGGGAATTGATCCCATAAAAGATAGAGATTAGGAGATGGAGAATTACTGATATCTTCTCTAATCCTTGTTGGATTGTCAATATTATACCAAGGGTATATTTCAGGTATATTGGACCGGTATAGCTAGCCTTCCTCTGACACAGCAATACAATTTCGATTCAGATTAGAAAGGAAGGGATATAATGATTCTGTTCCTCCCAATTACGGTCAACTTAATCAATTTCTTTATTCTCCCAGTTTTCCCCACTGGAGAAAGAATCTCGTATGTCTCCTCGGCGGGATAGACTCGGACGTGAGGAACCTCATGTAGATATTGGACAATTGAACACATGGATCATGGCGAAAACCACTTCAGCAGTGGTCGTTGTAGTGGCTCGAATTGCTCCAGGCGGATGTATAGTGAATAAAGGGGATGAGATTGATGTCTCTTCGGAGGAAGAAGCAAGGGGCATCACTATCAATGCAACTCATCTAGAATAAGATCCTTTTTTCCTCTCTTTCTATTATGTTTGTGTAGATCATCCCAGTCATTTGGGTTATATAAAGGGAGGATCCTTGGTGTTACATAAATAGAGGGTGTTCTCCCAATAGCAATCGAGAGCAGGTGGAGTTATGCCACGAACCTAATCACTTAATAACAAAGTACTTTGGCCGAATGAGTAAGTATTACTTATCTCACAGTATTACTGGATGAGGAGGACCAGGTGAATATTGAAATCTTATGGAACTTGGTCGAATTGTAGGTATGTGAGGATCGAGCTATTCCTATTTTCCAGTAGATAGAATTCTTGTAGTACCAGGCCCTGCCCTACTAGCTTTAAGAATTCATATAGAGATGCAAATAAGTGGATCGATGAGATCTAGGAATGATGGATAAAGTGGATCCTACACCTAAACGTGAAATTCACAAAACTTTTCCTATGAAAACCTTTCCTATGACCGCAGAAGAGGTTCTTTCCGTCCCAATCTTTGGAACTGAAGCTACTCCGATTGTACAGAAAGAGGAACTATTCGAACGAGAAGAACAGTCTAAATAGTCGGATTGAGAGAGAGAGACTCGCGGTACAACTATCATATATCATAGGTTCGAAGATATTTAGGAATACTCTATACTTGCTGAAAATACCGTAAGAATGTTCCTTCGAAATATGCAGAAACAGTATGTGGAACGTGGAATGGTAATTGCTAGGCCTGGGACCATGAAACCTTATGCTCGATTTGGAGCACAAGTTTCTCTCTTTTGGAAAAAAAAAAGAAGAAGAGGGGGATGACATTTTCGTTTTCTTCCTTCGGGATTCCTCAATTCTTATTTGTACTACTAGAGTAACGGGTACGATTGGATCATTCCCAGATTCCCATGTTAAAAAAAAAAAAAAGAATAAGAAAATACTGCCAGGTGATTCAATCGGAATGATTGAATTCAATTCGTTTACCTTGTAGCTCTTGAAAGAAGATTGCGTTCCATAATTCCCAAAGAGGGTCAGTTGGTATTGGTGTTATTCGTGGATCGCTTGATTCATTTTTGGAATCCCTTATCTGAGATAATGAACCTATTTTTAATCAGATATTCCTTCTCGTTCATGTTTGTTCGTAACATTCATAGTGACTGGTTAATACAGGATTACGAATTGGTACCCATTTGGACAATTTATCTTTCGTATTCCCATCCTATTCTAGGTTATGAAAAAGAAAACTTAGGTAATTGCCTCGTAAAGATATGTAGCAAACGTATTCCATTCAGTTTTTTCACGCCTACTATAACTAGCTATTTTGGCTTTCTATTGGCTTCCCTAATCTTCACCTTAGCCCTATTCATTGGTTCAAGCAAGATACGACTTCTTTGAAATCAAGAAGAAGGAAACCCCTTTAGGTTCATTCAATATTCCGATGATTCCGTTGCTTCTCCCAATGCCGATTTCTAATTATTGAGATTCATAGCAATTTTAGGGTACTATCCAAAGTGGATATTACCTATATTTATTTATCTGAATCGAAATGATTGAAGCTTTGCCCTCTGGAATTGTGTTAGGTCTAATTCCTATAACTTCGGCCGGATCATCTGTAACTGCATATTTACAATACCGACGTGGTGATCAATTGGATATTTGATTGAGGAACATCCTTTTTCATTGACCTCCCACTTATTTCGGGAGGTCAGATTCCATTGATTGTTACAGTTGAAGCTATTGATGATCCATCAATAAAATTTGATTTCGATATGAAAAGAATCACGCTCTGTAGGATTTGAACCTACGGCATTAGGTTTTGGAGACCTACGTTCTACCGGACTGAACTAAGAGCGCTTTCTTATCAAAGTATTTAGATGAGAGATAAATAAAAACAGACCTTTTGTACCCCAAAAAAATACTTTTGTATATGGTATGATTCAATCACTGATAGTTGATGTTCCATCCAAATCGATCTCAATTGATCCCTTGTTCTTCTTTCTTTCTCTTCCATAGGGAAAGGAATAGGTAGGGATGACAGGATTTGAACCCGCGACATTTTGTACCCAAAACAAACGCGCTACCAAGCTGCGCTACATCCCTTTCAATTGTTAGACAATGTTATTTTATACGATGAAAATCTTTTTTTTTTTTCACATTTCTTACACTTTCATTATTTTTCGGTCTTGCAAATGGACTATGTACACAGAGAATCTCTCATTTAGAAGAATGACTATCGCGATATTTGGGAATATCTTTTTTCTGTTCTAGAACTAGGAGGAGCATCTTGTATCCTGGATCACTGTACATATCCCTTTCAGTTCCGACGAGTTCCCCGTACAAGTACAAGTGACCCATAAACACAGATGTAGCTAACCATATCATATAAGTACCACGATCTATGAGGAAAACTTACAATGCGAGATATAAAGACATATCTTTCCACAGCGCCTGTGCTAGCTACTTTATGGTTCGGGTCTTTGGCCGGTCTATTGATAGAGATCAATCGTTTTTTCCCAGATGCTTTGACTTTTCCCTTTTTTTCATTTTAGTTCTCCTCCGAAAGGAAAAGAGGAAAAAGGATAAAATTATGCTAGATCACTCCCTTCCTTTTCTTCGTGGGAAAATGAAATAAGTGAATTTGTTCCCAAATCGACGAGTCCTAGAGTGGAACGGGGGGGGGGAGTAAATCTAAATAGAGATCTAGGTCTAGAGGCTCTTTCTATAAAGATCGTGAGTACCATTTCAAACTTCTGATTCAATATTTCATTACGCATTACGAGAAAGAATAAGAAAAGATTGAATCATTTGATCCCATCTACCCTTTCTATTTTTTTTATCGAAAAGTAAAGTGGACTTTATATCCGGAGTAAGTTTATGGCCAAGGGTGGAGATGTAAGAGTAAAAATTACCTTGGAATGCACTAGTTGTACTCGAGATAGTGTTGATAAAAAATACCCGGGTGTTTCTAGATATATTACTCAAAAGAATCGACGCAATACACCTATTCGATCGGAATTGAAGAAATTTTGTCCCTATTGTTACAAACATACTATTCACGGAGAGATAAAGAAATAGATCGAACATACTATTCAAAGGGATAGGAATCAATCATAGATATAGTAAAATAGAAAAAAAAAAAAGGGGGGGGGATTTTAGGAAGATTTGTAACAAAATGGTATTGTAGGAAATCTATAATGATTTGAATAAGATTTTGAATAAAATAAATAGTATTTAAAAGGAATAAAATAAATAGTATTGAAAAGATTCATGAAATAAACTATGAATAAATCTAAGCGATCCTTTCGTAGACGTTTGCCGCCAATTGGATCGAGAGATCAAATTGATCATAAAAATATGAGCTCAATTAGTCAATTTATTAGCGAACGAGGAAAAATATTATCCGGACGGGTGAGTAGATTGACCCCAAAACAGCAGCGCCTAATGACTATTGCTATTAAACGAGCTCGTATTCCATCTTCGTCACCTTTCCTTAATAATGACAACTAATTTGATCCCTAGAAATGAACCTGCTCTTTGATTGAATCGGAGCTGGAATATCTGTTCAATAAAGAGGAAGATCTCATTGTCTAAAAAAATCGAAGAAATCAAAAGGGATCTGTTTCTTTTTCAATATTTCTCAATTTTCGATGTCTCTACCTTCCCGGAGGGAATTCTCCGGGGGATTCCGTTCCACCTATTTCATCATTCGATAATATTGTTGATGATCGTGGAAAAGCAATTCTTATCTAATACAGCGATTTGTGCAAGTATTCTGCGATTTGAAAGCAACTGCCTTTTGTACAAATATCGGATAAATTTGTTATAAGAAACTCCATTATTACGGGCTGCTGCATTGATCCGAGTAATCCACAAACGGCGAAGATCTCTCTTTCGCTTACCCCTATCTCGATGAGCAGAAACTAAAGCTCTAATTTTTTGTTGGTCAGCAGTTCGAAAAAGTTTCGAATGAGCTCCTCGAAAGCCTGATGCAAATGCAAGAATCTTTTTTCGACGTTTCCGAGCTATATATCCACGTTTAATTCTGGTCATTGAAGTTTACTCTCATAAATCACTAATTGAGAATTGCTTGATTATCAGTCATTCTTTGATTTGGTCTATTAAGAATAAAACTGGTTCTTCTAATGTATGAAATAGGGATTCCAATGGCTCTTGCTACTGTAACCTTCCCAACCATAATTTTCTATTTTCTCTTGGTTAGGCATCCTCTCGGTAAGCGGGGGATGGGACCTCGCACTAAGAAAAAATCATGGGTTCCATCGTTTTTACGGTTCTTCCTTTAACGGTGAGGTCCCCTCTATACGCCGGAGCCTTTCATTTATGAAATACGAGATGAGGATGTTATTGGTAACTTGTACAGTTTACCATCTCCAGCTCTACCCCGAATTCTCAAGTAATAAGTCCTCCTGCGATAAGATTTATCCATACAGTGACGACATGGAATTATGAGGATTGGCTAGGCAGCTGACCTTGTCAGTCCGTTCTTGCGGCAATATGAGCATAATTGCTTCTTCAATTTGCACTATTTTCCCCGCTCAATGGATTGATAACCATTCGCTACCAATGAGGAATTGCTTTTCATCCCACATCAAGGTGATTGGATTTGCACCAATGGAAACCATAAAGATCATCCCCCATAAGAGTAGATTATAGATCTGTACTTGCTGCAGTAGGAGAGTTATTCTGCTATAAGGATCTCCTAGTCTGTTTCAGCTCTTGATCCGAACGAGTCGCACATACACCCTAGTACATACTCCTCCACGCTGGGGACATCCCCGAAGAGCAGGAGATTTTGTTCCATTTACTATTGGCTGTCTCGTATTTCTAATGAGTTGTTGAATAGTTGGCACTTTAGATCGTATGCGGAATTGACTGGTTCGGATCGATCCTAACCATATTAGGTCATTATGAAATGAATCACTTTCATTTTCCCTTTCCAGAAGAAAGGGAAATAAGGGATCAAATGTTCATCATCAAAAGAAATTCACAAGAGATCCTCAGTATTCTCCACCGCTACGAGATCGACAATGCCGTAAGCTTGGGCTTCTGTTGCTGACATAAAAACATCTCTTTCCATGTCCCCCGAAATGACCCATAAGGGCTTGCCTGTTCTTTGTACATAAACATTCGTAATGCTATCGCGAAGTTTCAATACCTCTTCCGCTTCCATGATACATTCTCCTGCTTGTCCATCATAATAAGAACTAGCAGGTTGGTGGATCATAACCCTGATAATAGATGATCGTTTCCTTGATCTCGGGAAATTTTGGAATAAAAAAAAAAAAAAAAAAAAATAAATCAAATGAATCGGCCGTACAGGCATTTTTTGTGCATACGGCTCTATAATAGATCTCATCCCATTTCGAGTCAAACTGAGAGAAATACAAATGACCCCCAACATTCGGATGATCTATTTACCATCTTTTTTCCCGTAATAATGGAAATACTACGATGGTTCCGTTGCTTTATATATCTATCTTTCGATCTAGCAATCCCAAAGTTTTCTTTTGATGAGATCTGATCGAGATTCTCTATTTCATAAAGAATTTTATAAATATCCGAAAGAGAATCTTGGTGCAAGAACAAAAGGGGTTATGACGCTAAAATAGACCCATGCCACGATACATAGGATTGAATTGATTGTAAAATCGGGAAGAAACTTTGTTCTACTATCTCGATACGTAATTCTATTTCAAAAGAACAAAAAGATGATGTTTGTATCGGGCTCGAAATGCCATGCTATTATTACCTTTTATTTGGCAAAGGCATAGTCTTTTTACATCGCTCCTTCTCCAAGAAAAACTCATTGGCGCCAAGCGTGAGGTAATGCTATACGTTTAGTAATTTCCCCCCCAGTTAGGACAGAAGATCCCATCGAGGCAGCTAACCCCATGCATATTGTATGCACATCTGGTACTACAAATTGCATAGCATCATAAATAGATATTCCCGGTATCACTGCTCCACCGGGAGAGTTAATATATGGATATATATCTTTATTTTCATCTTCTCCATTCAGATACATCATGATACCAATAAGTTGATTTGCGATCTCATCATCGACCTGCTGACCCGGAAAAAGTAATCTCTCTCGATAAAGTCGGTTGATTAGGATAGTGAAATAGCTCTTCTTCCTTAAGAACCGTACACGCACCTTTAAATGCATACGGCTCAAGTGATTGCAAAAAGTTATGTATCGATCCCAGACCCTTTCTTTTTTCATAGCGAGATCTTATCTAAAAGAATTCCCTAAAAGAGTTTTTCTTTTTTTTTTTTTTTTTTCATAACCATTGGTTCAAGTTCGTCTTCTCCCTGAGAATATAATTAGCTAAACTTATTGAACTACCTCTTAATCGATGTATCGCTCCATTGAAATCCAATCGTTTTGGTCACAGCGAAATTTTCTTGTTTTCAAATAGGTTTTTGAGACATCTTTAGGTTTATGCTCTACTCCGGGGAAGCATCTGCCCGAGTTTCATTCGTACATATAGGACAAGTAAACCTACTGCCATTTTTATCTTTTCGATCCGCTCCATGATTTATGTCAAATATCTTCTCAAATAGATTCTATTACTCCATCTATTGTTCTATTACTCCATCTATTGATAGTTCCAAATCACTCATCGATGGGTTCTATCTAGGAATTCTAGATATATCACCAATTTGGGATTTTTTGAACGGAGCCTTAATACTTTATTGGTCTGAGCTAACCATGGATTCTCATGATTGAGAATCTCTTTCCTCCTAAACGATCTAATCGCACTTCACGCTCTAGATTATTGATAGTTGAATCGATCCTGAATGAAGCAGGAAATATCTCATCAGGAGAGATAACGGGGAAATTCCGTATAACCCAATATGTCCGACAAGTCGCACTATACGTCGACCCAAACTGCATCTTCCTCTCCAGGGATCCGAAAAGGAACTTTTGGAACACCAATGGGCATTTGTTTCAATAAAGAGAAGTGAAGCACTATGCTCTAATATGGAAACGTGAAGTATAAGAAGAGATGAGGCTTCTAGGATGTGTTTATGACACGATGATTATATCATATTTGGTCCATAAATTCAAAAATAAACATCGTTCGTAGAAGAACGAAAAGATCAGGGAAATCGAGTTCTTTTGCAGGTTGTTCAAAAAAGGAGCAAGTATTGTATTTATGCGCTCGATCAGTAGAAATGGGACCAATCTCCACATTGTGCATTGGTACACATAAATGATAAAATATTTACGCTTCTCCCTGCTATTCTGAACAGAATTGTTCCGGAACTGTTATTAGCAATGACCTCGAATAGATGTTAACCCTTGAGATGATTCGATAAAGGTTTAGCTCCATAACATGGTCTCTTCTAATGCGAGAAAGTTACATAATGTCTACTTTTCTTTGATAAAGGGGTATTTCCATGGGTTTGCCTTGGTATCGTGTCCATACCGTCGTATTGAATGATCCTGGCCGGTTGCTCTCTGTACATATAATGCATACAGCTCTAGTTTCTGGTTGGGCCGGTTCAATGGCTCTGTACGAATTAGCAGTTTTTGATCCATCCGATCCTGTTCTTGATCCAATGTGGAGACAAGGTATGTTCGTTATACCTTTTATGACTCGTTTGGGAATAAACAATTCATGGGGTGGGTGGAGTATCACCGGAGAAACTGTAACCAATCCAGGTCTTTGGAGTTATGAAGGTGTGGCCGGGGCACATATTGTGTTTTCTGGCTTGTGCTTTTTGGCAGCTATCTGGCATTGGGTCTATTGGGATCTAGACATATTCTGTGATGAACGTACAGGAAAACCTTCTTTAGATTTGCCCAAGATCTTCGGAATTCATTTGTTCCTCTCAGGAGTAGCTTGTTTCGGATCTGGAGCGTTTCATGTAACGGGTTTGTATGGTCCTGGAATATGGGTGTCTGATCCTTATGGACTAACTGGAAAAATACAACCTGTAAATCCAGCGTGGGGAGCTGAGGGTTTTGATCCTTTTGTTCCGGGAGGAATAGCTTCTCACCATATTGCAGCAGGTATATTGGGTATCTTAGCAGGTTTATTCCATCTCAGTGTTCGCCCCCCCCAACGTTTATACAAAGGATTACGTATGGGGAATATTGAAACTGTCCTATCCAGCAGTATTGCCGCTGTGTTCTTTGCAGCTTTCATTGTCGCTGGAACCATGTGGTATGGCTCCGCAACTGCTCCGGTCGAATTATTTGGTCCTACTCGTTACCAGTGGGATCAGGGATATTTTCAACAAGAAATAGATCGACGGGTTCGTGCCGGTTTGTCCGAAAATCTAAGTTTATCGGAAGCTTGGTCCAAAATTCCCGAGAAACTAGCTTTTTATGATTACATCGGTAATAATCCAGCTAAAGGAGGGTTATTCAGAGCAGGTGCGATGGACAATGGAGATGGAATAGCTGTTGGTTGGTTAGGACACCCTATCTTTAGAGATAAAGAAGGACATGAGCTTTTTGTACGTCGTATGCCTACTTTTTTTGAGACATTTCCAGTAGTTCTGGTGGATGAAGAAGGAATTGTGAAAGCCGATGTTCCTTTTAGGAGAGCAGAATCAAAGTATAGTGTCGAACAGGTAGGTGTAACTGTCGAATTCTATGGGGGTGAACTTGATGGGGTTAGTTTTGGTGATCCTGCTACAGTGAAAAAATATGCTAGGCGTGCTCAATTAGGTGAAATTTTCGAATTGGATCGTGCTACACTGAAATCCGATGGTGTTTTTCGTAGTAGTCCAAGGGGTTGGTTCACTTTCGGACATGCCACATTTGCTCTTCTTTTCTTTTTCGGACACATTTGGCATGGTGCTAGAACTTTGTTCAGAGATGTTTTTGCTGGTATCGACCCGGATTTAGATGCCCAAGTAGAATTTGGAGCATTCCAAAAACTAGGAGATCCCACTACTAAAAGACAAATAGTATGATATTACATTGAAAAGACAAGTAGTATGATATTGCATTGCTCCAATCTATAGTATCGAGAGATTCCACTTCAGTGGAATTTTCATTCTCAGAGAGATTTGAAATCTTTCTATTCTTCTCCTTTTCTGGGAAAGAATTTCAATCGGTATGAAAGCTATCTCCATAATTGTAAACTACGATCGAATCTATGGAAGCATTGGTTTATACATTCCTGTTGGTATCGACCTTAGGGATAATATTTTTCGCTATTTTCTTCCGAGAACCGCCCAAAGTTCCGGATAAGGGGAGTAAATAATTTTTCTTCTCCGAACCCTCACCTCATTCTTTTCATAAAAATAATGACCTTCCCTATACGGGAAGGTCGTTATTTCAACTAGTCTTCGTGCTCTTCGAAAGGATCTCTGAGTTGTTCAGAGGGTTGCCCAAAGGCGGTATACAGGGCATAACCGGTAAAGCTCACAAGTAAACGGGATATGGAGATGGCGACTAAGGTTGCAGTTTCCATCGTTAGGTAATCCCAAGATCATGGTATATTTACAACACAACTGTATACAAAGTTAACAGATCTCAACCAATGCAATAAGAGTTATGGCTGCACAGACCACTGATGATACTTTCAGATCTGGACCGAGACGAACCGTTGTAGGAAATTTATTCAAACCACTTAATTCGGAATATGGTAAAGTAGCTCCCGGATGGGGAACTACTCCTCTTATGGGTGCTGCGATGGCTCTATTTGCGGTATTCTTATCTATTATTCCGGAGATTTATAATTCTTCCGTTTTATTGGATGGGATTCCGGTAAGCTGGGTCTAGAAGACCCAGAAGATCTGCCCGGATCCCCGGCCCGGTTTTTCGACTGAGGGATCCAAATAAAGCTATCGAATAGCTCCGGGTTCTAGGTCATTCCGTTCCGGTAGTTTGATCGTGTAACTATTCTTCTTTAAGGATTTCTGGAACATGGGTGTGCGACTTGTTAAAATTGATCTAGATTGATAGTACAGAAGACCAGTCTGTCATCTTCATGGAGATGGTCCTACCTCGTCGGATATCAATCGAATATTTCGTATTCGGAGCACGAGGCATATAAGATATATTTGGGAAGATCTGAACTATGGTTTGTACCTGCCATTTAGACCTCGTCACCGGGCTTCTAAGAATTCGAAATAGGTATTCCTGATCAGAAATTGAATGATCTCTCTTCCTTTAGAACTAGGCTGACTCTGACTGAAGAATGAGATGGTATCTCATTTCTCTTAGTTAGTATATTTCGTTGAGTAAGTGACGATCGAAAGGTTATTACCCAAAGAACTTTTGGAGATTCGAAAAGATCATCGGGGTATAATATAAATCTGAGGTTTGGATCGATCCATCTATTAAGATCTCGACAAGATAATTACTATCAATTGCCCAAGACTAGTTCTTCTCCAGTAAATTGATATCACAAATAGGGTGAAAGATCGTTCGAAAGGCCTATAGCGATCCATTCGGCATAAGGATGAGAGCCGACTTGAAATTTTGGCACTGTGAAGTATTGCTGTTGCGGGAGGGGAGATGATCATTCCGAATTATTCTCATTCATATTACCAGGGAACGAACTGATAGGATAGTTTCTAATCGATCTATTCGTTCCCAAGAGTATTTGGGTGCTCTTGCTCGAGCCGTATGAAGAGAAATTATCATGTACGGTTCTTGGGGGGGGAATTTCAGTTTACCTATCTCGATAAAGTATACGATTGGTTCGAAGAGCGTCTTGAGATTCAGGCGATTGCGGATGATATCACTAGTAAATATGTTCCTCCTCATGTCAATATATTTTATTGTCTAGGGGGGATTACGCTGACCTGTTTTTTGGTACAAGTAGCTACTGGTTTTGCTATGACTTTTTACTATCGTCCGACCGTTACAGAAGCTTTTGCCTCTGTTCAATACATAATGACCGAAGTAAACTTTGGTTGGCTAATTCGATCAGTTCATCGATGGTCGGCAAGTATGATGGTTTTAATGATGATCCTGCACGTATTCCGTGTTTATCTCACAGGTGGATTTAAAAAACCTCGTGAATTAACTTGGGTTACAGGCGTAATTCTGGCTGTATTGACCGTATCTTTCGGTGTAACTGGTTATTCTTTGCCTTGGGATCAAATTGGTTATTGGGCAGTCAAAATTGTGACTGGCGTGCCTGAGGCTATTCCTGTAATAGGGCCTCCCTTGGTAGAGCTACTACGCGGAAGTGTTAGTGTGGGTCAATCTACTTTGACTCGTTTCTATAGTTTACACACTTTTGTATTACCCCTTCTTACTGCTGTATTTATGTTAATGCACTTTCTTATGATCCGTAAGCAAGGTATTCCAGGTCCTTTATAGAGAGGAAAGATAGATTGAAAATAAGTATTCATAACATATTGTTTTGAGTAATGATAGTAATATCTCATTGCCATGAATATTTCTTATTGGTAATAAGAAAACATGTTCCTCGGATCTTTTCTTTCAATCTTGAAGTATTATTTATCCGATACGAATAGTTGAAATAGATTCTCAGACGGAGAAGATGGATTATGGGAGTGTGTGACTTGAACTCTTTATTGGGCCGTGCAGATATATCCTTCAATCTGCCACATCAAAATTTCTAATGAAATGTGTCTCTGTCCCAATTTCCTTATCATAAATAGGAAGTTTAAAACCTGGGCGGTATCGGTCGGTCCGTTTCAAGAGAATTATTTCTATGATCAAATTCGAATTAGGAAGGGCTCCGTGAAATCCAGTATAATAAGGTAATAATGTAACATAATCAAGAGTTGTATCATATTACTGCTCCTTCTTCATAGTGTGGAAATGCATCCATTTCTCTTGCATTCATCTCTAAAGGGAAGACTATCGGAGTAAGAGAAGGGATCTGAGGAAGATAAAAGGCCGGATCAGTAACAAGTCAATACCTTGTATGTCACGAAACTTCGAAGGTATATTCGCGAAGATAAACACAGATTATGAGGGATAAGATGGTCCAAAAAGCATATCGATCATGATCGAATTTGCAAGCTTACTTGGGTACTGAGTATTTTACTGGAGGGATCGGATCCCCTTTAATGGATGATTAGAGATATTATTGGTTCCTATTACCACGATATGTCCCTCATTACGGAGAGTCATATATGTAGATATCTATAAAGATATATAGATATCTCTAATTTCTTTAGTTATTGCTCGAGCCGGATGATGAAAAATTATCATGTCCGGTTCTTTTGGGGGGATAGATCCATAGGGCTTTACCTATCCTAATAACAAAGAAACCTGATTTAAATGATCCTGTATTAAGGGCTAGATTAGCTAAGGGTATGGGGCATAATTATTATGGAGAGCCCGCTTGGCCCAATGATCTTTTATATATTTTTCCAGTAGTAATTTTAGGTACTATTGCATGTACCATAGGTTTAGCGGTTCTAGAACCATCAATGATTGGTGAACCAGCAAATCCATTTGCAACTCCTTTGGAAATATTGCCCGAATGGTATTTTTTCCCCGTATTTCAAATACTTCGTACAGTACCTAATAAATTATTAGGTGTCCTTCTAATGGCCTCAGTACCTGCGGGATTATTGACGGTACCTTTTCCAGAGAATGTGAATCAATTTCAAAATCCATTTCGTCGTCCAGTAGCTACAACAGTCTTCTTGATCGGTACTGCAGTAGCCCTTTGGTTAGGTATTGGGGCAGCGTTACCTATTGATGAATCTTTCACTTTAGGTCTTTTCCAGATTGATCCAACTGTTAAATATTGAGAAATTTCAATATCTCGTTCATATATCTAGGGAGTAATTGCTTCAAAACAAGTTCTCCCTAGATATATCCATTTCGCCCGTCAGAGATATCTTTTGAATATTACACGAAATAGAGGTTATGTTGAACACTTGAAATGGAATTATTCCCATTGCTCTCTATAATAACTTGGGAAAGGGGAAAAATGGGAAAAGTAAATGGAACTATTTAATGAATCTGAAACTTATTCTTGGGTAGATCAACTGCAAAATGTTTTTGAAGAACTTCCGATACTTGTTCGACAGATTTCTTTCCGAAATGTCCAATTCTCATTAAATCTTCTTGACTGTAATTCAACAGGTCCGATAATGTATGTATATTGACCCTTCCGAGGCAGTTATAGACCCTAGGAGGTAATTCTGATTGGTCAATAAAAATATGTTTGAATGCAACTTCTTCTTCCATTCTCTCCATATCAGCCGAGATATTGGAAAAGGAGAAGGAAGGCATATTAGACCCATTCTGATTGTCCATTCCATCGATGTTCTGTTCTTCTGCACGCAAAAAAGGAATGAATAAGTCAATCAAATTACGAGAAGCTCTGTAAAGTGCTTCTCTAGGAGCTAAACTTCCATTCGTCCATATCTCGAGAAAAAGGATTTCTTGTATATCATTTCCGTTCCCATAGGAATGAATACTATAATTTGCGTTTCGAACAGGCATAAATACAGCATCTATAGGAAAGATTCCATCCTGATAATTCTTCGGACTCTGTATACGATATCCACGATCTTTCTCGATCCATAATCTTATATCAAAAGTAATTGATTTGGTAAGACTAGCTATATGTTGTGTAGCATCAATTATTCTCACAGAAGGTGGTAATATGATATCTTGAGCGGTTACATTTCTGGGTCCGACGATACAGATAGATGCTTCTCGAGTTCCGTACGGATCACTTCTAAGGACAATTTCTTTCAGATTGATTAAAATGTCATGTACTGATTCTTCAATACCTATTATCGCGGAATATTCATGTGTTACCTTTTCCAATTTCGCATGTGTGATGCATGTTCCTTCTATTTCTCCAAGTAGAGCTCTTCGCATTGCGATGCCTATTGTACTAGCTTGACCTTTTCGAAGCGGAGATAAAGCGAAGCGGCCATAATGAAGACGCTTACTGTCCGCTCCGGATCCAATGCACCTCCACCGCGGTGTCTGAGTGGAGACTGAGATTTCATCTCGAATCATATTGAGATTATTTGATCAGATCATTTGATCATTTCTCTCTCCCGGAATTCATTTGATTCCTACACACGTCTCTTCTTGGGAGGTCTACATCCATTATGTGGCATAGGGGTTACGTCACGTACAAAACTTAAGAGTACACCACTTCTACGAATGGCCCGTAATGCTGTATCTCTCCCCGGACCAGGGCCACTTATCATGACTTCTGCTCGTTCCATACCTTGATCCATTAACGTACGAATAGCATTTTCTGCTGCAGTCTGAGCAGCAAATGGTGTACTTCTTTTCGTGCCTTTGAATCCACAGGCACCGGCAGAAGACCAAGAAACCACCTGTCCCCGTACATCCGTAACAGTAACAATGGTATTGTTAAAACTTGCTTGAACGTGAATAACTCCTTTTGGTATTCTACGTTCATTTCTACGTGAACCAATTTTTCTTATAGGTTTTGACATATTCATTATTCCATATTTATGGGTTCGGTAAGATAGATATCTATCCATTTCATATCGAAATAGATCTTTCATTTCTACATTTGTTACTTGATGTAGAGAAGGATTACCCCTGTCTCTGTTTATGTCTCGGATTGGAACAAATTACCATAACTCGTCCCCGCCTACGAATTAGTCGACACTTTTCACAAATTTTACGAACAGAAGCGCGGATTTTCATGTTTGTGGTCCTTCAATTTGGAATTGATATGATTAATCATATTACATCTCGTTTTCCGAGAAATAAGGGTTCTCTAATTCATGAGCCTAAATATTATTTATCCCTATCGGATGTTCAGGAGGTGATCCAATCATTTGAAGATTTGTTGCGAAGTCGATAAATTATACGTCCTTTGGTTAGATCATAAGGACTTAATTCGACCTTGACCCTATCTCCTGGTAGTATTCGTACATGATTACGCCGAATTTTCCCCGAGATATGGGTTGGAACCTGACATCCGTTATCTGAACGAACTCGGAACATACCATTGGGAAGTGATTCAGTAACTGAACCTTCCACATCGATCAAATTTTGTTTATTCATTTTTTAGAATCTCCTTGAGAAATCAACTAACGTGGATAAGGATGAATGCTATCTATCATCTAACTTACTTTTTCCCTTTCATAGAGATATCCTCCAGAAGAAATAATACAAAATTCAGAGAAATTACCGTACATAACATAATATTTCTCCTCCGATTCTTCTCCGTCGAGCCTCTCGATCCGTCATGATTCCTTGAGAAGTAGAAAGAATTACGACCCCCATTCCACCTAGAACTTTAGGAACTTTTTGAGAATTGGAATAGATCCTCAGACCAGGTTTGCTAGTACGCTTTGAAGTGGTTATATATGTCTTTTCCTTCCTTCCCCTATATCTTAAAGTTAAAACCGAAAAAGATTTTTGACCTTCCCTATGTTCTCTAGCATCTTCTATAAAACCTTCTTGCAGAAGGATTCTTACAACGTTTTTGGTAGTATTAGTAGCTATTATTCGAACTGTTTTTTTTTTTACTATGTCAGCGTTTCTTATAGAAGTTATTATATTGGCAATAGTATCGTTACCCATGAGAAAGAATTATTATGAATTTCTGGTCTTGATATAAGAGGCATGTTCAATCTTCTTTGAGGAATATGCCTGAGATGCAACTTACAAATTGATCTATTTCTAAACCATTACACGATTTATTATTACTTATAAGACTTCGGGAGCCAATGAAACTATTTTGGCAAAATTCAATTGTCTCAATTCCCGAGCAACTGAACCAAAAACCCGGGTTCCTCTTGGATTTCCTTCCTGATCAACGATAACTGCTGCATTGTCATCAGATCGTATTATCATTCCATTGTCACGTTTAAGTTCTTTACAGGTGCGTACAACTACGGCTCTAACTATTTCTGATTCTTTTAAGGGCATATTTGGTACTGCTTCTTTAATTATAGCAATGATAACGTCACCAATATGAGCGTATTGACGATTACTAGCTTTTAGAACCCGGATGCACATTAGTTTTCGGGCTCCACTGTTGTCCGCTACATTTGAATAAGTTTGAGGTTGAATCATTCTTTCTCCAATAATTTGGTTCTCCGGCGGAGGAAATGAAAAAAAAGAAGATATATAGTTGGCGAACTAGGAATCTTCTTTTTCCATTAGAAATATCTCTTTGGTTCAGTATTTAGACGGGTGAAGCAGTAACAAATCGAGTACGTATAGGCATTTTGTATGCAGCTATTTCAGTAGCTGCTCTAGCTACAGTTTCGGATACTCCGCCCATTTCATAAAGTATTCGATATGGTCTGATGACGGATACCCAATATTCGGGAGATCCTTTCCCCGAACCCATACGTGTTTCTGCAGGTCTCATTGTAATAGGTTTGTCGGGAAATATACGTACCCATATTTTTCCACCACGACGAGCATAACGAGTAATTGCTCGTCGTCCCGCTTCTATTTGTCCAGATGTGATCCAAGCAGGTTCAAGCGCCTGAAGAGCGAATCTACCAAAACAAATACGATTGCCCCGCCGATGAGATACTCCCTTCATTCTCCCCCTATGTTGTTTACGAAATTTTGTTCTTTTGGGGTTATAATCGATGATTTATCTCATCTCTACTTCAGAACCGGACATGAAAGTTTCCTCTCATCCGGCTCCTCGTGAATAATATATGTAAAATTGGACGATCAATGTGCATATGATATGTGTTATATAGGAATAAGTATATATTTACGCATATATTTAATATTTTAAATATTAGATTAAATATTAGAGAAGGGACAAATCTATTTTTTTTTTTTTTTTTCTATCCAACGGAACTGTCCAATACGAATTCCACAGGCGAATATTAACTCTTCTGGTATTTGCTCCATGGGGTCGACTTATAACTCCTCCCCCACTGAGATCAATTCATTCTTGGTTTCTTTCGCCATCCTATCCAATGGATGATTGAGATTCTTATATAATCCTATGCAGTCACGGGTTCCATCGTTTCGATAGCTCCTAAACCGATGCTTAGGTCTTTCCTCTGCAATGGAGCTTTTCATTTCATCTGTTATGGAGTCAATTTCCTTAGTTTCCATCGACCCGAAGCTCTTTTTTTTTTTATTCATCATAAACTGAATCCATTCAATCAGGATGATTCTTATGCTTTATCACACTGCTCTTTGGAGGGTGATTTATAAACCGACCATACAATAACAATATTGTAAGAATATCTCATTTCTTCCTCGCTCCCTTCTCCTTTCCATTCTCCCACATTCTTGAACACCTCTCTCGCTTCACAAGAGATATAGATGTCCCCCCCCCTGGAAGAAAGTCTTTTAAGTTCGCATAACTATGTAATGGATGTATCTATAGTTCTTAAATCCTTGGATCTCGGCAATACGAAGTAATGAGTTAGCCCCTAGTTCATACCGGGGACCGACCCGTTCTTCTTCCAAGTTATTCATAGCTCTATAAAAAGTCGATCCTAACGAGTCGCACACTAAGCATAGCATTTCTCCGAGAGGGTTAATCTAATTCTTATTTGATCTGATAAAATTGATGATTTTTGATCGGACAAATCATGGAATGATTCGCAATTTTTTTTTTTATCTTCCTTCCCGTAGGAGGATAATAGGAGGACCAATCATTTCTCATCCCCGAAGATCCAAATTTTAATCCCTAATACTCCATAGATAGTTTGAGCTGGATAATAACAATGATCAATTTTGGCTCGAATGGTCTGTAGGGGAACCCTACCTTCTCTAGCCCATTCGACACGGGCAATTTCATTTCCGTCGAGACGTCCTGCAATTTGTATTTGAATACCTTTTATATCTGCCTGTTCAGCCAGTTCAATAGCTCTTTTAACTGTTCTTCCGAGTGAAACTCTATCCTCTAGTTGCAGGGCAATAAATTCCGCAAGAATATTAGGTTCTCCATAAGGTTTCGCAACTTTCACTATAGCAATGTTTAGTTTTCGATCCACAGGATTAAGCATATTTCGTACATCGGTTCTTAATTGTTCAATTCCCCGACCCCGATTTTCTATCAACAAGTTGGGAAATCCAATATGGATTTCGACCTGAATTAAATCGATCTTTCTTCGAATTTCTACACGTGCAATTCCTCCATGATTCGAGGAACTCCTCATATGTCTTCGTATATAATTCACAATGCAATTACGTATTTTTTCATCTTCCCGGAGATCTTCGGAATAATTCTTTTGTTGCGCAAACCAATGGGAACGATGATTTTGGGTTATACCAAGTCTAAAACCAAGTGGATTCATTTTCTGTCCCATACATATTTTCCTTTTTTGGGTTCTGTTGGCATAATCAGATTGTTCGATCTGGATCTTTCTTCCAATACAATAGTTATATGACAGGTGGGTTTCTGTATTGGATAACCACGTCCTTGAGCTCTAGGTTGGGATCTTTTCAAAATAGCACCTTCATTTACTTCGGCCCTACTGACAAATAAATTGGCTTTGTTCAACCCCATATTGTGATTAGCATTTGCCGCTGCGGAAGAAATTAATTGTAATATAGGATAACATGCTCGATAAGGCATGAGTTCCAGTATCATAAGTGCTTGTTCATACGAACGATTACGAACTTGATCAATTACTCTGCGTGCTCTATGAGTAGACATACGTATATGTTTAGCTAGAGCTCGTATTTTTGGACTTGAGCTATTCTTTTCCATTGAACTTCATCTCCCATTAATGATGAGCACCCCCTGATTAACGACGGGATCTATTATCGCTTTTCGCATGTCCGCGGGGAATTAGAGTAGGTGCAAATTCCCCCAATTTGTGACCTACCATACGATCCGTTATATAAATAGGTAAATGTTCCTTTCCATTATGAACAGCAATTGTATGACCGATCATTGCGGGTACAATGGTAGATGCCCGAGACCAGGTTACTATTATCTTCTTCTCTTTTTTTATGTTTAGATTCTCTATCTTCCTCAATGAATGATTAGCTACAAAAGGATTCTTTTTCAGTGAACGTGCCATGGCCAATTACCCCCCCCCCCATTTTTTTTTTTCTTTTTTAATAAAATAGATCCCCAACTGCTCTTACTTACGTCGACGAAGGATTGAAGCATCACTATATTTATTATTCTTCCGACTTTTCCTTCCAAGCGCAGCATAGCCCCAAGGGGTCACGGGTTTTTTTCTACCAATTGGAGTTCTTCCCTCACCACCCCCATGGGGATGGTCTACAGGGTTCATAACTACTCCTCTTACTCTAGGACGTTTACCCAGCCAACGTTTAGATCCAGCTTTACCTAAAGTTCCATTGTTCGCATTGACATTACCTACTTGTCCAATCGTTGCTGAACAATTCTCAGATATTAAACGAATCTCCCCAGATGGTAATCTTAATGTGGTCGATCGACCCTCTTTTGCAATCAGTTCTGCTACAGCACCTGCTGCTCTAGCCAATTGTCCGCCTTTACCTAATGTTATTTCTATGCTATGTATAGCCGTGCCCAAGGGTACATCGGTTGAAGTAGATCCTTATTTTCGATCAATCTTATTCTCGATCAATAAAAATCCCTTCCCAAACCGTACAAGCCTCTCTCGAGGCATACAGCTTTCTGGATGTATATGATAATATTGACATATATCGATCATATATCTTTGATCAACAAATAGGATGAAATATGGGATTTCGTTCCTCATGTCCCGATCCTCTACATCCTAGATCTCTCTATTCCATCATCTGGCCTATGTTTTTCATGTAGCATTCAGAATGAATGACTTCATAAAATTACGTCAATACCTTTGTATGTTCTGGATAACGTAGGAGGCGTGTTAAACATCTCTTTCTTTTTTATTCTCTTCTTCCATCTTTTCTTTTATTCTCCGGGAGATATTACTACTGTCCAGCTTTTAATTTGCCTCTGACCGTCAAATCAAATGTGAGTAACTCGTCCCTTTCTTTGAAACAAGGGGTGCCCTTCCGCTCCGGGTTTGTTCATGCTTCAGACAATTCGATCTTCTCCATATTATCATATCTTTGGAATCAATAATTCGATATGAGGAACTATTGAACCCAATCACCCGCTGCCATTCCTCTTCAGTTTCCCTTTGAGGTTTATCCCATAAAAGTACCCGAGTTGGATCAGTGATAGATTCATAGGTCTTGCTGTAAACCTAATCGGTTGCTTTCGATTACGCAAATCAATGATTCAAACCGCACTCAGAGGTAGGGCATTTCCTATTGATATAGGAGCTCTTGGACCGGAAGTAATAGTATCTCCAATTATGACCCCTCTGGGGTGTAAAATATATTTCTTCTCACCATCCCCGTAGTGTACGAGACAAATGTATGCACTTCGATTAGGGTCATATTCTATAGTTACAATTTCTCCAAAAATGTATTTTTCATTCCGTTGAAAATCAATTTGACGATACAGACGCTTGTGACCTCCTCCTCTATGTCTTGCGGTAATAATTCCTCTACTATTACGACCTTTTCCACAACGATGCTGTCCAGAGGTCAATTTTTTTTGTGGATTGGACCGGACCCTTCCATCGTAACTTGATATGGGTCTATTTCGTGTGCTTGGAGTATAAGTTCTGTATGAACGGATGGCCATGTTATTGGGTACCTTAATTGAATCTAATAAGTTTTATTCCTCTGAAAGAAGTGGAATAGAATAACCTGGCTGGAGTGCAATAATCATACGCCTACAACGTATTGGATGTCCTATTGGTCCTACTGTTCCTCCCTTTTTTGGAGGTCGATAACTATTCATAGCTATTACTTTGACACCAAAGAAAAGTTCGATCCAATTTTTCACCCCTGTTTTGGTCGGTCTCGAACCTACATCGAAAGTATATTGATTATTTTCTAATAAACGAATCTTTTTTTCTGTAAGTATTGTGTATTCCATTTCATTCATAGATATCTCCTTTTTTTTTTCTCATCTCTTACGAATTCATATACTGATTCGTATTGTAATCAATTATCCCCAACTCCAAAGTATGGATATATCATACTTATATTTATATGGATCCGATCTCGCCCCCCTCCCTTTTTTTTTTCGTTCGAAGGAATAATAAGGTTAAATAATACATATGTGCAATTCCCGTGCATCCAGCAGGAATTGAACCTGCGAATTCGCCAATTATGAGTTGGGCGCTTTAACCGTTCAGCCATGGATGCTAGAGATCATCGTGAAGAGAAGAACCAATCGTATTATAGAATACGAGCACATCGTCTAACATGAGTATCAACTCAAAATTGATATTGGTCGGACATTCTCTCCCATTCAATTCATGTCAAGCACATTTGACAGAGGTATATGACAAATTGTTCGAGAGTTGGTTCTAAGTTGGTTATCGATCTTGCAACACTTTCATTTTCTGTCAGAGGTTGCCGTTAGTTCGTCGTCGGAACTTAGAAAGAAACTCTCTTCTTCTTGGAAGGAATGACCGTAGATAGAGACTGTCAATTGGTTCTTCTGGGGCGGACGTAGCCAAGTGGATCAAGGCAGTGGATTGTGAATCCACCACGCGCGGGTTCAATCCCCGTCGTTCGCCCATAAAGAAACGGATTGGATCCAATCCATCTTTGTCATTTTCAATTTCAAATGAACAAGAAGTATTTCTATCTATTGATATAGAATCAATTGAATTCTTAGTGGTTGACGCAAGCTCTTCTTTATGCCAATATTATATTTATATGTCATTCTATTCATGATCACCCAAAGTATATACTATAGATGAGATCTTTTTCGATACTCTATTTCAATAGATCCAATATGGTTTCGTTTCAAATTGGTAGAGAACAAATAGATATATAGATCTATGTACCTATATAGATAAATACCTATATTCTATCAATATTATAGAAAAAAATAGAATGGAAAAGACCGAAGTCATTGAATCTATTTAAGGATAGAGATCTATCAAAAACTATTTCATTATTGTAATGTAATTATTGTAAAAAAGGAATGAAACGACAAAAATTGAAATCCTGGATATTGAAATTGGAAGAAATACGAAGCTTTCAATATTTATTCAATTCATGGACCGAATTGAATTTGGTGAGATTGTTCACGAAAATAGTTTCCCATCGAGAACGTCTTATTAAGCTCTTTGACTCTCGAATTCTTAGTACGTTGCTTTTACGCGATCTACGTGGTTCAAGAAGCAATCAATCTTTGACAATCAAAGGTGTAGTACTACTTACATTACCAGTCCTTATATATCATGTGAATCAGAAAAGTATGATTGAAAGAAAAAAGTTCTATTCGATGAAACTCTTTCCTATACCTATAAACTATGCTGAACCTAGAAATGAAACATCGGAAGAATATTTCGAGTCTTTCAATAAAAATTTGTTGATCTTTCCGCATCTTTTTCTGTCTTTCCCAAAAGGGAGAAAGATATATCAAAGTCACTTGAGAAATTCGAAAGAGGACGCTTGGGTTCTCTCAAAAAGAAAAGTGTGTGTCATGCCTGCATATAATCAAATTGATTCTTGGGGTTCACGATGGTGGAAGAATTGGATCATAGAAGAGATTCTTCCTAGTTGGAAGATCCCTCAGGGATCAATAGCGAAAATTGAGATGTCATTGAAAGAGAAAGATGTGGAACATCTAAAGGGTTTTTTTGAATTCTATATTGATGATCTGATCCGCAAAGACTATGATTGGGAATATCATTTCGATCGTGTTTTTATGAGAAATAAGCAGGACACGATCGACTTGAGCTCGAAGCAGCAAGTCGAAATATTAGGTAATAATCTAATCTGTTATCTCATGTCCGCTTTTTGTGAAAAAATGCTATTCGAAGCGGAGGGTCCATTCAAGCAGCAGAAATCGAAATCAATTGTTGAATCGAATAATATTAAGCATTTCTCCCATCTTCGATTATCCTATCAAGAAAAATCAGAATGGGGACCGCGTTGGTGGAAAAAGAATATGTTTCAGATCTGGAATAGTTGGGGTGAATCTGATCAAATTATTGCAGAATCTTCCATTCTCTTGAAAGAGAAAGGGTATCTCTCTTTCCAAAATTATGCTGAATTTTGGCAATTCTATAAAGATTCTTTTGTTAGTTGGGAGAAAGATCAGCAGAAATTGGAACTTTCGAAGGACATTTTAAAAGAGAAATTCATTCAGTTGAATGATGTGAACAATGATCAGCTTTTTAGCAAGATACAGAATTTATTGTTGGATATTCTATACAATTTCTCAGAATCTATTTTCATTAAAGTCAATCATTCTAGCCAATTGAAAAGATCTTATAATCGATCCATCGATCATTTCGATCCCATTAGTGAAAATTCAGAATATGGCACGAACATGAACAAAAAGGATGAGATAATCTCAGAGAATCAAAGACCGATAACTTGGGAGACTCATTCGGAGAGGGATGAGAAAGATATCGATTCGGAGATAGATTTGACTCTCAATTTCACTGAGAATGAGTATTGGGAACCTGAAAAAGATCTTTGTGAACGGATTTTCACAAATGGATATATAAATAAAACGGAGATCGAGCAACTAAAAGAAAGATCAATTCTTTGGGATCCTTCTTCTTCTATTCGAATAGAAAGAACAAAAATAAAATCAGATTTGTCCTCAAAGTGTCTCTCAGAAGATTCTCCGATCTATTGGACGAAAGAACTATTTACGGAAGATAAAAAGTCTATAACAGAGAATTTGTTTCCAAAGGAAAGGAAAAGATTCATCGAGAATTTCACAAAATCAATTCGTTCTTATTTTTTTGACATATTGTCAATAGATGAACCGTGCATGGGTTCTAGTGTTACTAAGAAGCCTATTGAAAATTTCAAATTATTGAAAGGGCAACAAGATGTTTTTTTCAGATATTTCAGGGGCTCAGAAAAGAATGGGATAATTGATCCGTGGAAGATAAGAACATATTTTCAAAATCCTTCCTCAAATTGTGCTATTTCATTAGATCCCGGATGTAATATGATTAGAAAAAATCAGAGGGATATAAACAAATTAAATTGTATTCTCTTTATGAACCGGAGTTTGTCTCGGAATCGATTTTCTTCATTCTGTGATCAAAACAAAGAACAATACATATTCCACAACAATTTACGATTTAAAAAAAGAGTTCTAAAAATAACAGATCAATTCGCTCTATTAATAACTAAGCCTAATCGGGTTTATGATAATACACTTGCTCCTGATATTGATTATCACGTGAATCAATTCTATGAACTGAACAAGAATAGATTCTTGGATCAGATCTTCAACCACAAGAATAAATTGAAGAATCAATCTTTATTGATCCTACTCAATATTACTGATAAAGAGAATGAATATTTAGATCGAATAATCGAAAAAGAATTGATCCAAATCTCTTCCAAAAAGGGTTCAGAAATAGGAACCCCTCTTAACAATTACAGAACTGAAACTTCAAATTGGTACAAATTGATTCGATATAAGATTCACGGGCATTTGAAAAATGCATTCAACAAATTATATTCAATGAACGGGTCCAGTCGCAATTTAAAGGATCAAATTCGAACAAATTGGATAGAAAATGAAAATTTGAATAATGTATCGAAAGATACAATTAACCGACATCCATCAAATTGGAGAAAAGGTCAAAAAGAATGGTTTGATCATTCTATTCTTCGAACTGATAAATGTATCAATCGGAATTTGAATGTGTACAAATGGTCCAATCAGACCGAATACTTGAAGAGATGTTCGAAACATCTTGTTTCTAAACAAAACGATTTGAAAATAGTGTTCGATCCGATTGAATCATGTGCTAATAGAGATTCAATTGGTTGGTCTGGAAGTCCCAACAAAAAAGATTATTCTAAGTTTTCTTTGATTGCTGAAAATACTGTGAAGATCTTTCTTTCTAAGAAATCCATTTCTCATTCGGCTATTTTCATTCCCGAGTTTTTCATTGATAAGTTAAAGGGTATGAATGATCAACTCTTCAATAAGTTGTTAAAATCAATTGGTGTTCGAATCGTTCATTTAAAAACATTCAAACCCTTTCTTTTGGATAACCATAATCTTTCACAAAGATCGAAATTCTTGATCGACGAAAGAACAGTAGCACAATTTTTCTATCATGAGATGCCGGTGAATCGATTTATTATTGACTTATTCGAGAATGAAAAGAATTGCATGGAATTGTTCGATAACACTGATTTTTCGACGATATCCAACGATCGAGACAACTGGTTGAATCCCGTAAAACTATCTAATCAAAGCTCATCGAGAGCTTCTTTTTACAAAGCAAATACACTACAATTCTTCGATTATTCACATCATCCTCGGTTCAATTATAAGAAAAGATTACCTTATTATATGGAAAGGATTCATACAAAAAATCATAATCTTACATATGGACAATTATTCAATATTTCGCCCATCCACAGCAATCTATTTTCTTTGTCCATTAGTGAAATAAGACCTGTTCACTTGGAGAAAGATACTATTTCACTTATAAAGTCACAAGTATCTAACATATTCTTACCTAAATATTTGCAACAAAGCGGTAACCAAACGTTTGTATCAATCTATGACTTGTACAAATCTTTCGATTTACTAACTCGATTGAATCCATTTGTTCATGATAAAATAGATATTTCCTCGATCGAAGAGATTTCTACAACGCCTTTAACGAGAGAACGAATAGCCAATTTCGAAAAAACTTCTTGTCAGCCCTTCTTAAATAGATCCGATTTAGAAGAAAACAACTTCGATCAGTACCTTAAGGGGGGTTTCAGTTCAAACATGGGTCTTATTCAAACTCAATCTTATCGAGATGATTTACTATCCGAAATCTTTCTAAAAAGAAAAGATAAGAACCAGGAAATGCTTCATCGGATTCGAGATCGGTTTGTAAAATCTAGTTCAACAGAAGGTTCAAAAAACAGAATTGAGAACAAAGCCATAGATAAAAGAAGCACCCTTTTCAATTTCTCTAAAGAGGAACGGAATCTCTTACCATTTTGTTCACCGCGTTTTAATGAACGTGCTAAGAAACAAGAGATGCATAGGATCTCTCAAATAGAGAGTCTTTTTAAAAAATGGGATTTGTTCCGAGCATATACGCCATGGCTCTTGACTTCTGCATGGTGGAAATATCTTGAGAATCTACTTCTAGAGACTTTTCCGGAGATATTGCTAAATAGCAGTGATCAACTTGTATCTATTTTGCATGATATTATGCATAAATCGAATCTATCGTGGGCAATTTCTCATCAATTATGGGCACTTCTACAATGTAATCTGAGAACCAATATCTTGGATAAGTTTTTTTCTTTATGGAATCTTTGTTCATTCAAGGAAATGATTAATCAAAAGAATGAGTCATCGGTTCTATCTATATGGGCACATCTGAGATTGCTGAATGCTCGGGAGTATGAATATTCGATCCTTATCCTTTTTTTCGTCCTTGGATATTTCGTTCTTCGATATTCTTTCGTTGTTTCCTCAGCCTTTATTGAGTTACAGATACACCTTGAACGCATCAAAGATTTAATGGATCCGTCATACGCGATCGAGTTGCAAAAACTGATGGATCATCCTTTGCCTGGTCTGCTTTTCTCTATGGATATAAGGGACATATCCATCTATTTTCTGGACGAATTGATCTATTCTATGAGGAATAGAAAGTTTTATTCACCTATAAGAAGAGAGTTGAACAGATCGTGCTTCAGCATGGATATCTCTGGAAAAGAGAGAGAATTACTAGTTCAGTTTCTAATAACAGAAAAAAACATCTCTCAATTTGGATCGAATTTGACTCACAGTCATAATTTCTTCAAGAATGAATTTGATTATCAAATCACTGAACAGCCGGGACTTATTTACCTGATCTATTTAGCCGACACTTATCAGAAAGATCTAATGAATCACGAGTTCGATCAATCTCGTTTAACAGAAAGATGGGTCTTCCTCGCTTTTTGTCGGAAGATTACCTCTTCACAAATCTTTAGGGGTTTGAACCTCACATTTCATGGAAAACCTTTCTCACTCCACTTAGGATCATCCCTTTCCAAAGGGATTTTACTGATAGGTCCTACGGAAACCGGACGATCCTATTTGGTCAAGGGTCTAGCAGCAGACTCTTATGTTCCTCTGGTAAGAATATCCCTAAACAAGTTCCTGTATGACAAAGGTGAATATTCTAATTTCCTCGATATACGAAGTATGAATAATGTGGTGCAAAAAATGCACCAATTCAATCTCACCTTCGAATTGGCAAAAAGAATGTCCCCTTGCATAATATGGATTCCAAACATTCATGAACTGAATGTCAATTACTTAACTCACTTTTTCCTTGGTTTATTAGTGAACCATCTCTCTAGAGATGATGAGAAAGATTCTACTAGAAATCTTCTTGTTATTGCTTCGACTCATATTCCTAAAAAAGTGGATCCAGCTCCAATAGCTCCAAATCGATTAGACAGATCAATCAATGTTCGAATGCTTCCTATCCCACAACGACAAAAGGAATTTCCTATTCTTTTACGCAGCAAAGGGTTTGACTCGGAAAAAGAGTTGTCTTGTCCCAAGGAATTTGGATCTAGAACCATAGGTTCCAATGCACGGGATCTAGCAGCACTTGCCAATGAAGCCTTATCAATTAGTATTACCCAAAATAAATCAGTTATAGGCACTGATACAATTAGATTAGCTCTTTATAGACAAACTTGGGGTTTGCAATCTATAGATAATCAGGTTGGATCCGGTCAAAATTACGAAATACTTCCCTATAAGGTGGGAAAAGCTGTTATACAAAATACACTTAGAAGGAATTCTTCTATGAATCCTCTATCTATTAATAATGAATTATGGAAGAAAAGGTTTTCTTATTTGTCCAAATGGTATTTAGAACCTTCTATTGCTGGAACAACTATGAAGGAATTGACCATACTCCCCCATATTTTGGGTTGCTTGGCCGGATCAGCAGCTCGAGATTCCTGGTTTATATCGGGACAAAATAGAGAGAATTGGATTCCTCTCGATAGATTCGCTGAGCATGATTTCGATTTAGCCTCTGGTCTTTTAGAAAGTCTTCTGGTGGAGTTTCCATGGTTAGGAATATGCCGGGGTAAGCCTGATAAGAATCAAATCACATTTGCTCCTCAGCCCAAAACGAGAAATCATCTCAATGTGATGCGAAAAGGGGTTTATTCTATGGTCAATAAAATGTTTATATATAAAGAATATGAATTGAAGTTTCAACAAGAAACTCCCGGCGCAAAACAAATGGATGAAAAATTAGTCAATAACATAGTTTGGGCTCCTAGGATCTGGCGTCTTAGTTTTCTTCGCAGTAATCTATTTGATCGTACAAAAAGACCCAATGAATTGGGATTTTCGTATCAGTTCGGATTGTTTCAAGAGGAGCAGGCCAGTTACTGTAAAAGGGTTAGAGAGAATTTAGAGTCTCTCCAAAAAGGACCACATAAAAAGGGGTTTTATGTTCATGAGAGAAATCATTCTAACGCAAGACAAAAGAATCTACAACATATACAGTCTCAATTGGAAGATATATCATTACAAGAGCGGTTTGAAATAGGAATATTTCAATTTTCTATACAATATCAAATGCGATCTAAATCCTCTAATAAACCAATGTTCTTTCTAGGAAGACGATTTCTTTGGGATCCCACAGGTTTTCTATTTCAAGATCAGCACCTTGTGTTTTCACGTCGGGAATTTTTTGCAAATGAAGAAATGCTGAGAAGGCTTTATATTACTTACGGTTCAATAAGAAGACAAGAAAAACATCTCTTCCCTAAAAAAAGTATCCAAGGTGCTTTTCATAGATATAATTCAAAATTCATGACCAATTCGGTCATAAATTCGTGGAAACAATTGCCTCTTGCAGAAAAGGAACATATTGAGGCTTTCAAACGCATTCAAGCAATTGGTATCCGATTGAAACGTATACAGCCATATACTCCTACATTTCTATATCAACGTTGGTTGATTGAAAATCCGCAAGAAAAGGTTGATCGCTTCGAATTGTTAATTCATCGCCAAAGATGGCTTGAAACCAATAGTTCATTATCGAATGAATCTTTTCTTTATAATACTCTATCCGAGAGTTATAAATATTTATCAAATCTGTTCCTATCTAACAGAATGTTATTGAATCAAATGACAAGGACATTGTTGAAAAATAGATGGCTTTTTCCGAAGGAAATTGAACACTTAATTCATACAACAAAAGATAGATTTCACATATCTATTTTAGCCGGAAAAATCTGTCATCATCGATGAAAGGGCAATGAAATGAAGTAGAACGAAATTGACCGGGTAGTAGGGTCGTGGAAACAAATGAGAAGTTCTACATCTGCTTCGATTTCAGATCCTATTCGAAAATGAATCCTTTCTCGGTCTTGTCCAAGAATGGAAAGTATGTTAGAAGAAGAAAAAAGAAGAACAAAGAGTTGATAGATCTTGAATTTGAAGATAGATTCCTTATTCCGAGATCTCGACCGTGTAAGAGTGAGCATAGCAAGGAATATGAGCCAAGTCAATTTGATTGAACTTAATGAGATATTATCTACTATGCTTACCCCTTATTTCTTCGATTTTGGTTCTGGTACTCTTTTTTTTTCTTACACTTCCCATTCGGAAGAAAGGATCCCTTATTTGCCTATAGAGTCACAGGATTCAACATTGGTATAGTCGTTTAAGTTCGATCGCAACTCCCGGATCTTGCAAAACTTTAAGAGGGGTATATAGATTCTCCTCAATCTATGTCCTTAATTGCGTATACCTCATAATTAGTAAGAAACAAGCTTCATGCATTCTTTAATGGACATAAAAAGAAATAGAAACATTCCACCTGAGATTTGGTCTTTTTCATTTTTTCATTCAATTTCTCCCATATGTTCCTTTGTGGAATGTACTCCATCTGTTGGGTCACGGGGGGGGCATTTTCCCAGAAGTTTCTATTGATCTACCTGCATTTGTGTGATTCCTGTTGAGGTATCTACTCGGGGGATGGGTGCAGGGCGGACCATTTTGAAATGGACTTCTCCATTCATTAGATAGAGAAGATCGCCAAGATCTTGTGATCCACTGTCGAACCTATTCCAACAGCTTTAACTCATATCGTATATAGGGAATCGTCGGAATACTTCGTATCAACAGATATCGAAGAAATCGATCTCGGTACATTGAGATAATCAATTAGATCCGATATTTGTTATTGAATTGCTCATTCAATAAGCATTCTCAATATTATGCCTTGAAGAGGACTCGAACCTCCACGCTCTTTAGCACGAGATTTTGAGTCTCGCGTGTCTACCATTCCACCATCAAGGCATCCCGAAAGTGAATCATATTCCATGAGTATGATATCTATATTACGATCATCTATCATTATAGATGGAATGTAGAATCTATGACAAAGATAGAGTATTGGGGTATTTATATCGATCGGTTATATAGGTCCAAGCCTAATATATCACCAACTTCTTTCGATTTTCATTATCCGGAGGATATTTCATATACATCAAAAATATGCACGATCGAACATCTTTTCTTTTTCGATTCAATAGAAGCCTAGAGAAGCGAACATGGTACCCAAATAATGATATGTCAAAAGCAGGTTCGATCATATGTGCGCATATATCGATTCCTAAATAGAATGGAACGACGTAGATATCTATCTACATACGTTCGAATGACCTTTTCCCATAATGAAAATGTACATAGCCCTATTAATAACCCTATTCTAGTCTAGAATGAACTTCTAATTCGATGATCAAGTTGATCTCATAATTAGAAGTTCATCTCAGAATCTCGGCCTATTCCCATTTTGGGCGGGACAAATCGACTAATTCTTCCGGATTGAACGAATAAATAGACCTTAAAATAAGGTATCCTGAGCAATTGCAATAATTGGGTTCATTACTATTCCCAGTGTAGTAGATGCTGTTACACATACAATCATACTCAATTCGATAGAATTTTTTGATATGAAAGAAGATGGAGATCTTCTATAATTTTGCACGTGAGGAGTTATTTCTTTGTTTCGCTCAGTCATTAATAACTTGATTATTTTTAGATAATAGTATATAGAAATAACGCTCATAAGGGGTCCTATCGAAACCAATAAATATGAGCCTGCCTGCCACCCGCACCAGAATAGATAAAGTTTTCCAAAAAAACCTGCTAATGGAGGAATACCTCCTAAGGATAGTAAACATAAAGCTAAAGAGAAAGCCGAAAAAGGATCTTTCGTATATAATCCTGCATAATCTCGAATGTTATCAGTTCCTGTGCGTAGACCAAATAATACAATGCAAGCAAAAGTTCCTAAATTCATGAAAATATAGAACAGCATATAAGTTATCATGCTTGCATATCCATTCTTTGAGTCTCCAGCAATTATTCCAATAATGATATATCCAATTTGACCCATGGACGAATATGCAAGCATACGTTTCATGCTCGTTTGGGTAATAGCAATTAAATTGCCTAATATCATGCTAAGAATAGCTAATATTTCCAAAAGAAGATGCCATTCGTTCGATGAAAAGTAGAAAATAAGATCGAAAATTCGAGTGGCTAAAGCTGAAGCAGCTACTTTCGAAGTAACAGAAAGAAAAGCAACGACTGGAGTGGGAGAGTTAGAGTCGAAAAGAGGATCCCTCACTCCTTTCTCTCATTCAAAACCGTGCATGAGACTTTCATCTCGCACGGCTCCTAAGTGATAAAAAAAGAAGGACATAATCATCTTATTCCTTTTTCATTACCTTCCTCGCGTATGTATAAGACCGAATCGATTCAATTTATAGAAAAGGATTACTAATCCTTAACTTCCCGAGGAATCCTCCATCAGCGGTTCCCATAGTGAATCACTGACTTTCTCGATCTTTTTGACTGTAAGAACAAGTCAAAAAGATTGAGAAATAGAACCATCTGATTTTATTCGTTCTCAATAGCCATGAGATAATCATCTTAGGGTGATCTTTTTGTCGACGGATGCTTCTATTACACTCGTAGTCCTTGAAGGATGAAAACTGACTATGTAGCATTTACATCGAGAATGAAAGTATTGTATACGTCATTAGTCTGATCCTTTGTAAGAACTACCCGTAATAACTGACTTGCAAAATATCTCTGTTTATTCAAAGATATTAGTTATTTTTGACCTTGCTTTACCTTAATTGTTATTTCAACAAAAATCTCGCGAATAACTTTTGGTAAAAGTTATGCCTTAGCCCGAGTGGGGATAACAGTCTTTTTCTCTTCCGCATGTCCATAGAGTTTTTATAGATCTAAACATCTCTAAAAAAGATATATATCCGCTTATTATAGGGGTAATAATTCGTCGAACGAATCGCACTCCTTCATATACGTCAGGGGTCCATTGATGAAAAGGGACTAGAGAAAGCTTGAATCCAATTCCTACAGCTATGGATATGAGCGCAATCAAAATTCCTGGGGAGTTATACATTTGTGTATTTATGAGACCATTTACTACTTCTTGAAGCTCAATCTCTCCCCCGGATAGACCGTATAGCCAAGAAAAACCATAAACCAGAATAGAAGAGCTTGCCCCACCCATAAGTAAATATTTCATAGTAGCCTCATTAGACCGTACATCTCTCTTGGTATATCCAGATAATAGATAAGAACATAAACTGAAACATTCCAGAGCTACGAAGATAGTGACTAAATCATTAGCACCACATAAAACCATTCCCCCTAGAGCAGCTGTTAATAGGAATAACAGGAACTCTGTTATAGCCATTTCTGTACATTTGATGTACTCCACGGATAGAGGAATACATAGAGTTGAACATAGTAAAATGAGAAATCGAAAGATTTTGCTGAAATTGCTCGTTTGGAAATTACCCAAAAAGCTAATCATAGGTTCTTCTCTCCATCGAAATAATAAGACCGTTATGCTCATTACTAAACTTGTTAAAGAGATGAAATAGAACCAAGGTGTATCTTTTTGATCAGAGGTTAGATCGATCATCAGAAGAAGAATTAGGCCGAGAATTAGGATACATTCTGGGAAAATAGAACCTCCATGGAAGAGAAGCAAATGAAACTCTTTCATAAAAATGATCTCAGGGTATAATTGAAAATGAAGTTTTCATTTTGTACATGCCAGATCATGAATTAGTAACTTCATTCAATCTCCGAAAAAGTCTCAATCTTTTTCAACTTTCTATTCTTGGAATAGGAGATTTGCATAATCCTCATGAATAGGATCAAATCTTATCTCAGAATCTTATTCTTTATTAAGCAAGCCCCCCCCCCGAGAGGGCTTGGTTGATCTAGGATTTATGTTTCATCCTTGTTTTCTTTTATCTTTCGTTCGTTCCGATAGACATATTGATCAATTTCGAAGAAATATTTCTCTTTCGAATCGATCTATCTGTATAGATCAGATAGATCTATCCATATAGATAGATCTCGATCCTGTTCATAGATTAACGGAAATGTGCAAAAGCTCTATTGGCCTCTGCCATTCTATGAGTCTCTTCCTTCTTGCGTATAGCATTGCCATTCCCTCTGGCGGCATCCATTAATTCGTAACTCAATTTGAAAGCCATATTTCGACCCGGCGGACGTTTTCGAGATGCCCCTAATAACCAACGAATGGCAAGTGCTTTTCCTTGTGTAGATCTGATTTCAACGGGAACTTGATAAGTCGATCCACCTACACGTCTTGCTTTTACTGTTACATTGGGAGTTACTCCCCGTATCGCTTGGCGTAAAACAGATAGTGGATTTTTTTCTGTCTTTTGTTGAATATTTTTCATGGCTCGATAAAGAATTCGATAAGCCAATGATTTTTTTCCATGTCTAAGAATACGGTTAACCAACATGTTAACTAATCGATTCCGATAAATTGGATCGGATTTTGCAGTTTCTTTTTCTGCAGTACTTCGACGTGACATGAGTGTGAAAAGGGTTCAATAATCCATTTCATAAAGGCTAAAAATGAATCACTTATTTCGGCTTTTTGACTCCGTATTGTAGGGTGGATCTCTAAAGGTATGAAAGATCTCCCTCCAAACCGTACATACGACTTTCATCGAATACGGCTTTCCACATGATTATATAGGTAGATATGAGATCTATTCTTTATGTATATAATTCTGTTTACTCACTTTAAATTGAGTATCCGTTTCCTTCCTTTTTCTTGCTATGATTGGAAATCTCGTATTTTACATATCTGTACGATCAAGTCCTTAGGTTCCCAAAAGAGTGTAAAAAAAAAAGTGTTTCAAATCATTGCTATTTGACTCGAACCTGTTCTAAAAAAGTCGAGGTATTTTGAATTGCTTGTTGACAAGTCGGGGAAAACTTATGAAATGATTTCAATATTGAACCTTAGACGTATAATAGTTCCAAATCTCTTTAGAAATAAGATCTTTTGTCCTATGGTAGCCTGCTCCAGTCCCCTTACAAAACTTTCGTTATTAGGTTAGCCATATACTTCACATGTTTCTAGCAATTAACATGGCATCATCATAAAATGATACAAGTCTTAGATAAGAATATACAACGCACTAGAACGCCCTTGTTGACGATCTTTTACTCCGACAGCATCTAGGGTTCCTCGAACAATGTGATATCTCACACCGGGTAAATCTTTCACCCTTCCCCCTCTTACTAATACTACAGAATGTTCTTGTAAATTATGGCCAATACCAGGTATATAAGCAGTGATTTCAAATCCAGAGGTTAATCGTACTCTGGCAACTTTGCGTAAGGCAGAGTTCGGTTTTTTGGGGGTGGTAGTGGAAAAGTTGACAGATAAGTTACCTTTACCGTCACTCTACAAAACCGTACATGAGATTTTCACCTCATACGGCTTCTCGTTCAATT